GCCTTTAGGGTATTACATAGCACCGTAGTGTGTAACATCGACTATTAACATAGCGCAAGCCGAAGGGATGACGTGGATGTGTTACACAGTATTACTATGTATATACATCCGCCTACGGCGGAAACCCCTTCGGGGTATTACATAGTAAGGTGCAAAGCATCCTTCGGCCCTTCTTTCCACCGTAGGTGGATGTGTTACACAGTATTACACCCCTACGGGGGGTATTACATAGGATTACATAGGCCCCTATGGGGGGTGTTACACAGTGTTACACAGCACGAAGGGTTTCCACCTTCGCTATGAAATACGATGTAATCCCCTAACGGCCCTAAAGGCCCTAAAGGCCCTTCGGCCCTTCGGTGTGTAACATCGACCGAAGGGAAGACGGATTTACACCCCTACGGGGAAGTATTAACATAGTGTTACACAGTATTACACCCCTACGGGGGGTATTACTATGTAATACATCCGCCTACGGCGGAAACCCCTTCTTTCCACCGTAGGTGGATGCCCTTCGGGTGTTCCACAGTATTACATAGATAGTAAGGGACCCCAACGGGGGTAAAAAGTGGAAGCCAAAGGGGAAAGATTACATCTAAAGGTAAACGGATAATAAAATAATAATGTATATTTGACAGTTTTTTATATATTTGTTATAAAAAAAACATTATTAATAAAAACTAAAATAATGGGCTATTAGCTCAGCTGGTTAGAGCGCTATGTTGATAACGTAGATGTCAAAAGTTCAAATCTTTTATAGCCCAACCATTATTAAAAGGAAGTAGGGGGTATAGCTCAGTTGGTAGAGCGCTGCCTTTGCAAGGCAGATGTCAGCGGTTCGAATCCGCTTACCTCCAACCCAACCCCCCCGTAAAGGGGGGGTTGGCCTTCGGCTGTTATACAAGAGGGTGCTACGCTTAAAAACCCCCCGTAAAGGGGGTTGGCCTTCGGCTGTTAAACAAGAGCCTGTATTTTTAAGAGCGAATCTTTGTGATTGTTTTTAGTCGTCCCTTCGGTCGACCGAAGGCAATCTTTATTGACTTTAAGGTCAAATGAACTAAGGCGTACGGTGGAGACCTAGGCACTCAGAGACGAAGAAGGGCGCAGATACCGGCGATACGCTTCGGGGAGCTGGCAACAAGCTTTGATCCGAAGATTCCCAAATAGGGCAACCTCATAGGACTACCTATATAATTCATAGTTAGGTAAGAGGCAACCCAGTGAACTGAAACATCTAAGTAGCTGGAGGAAAAGAAAGCAAACGCGATTCCCGTAGTAGTGGCGAGCGAACTGGGAACAGCCTAAACTTGTCCAAGCAATTGGATAGGGGTCGTGGGAGGACAATCTAAAAAATATAATTTTTAATACGAAGCAGCTGAATCCTGCACCATAGATGGTGAAAGTCCAGTAGTAAAAATAAAAATATAATTTTTTGTCTAATCCCGAGTAGCATGGGGCACGTGAAATCCCGTGTGAATCAGCGAGGACCACCTCGTAAGGCTAAATACTCCTGAGTGACCGATAGCGAAATAGTACCACGAGGGAAAGGTGAAAAGAACCCCTGTTGGGGAGTGAAATAGAACATGAAACCGTATGCTGACAAGCAGTGGGAGCCTTTATATTGAGGGTGACCGCGTGCCTGTTGAAGAATGAGCCGGCGACTTATAGGAAGTGGCTAGGGTTAAGGAGTAAAATCCGGAGCCCAAGCGAAAGCAAGTCTGAATAGGGCGTATTGTCACTTCTTATGGACCCGAACCCGGGTGATCTATTCATGGCCAGGATGAAGCTTGGGTAACACCAAGTGGAGGTCCGAACCGACCGATGTTGAAAAATCGGCGGATGAGCTGTGAATAGGGGAGAAATTCCAATCGAACTCGGAGCTAGCTGGATCTCCCCGAAATGCGTTGAGGCGCAGCGGTAACAATGGGCTATCTTGGGGTAAAGCGACTGTTTCGATGCGGGCTGCGAGAGTGGTACCAAGTCGTGGCAAACTCAGAATACAAGATATGCTTTCTGTAAACCAGTGAGACGGTGGGGGATAAGCTTCATCGTCAAGAGGGAAACAGCCCAGATCACCAGCTAAGGCCCCTAAATGGTCACTAAGTGGTAAAGGATGTGAGAATGCTGAAACAACCAGGAAGTTCGCTTAGAAGCAGCTACCTTTCAAAGAGTGCGTAATAGCTCACTGGTAAAGCGTTCTTGCGCCGATAATGGCCGGGACTAAGTGACCTGCCGAAGCTGTGATATCCTTTATAAAAGGGTAGGTAGGGGAGCGTTCCGCTCTCGGGTGAAGTTTTCACGTAAGTGTGGATGGACGAAGCGGAAGTGAGAATGTCGGCTTGAGTAACGAAAACATTGGTGAGAATCCAATGCCCCGAAAACCTAAGGGTTCCTCCACTAGGTTCGTCCATGGGGGGTTAGTCAGGACCTAAGACTAGGCCGAATGGCGTCGTCGATGGCAAACAGGTTAATATTCCTGTACTAATTAAATTAGGATCTGAGGGACGAAGGAGGCTAAGCTAGAACTGTTTTTGGATTGCAGTGGAAGCGTTTAGACGTTGAGAGACAGAACAAAAACTGTCTTGAGTGGAGACGTGATCCCTATTTGGTGCGTAGCATCGAGTAGCTAGTGATGTCATACTTCCAAGAAAAGCTCATACATCTTTATAATTTAATTACCTGTACCTGAAACCGACACAGGTAGGTTGGTAGAGAATACCAAGGGGCGCGAGAGAACTCTCTCTAAGGAACTCGGCAAACTGGCCCCGTAACTTCGGAAGAAGGGGCGCCCAGGATTAATTTCTTGGGTCGCAGTGACCCGGCCCAGGCGACTGTTTACCAAAAACACAGGTCTCCGCAAAGTCGTAAGACAATATATGGGGGCTGACGCCTGCCCAGTGCCGGAAGGTTAAGGAAGTTGGTTACTACTTTGTAGGAAGCTGACGACCGAAGCCCCGGTGAACGGCGGTCGTAACTATAACGATCCTAAGGTAGCGAAATTCATTGTCGAGTAAGTTTCGACCTGCACGAAAGGCGTAACGATCTGGGCGCTGTCTCGGAGAGAGACTCGGTGAAATAGACTTGTCCCGTGAAGATGCGGACTACCTACACCTGGACAGAAAGACCCTATGAAGCTTGACTGTATCTTGGAATTGGGTTCGGGCTTTTCTTGCGCAGCCTAGGTGGGAGGCGATGAAGATTACCTTCCGGGGTAATTAGAGCCATCAGTGAGAGACCACTCTGGAAGAGCTAGAATCCTAATGGGGATCCTTGAATCAGGACCCTTGACAGTTTCAGGTGGGCAGTTTGTTTGGGGCGAACGCCTCATAAAAGGTAACTGAGGTGTGCAAAGGTTCCCTCAGTCTGGACGGAAATCAGACATTGAGTGTAAAGGCAAAAGGGAGCTTGACTGCAAGACCTACAAGTCGAGCAGGGGCGAAAGCCGGCCTTAGTGATCCGACGGTGCCGTGTGGAAGGGCCGTCGCTCAACGGATAAAAGTTACTCTAGGGATAACAGGCTGATCTTCCCCAAGAGTTCACATCGACGGGAAGGTTTGGCACCTCGATGTCGGCTCATCACATCCTCGGTCTGTAGTAGGTCCGAAGGGTTGGGCTGTTCGCCCATTAAAGTGGTACGTGAGCTGGGTTCAAAACGTCGTGAGACAGTTTGGTCCATATCCGGTGTAGGCGCTAGAGCATTGAGAGTAGCCTTTCATAGTACGAGAGGACCTGAAAGGACATGCCAATTGTGTACCAGTTCTCGTTCCAACGGGAAACGCTGGGTAGCTACGCATGGATAGATAACTGCTGAAAGCATCTAAGTAGGAAGCTAAACTCAAGATGAGTGCTCTCTAAGGCCGCGGCTAGACAAGCCGTTATATAGGTATCAGGTGTACAGTCAGCAATGGCTTCAGCCGAGATATACTAAAGGCCGTTTGATTTTGACCTTTATAATTAAAAAATATAATTTTAACTTGTCTACTATGTATTACATAGTAGGCAGGTTAACTCTGGTGCTCTTTGCTCAGTTGGAACCACACCAATCCATCTCGAACTTGGTTGTGAAAAAGCTGAGGGGACTGAAGAACTTTACGGGTAGCCGTCTGGAATCTCAGTTCTAGTGCCAGGGTTATATAAAAAATAGATTTGCATCCATCCACCATCTCTCCCTTTGCCTTCGGCTTGCGCTATGTTAATACGATGTAATCCTATGTAAATACCCGAAGGGCCGTAAGGGCCGTAGGGCCCGTAGGGGTCGAGTCTTCCCTTCGGTGTGTAACATCGACCGAAGGGAAGACTTGATGTTACACACCGAAGGGAAGACGTGCGTAGGGTGTAATACGTCTAACCCCCCTTTATCCACTGTGTGGAGAGGGGGGTAAGGGGAGGTTATTTTATAAACCCCTCTTTTTACATCCAGCTATGCTGCCTTCGGTCGACCGAAGGGAAGACGACGCACATCCAGCTACGCTGGACGCACTATGTGCTACGTGCTATGTATATACATCCACCTACGGTGGAAACCCCTACGGGCCCTAACGTGCTGTGTAACACCCTTCGGTGTGTAACATCGACCGAAGGGAAGACGGATTACATCGTATTTACACCCCTACGGGGGGTATTACACCCCTACGGGGGGTATTACATAGTAAGGGCCGTAAGGGACCCCTACGGGGGGTGTTACACAGTATTTACATAGGATTACACCCCTACGGGGGGTATTACTGTGTAACACATCCGCCTACGGCGGAAACCCCTTCTTTCCACCGTAGGTGGATGCCCTTCGGGTGTTCCACAGTATTACACCCCGGAGGGGAGTAAGGGACCCCTACGGGGGGTGGATACCCCTACCCCCCCGTAAAGGGGGGGATGGAAAGAAGGGAGAGATGGACTAAAAAGCACAAGTAAAAAAAATAATATATAATATATATACCATGCTTTTAATAGAAGCTTGATCGAGATTTATCGAGATTACATCCAGCTATGCTGGACGCACTATCCCCTTTGCCTTCGGTCGACCGAAGGGAAGACGGGTATTTACACCCCTACGGGGGGTAATACATCCGCCTACGGCGGAAACCCCTTCTTTCCACCGTAGGTGGATGCCCTTCGGGTGTTCCACAGTATTACACCCCGGAGGGGAGTAAGGGACCCCTACGGGGGGTGCTAGTTAGGAGCCTTTTTATTTAGAGTACGGAGAAATTTAAACTTTTAAAAAAATTAAAAATATGACAGCAATTTTAGAACGTCGTGAAAATTCTAGCCTATGGGCTCGTTTTTGTGCTTGGATTACTTCAACTGAAAACCGTTTATACATCGGTTGGTTCGGTGTAATCATGATTCCATGTCTTCTTACTGCAACATCAGTATTCATCATCGCTTTCATCGCTGCTCCGCCAGTAGACATCGATGGTATCCGTGAACCAGTTTCAGGTTCTCTTCTTTACGGTAACAACATTATTTCAGGTGCTGTTGTACCAACTTCTAACGCTATCGGTCTTCACTTCTACCCAATTTGGGAAGCTGCTTCTTTAGACGAATGGTTATATAACGGTGGTCCTTACCAACTAATCGTTTGCCACTTCCTTTTAGGTGTATGCTGCTACATGGGTCGTGAATGGGAATTATCATTCCGTTTAGGTATGCGTCCATGGATCGCTGTTGCTTACTCAGCTCCAGTAGCTGCTGCTTCAGCTGTATTCTTAGTTTACCCAATCGGCCAAGGTTCATTCTCAGACGGTATGCCATTAGGTATTTCAGGTACATTTAACTTCATGATCGTATTCCAAGCTGAGCACAACATCCTTATGCACCCATTCCACATGTTAGGTGTTGCTGGTGTATTTGGTGGTTCATTATTCTCTGCTATGCACGGTTCATTAGTTACTTCATCTTTAATCCGTGAAACAACTGAAAACGAATCTACAAACGCAGGTTACCGTTTCGGTCAAGAAGAAGAGACTTACAACATTGTAGCTGCTCACGGTTACTTTGGTCGTCTAATCTTCCAATACGCTTCATTCAACAACTCTCGTTCATTACACTTCTTCTTAGCTGCTTGGCCGGTAATCGGTATTTGGTTCACTGCTTTAGGTTTATCAACTATGGCATTCAACTTAAACGGTTTCAACTTCAACCAATCAGTAGTAGACTCACAAGGTCGTGTATTAAACACTTGGGCGGACATCATCAACCGTGCTAACTTAGGTATGGAAGTAATGCACGAGCGTAACGCTCACAACTTCCCGTTAGACTTAGCTTCTTCTAACTCAGCTATGAACTAATAACCTTTTTTTTTCATTCTCTACTCCCCCCCCGGGGGTAGGGGGTGTTACCCTGTGTAATACCCCCCGTAGGGGTCCCTTACTCCCCTCCGGGGTGTAATACTATATAATACGATGTAATCCCCCAAAGGGGCCTTTAGGGCCTTTAGGGCCCCCGTAAAGGTGTAAATACTTCCGTCTTCCCTTCGGTCGATGTTACACACCGTAGGGGTGTAATCCTATGTATACCCTTCCAGGGTAAAGAATTTTAAAATCTAAAATATATATATAAAATAAACCAAACAATGTTTAATCAGGGCGCATCCACATCCACCTATGGCCTTCGGTCAACCGAAGGGAAGACTGGACGTACATCCCTGTGTAACACTGTGCCTTCGGTCGACCGAAGGCACAGTGTTACACAGCATCCCCTAAAGGGGACGTGTTACACACATCCAAAACAATTTTAGACGCACTACTATGTATTACTATGTATATACCCCTATGTATATACTGTGTAACACCCCCCGTAGGGGTCCCTTACGGCCCTTACTATGTAATACCCCCGTAGGGGTCCCTTACTTTCCGCCGTAGCCTTCGGCTTGCGCCCCGGAGGGGTCGACCGAAGGGATGACGCGGATGTATATACATAGTAATACCCCCCGTAGGGGTGTAAATACGTCTTCCCTTCGGTGTGTAACATCGACCGAAGGGAAGACTCGATGTTACACACCGAAGGGCCGTTAGGGCCCGTAGGGGTTTCCACCGTAGTGTGTAACATCGACTATTAACATAGCGCAAGCCGAAGGGATGACGTGGATGTATATACATAGCAGCGTAGCTACCCTTCGGCCCTTTGGGTGTTCGTCTTCCCTTCGGTCGACCGAAGGCACAGTGTTACACAGTAGTGCGTCGTCTTCCCTTCGGTCGACCGAAGGCAGCATAGCTGGATGTATTACCCCCCGTAGGGGTGTAATACCCCCCGTAGGGGTGTAATACCCCCCGTAGGGGTGTAATACTGTGTAACACATCCACCTACGGTGGAAACCCCTACGGGGTATTACATAGAAGGGCCTTTAGGGCCTTTAGGGCCTTTAGGGCCTTTAGGGCCTTTAGGGCCTTTAGGGCCTTTAGGGCCTTTAGGGCCTTTAGGGCCTTTAGGGCCCCCGTAGGGGTGTAAATACTTCCGTCTTCCCTTCGGTGTGTAACATCGACCGAAGGGAAGACTCGATGTTACACACCGTAGGGGTGTAATCCTATGTATATACTGTGTAACACTATGTATATACATAGTGTTACACTTCTTTTTACCCCGCAGGGGCACGTTGTGGATCCCTTCGGGTATTTACACCCCTACGGGGGGTAGTGCGTCCCCTATGTAAATACCCCCCGTAGGGGTGTAATACTGTGTAACACTATGTATATACGTCTTCCCTTCGGCTTGCGCTATGTTAATAGTCGATGTTACACACCGAAGGGCCGAAGGGCCTTTAGGGCCTTTAGGGTTTAGGGGATGTGGAAGCTAAATAACCCGCAGGGTTAAACGCTTTGCGTTACGCTTTGCGTTAAGTGTCCTTCGGATAAAAAGTGGATGGGGCACTACGTGGCGCCCTCGTAGCAGCCGAAGGCTTCTTTTCACCGTAGGTGAAAGCTCCCTTACCCTAAACAGAAGGGGGTTACAACTAAAAAGCACAAGTTACGGAGAGAGAGGGATTCGAACCCTCGTAAGCGCATGTCGCGCTTAAACGGATTAGCAATCAGCCGCTTTCGACCACTCAGCCATCTCTCCTGGCATTCATATCGAACAAAAAACTTAAAGCGTTTTTGTAAACATAAAAATCACAAATAATTTCAGATCATTGCCTAAAATAATTAGATATTTAAAACCTACTTAAAGCTGTCCAATAAAAAATAAAATAAATATAGTTTACTCTTAGAACAAACATCTCATTAAGAAAGTAGAATGTGCTTTCACATACACCACAGGTGGCCTATTTTCAACCCTTAAATACTACTTGGGTGAACTTCGAAGCATTGCAAGGTTGGTAATAAACGCAGTTACCTATGAGGGTACAATAACCCCTCTTTGCCAACTCCTTTATCCACTTTACTGTGTAACACGTCCCCTAGAGGGGACACACTACTGTGTAACACCCCGTAGGAGTGTAAATACAATGTAATACTGTGCAACACCCGAAGGGCCTTAAGGCCAAAGGGCCGTAGGGCCAAAGGGTTTCCAACAATGGTGGAAGTAAAAGTGTCCTTTGGTAATAAAGAGAAAAGGGGAAGGGAATCTGTTGTGGATACTCTCCCAGCTTGGAGCCTTTCTATTACGTTTAGGGGGCGCAAAGCGCCCTTGTAGCCCCCTCCCAGATTCGGATTATGTGCAAACCGACCTCGGAGAGATGGACTCTCTGGTTGCAAGGTAGAGTTATCCTCTTAGTATGGGTCTCCTCCAGGGATCCTCTTCTTTATTTTTATTACCCCGCAGGGGCACGCACGGTGAATACACCATCCCAGGGGGAGATAAAGTTTATAACTTTATAACCCAACCTCGGAGTCTCCACGTCCATCATAGGTGGATGGTATTCTCTTTCTAACTTGGTTTAAAAGGGTTCTGGCTTACCCCTCTTCGCGACCCAGTTCTAACGGAGTTCGTAGCAGCCATAAGGCTAACCCCCTCTATTTAGTTCATAGGTGGAGGGGTAAGAGTTCAAAAAGCTCTAACCAGGCAGCCCTTCCATATAGGCGCCGACAGAGTAAAAAGGAAGGGGGGGGAGTGCCAACCTGGGAGGGCACTAAGTGCCCTCCCAGGTTGGTAAATATAACTGTTACACACCAAGACCAAGTTGGTCTTTTGTGTAACAGGTTGCCTCGGTAGACGGATTGAAAATCCAATCGCCAGTGTCCCCCCAACAAAGTCTTTTATGTTATTCTATTTTTAAATGTAAACCAACTTGTGCAAGATTTGTTTCAATTTCAACTAATGCTTTTATACCTATATTTTTAATGTTTAATAAATCAGTTTTTGAGCATTTGATAAGATCAGCTAAACTTACTATGCCTGCTTTTTTTAAAGCAGTATAAGAACGTAATGAGATATTTAAAATCCCAATAGGTGCTTTTAATGAAGCTTGTAAACAATTTTTTATTTTATTTTTTTTATATACTATGTGTGTATTTTTATTTTGTTTAATTTTATTTTGAATTGTAGTTAATCCTTTTGTTAATTTTTTACTTTTGCTTACTCCCATAATAGTTGAGCGCCAGTCATGCCCTACGTTCATGAGGGTGCTATGCACCCCCTTCGGTCGACCAAAGGGAAGACGAAGGTTCTTTGTACCCCTTTCAACACGATTTGCCGTCCCCTTTAGGGGATGGGGATGTTTATAATTATTTAATAAAGAATATTTTAGATTTCCATAAAATATTTCAGATTTAAACATTGAACCTAATGTTTTAACTGTTTGTAATTTTAAAAAATTATTTGATAAAAACATAAAAGAATAATATAACGCTTGTCTTGGATGAATACTACCATTTGTCCAAATTTCCACAATAAGATGTGATCTTTTACGTACTGGTTTTAACTTTAAATTATTTTTATATTCTAAATTATACATTTGTTGATTAATTACATTAATTGGATTTATTTTAAAAAATGTTTTAACCCTTTGTGTTAACTCCCCTTGATCCATTGAGGGAGCCATCCACCTTTGGTCCCCTAAAGGGGCCACTTTGTCCCCTTTAGTGCGTAGCCCGTCCCCTTTTGCGGATGGGGATATAGATAGAGTGTAAACACTTTTACCTACCCCAGAGGGTGCGCGTACAAAAGAAGGGTTAGCTATTTTTTTAATTTTATTTGTAGTAGATAAAAAATTTTTCATATAACTAAAAGAAACATACTTGTCTAACCCTCCTTTATGCCCCTTTAATTTGTCAAGCTGGTGAGGATCAAAAGAGCCTGTTCGCTGTTTAGGCGCAGGCAAACTAGTTACATTCATTAGGGGCTCCGCACTTTGTACTATGCTCGTGGCCTTTGGTCGACTGAAGGGAAGGCGAGTAAGGTTTACAGGACCTTCTTGACTATACCTAGTTGGCAAACTAGAACTCGTTAAACCATAATAAAGTAAATTTGATAGGTTTTTAAATACAACAAATTTAAAAGCATTTTTTACACTAATCGCCGTAGCAGATTCTGTTTTTTGCAATCCAACCTCCTTATCAGGAGCAGGTGTGAGTATTGTTGATAACCCTAAAGGGTACATTAAAGCAGTTTGAGACATTAAATTAAAATCAATAGAATTTCGAAAATATTCTTTATTGTAATAAATATTATATAAAGATAATTTTTTTTTTGAGGGCGTAGGCACCCCTCGCCCTCCGCTAGAAAGCGTGGGATTGGGATAAGACAGAAGTGCATTTGCCTTCGGTCGACCGAAGGGAAGACATAAATTTATTGGATCTGTATTAAAATCAGAATAAAGATTATTTTCTTCAACAATACAATTAATTTTTGTTACAGGCATAAAAACTGCATCTAGTGGAATAGGATTACTAATATATTTGTTTGTATTTTTTGAGTTTAAAAAATGTTTCATCCCCCCTTTAGGGAATGGGGATGTGGGTGTAATAATTTTTTTAAAATTTTGAAGTAATATATTACGTTTTTTTAACGTTGATACATCTAAATTATACTGTTTTTGTTTAATAAAATTTTTACCTTCATTAATATTAAATTTCATATTTAAAAAGCCATCTTCAGCTAATGTAGCTATATACTGATTTGGGTCAACACATTGTAAACCAGCAGGTAACTTTAGGTCTTTAGCTTTTATAATACGCGGACCATTTACTTTTAAGAATCCTACATAAGTTTTTTTTGTTGGACGCAAAATATTCTTAGTTGATAAAATTTTTTGTTTTTGTAAAACAATATTTTGAAGATTACAGATTAAATCTAAAGTTGTTTCTTTCATACCAGGTACATTTGAAAATTTATGTAAAACTCCTTCAATAGAGATAGAGGTAATAGCTAAACCTGGTAATTCTGCTAAAAGAGTACGTCTTAAATCATTTGCTAAAGTTTGTGTTAAATTATCTTCAAAAGGACCTAAATAAAAACAACCATAAAAACTTGTTTTATTTTCAATACGTGATTCTTTACATGCAATAAAATAATCATTTGGTATAATTTTAGTCATAAGACTTTTAAAGGTATTGGTTATCATCTTAAAAATTTTTCCTTAGACTTATTTATAAACTATATTTTTCCGTCCCTCGTCAAGGGGGAGGGTAAAGCGGTGTGAAACACGTCCCCTTCAGGGGTGCTACGGCGGACGTACTACGTCCAAAATAGAAAGGTTCAACGCAAGGTGTTATGCTTTGCGTTAAGATACATGCTACCCTAAATAGGAGGGCTCGTCTTCCCTTCGGTCGACCCCTACGGGCCCTTACTATGTAATTAATACTGTGTAACACTATGTTAATACGTCTTCCCTTCGGTCGACCGAAGGCTGAAGGGTGTTACACAGCACGTTAGGGCCCGAAGGGGTTTCCACCGTAGGTGGAAGTATTTACACCCCTACGGGGGGCGCAAGCCGAAGGCCAGGTTAGTCTCTAACACGTCCACCGTCGGTCGATACATAGCGCTCTCTAGTAACTAAGAACACAGAACCCCCTTTATGGGATAGAAATAAGACAGAAACAAAAATATACGTTTTATAAATATTTATAATATTACTCGAATATACTCTTTGCATCTTAGTTAAAAAATGGACGCCCTACAGACCAACTAGCTTTTTAATTAGAACTGCTTAGGGGGTTCTTTCCCCACCCCCTTTAATGAGTGGAAGGCGCCTCCACGTACGGGGTAGGGCGCTATGAGGATCTTCTATACTCTTGTATAGACATCCTTGCTAGATACGCAAGGATCCTTTGTATAGACAAGGATGTCTATACAAGAGTATAGAAGATCCTCCGATGGAGCATCTCGCCCCTTTGGGGTAATAACAAGAGTGCTCGATCGTAGATACTTGCGTATCTACATCCTTGTCTATACACAAGGATCCTTTGTATAGACAAGGATGTCTATACAAAAGTATCTACGATCCTCCGATGGAGCATCTCGCATCCAGCTATGCTGCCCCCACGGGCGCTAACGGCCCTACGAGCCCTAACGGCCCTAAAGGCCCTAACGGCCCTAAAGGCCTTTCAGGTATTACATAGTATTACATAGGATTCCATCGTATTACATCCACCTGCGGTGGAAACCCCTACGGGGTATTACATAGTAAGGGCCCGTAGGGGATAGAGTGCTTGATTCTTGCGTATCTAGCAAGGATGTCTATACAAGACTATAGAAGATCCTGTAGGGAGACCCCAACCTTAAGAAAGCGAGGTTGACCTTCCAACCCTCCTTTACGGGGGTAGCATGCACGTAGTGCATGGGCTATTACATAGTGTGGAACACGTCCACCATAGGTGGATGCACCCTCCCAGGTTAGAAAGTATAATATAAATAATATAAAAAGATGAGGGTCCCTTGGGGAGACCCCTACCCCATTCATTGTCGGGCCCTAAATAGAAGGGGAGTTGCTATGGCACGTCGTGCGTCCCCTTTAGTGTGTAACATCGACCGAAGGGAAGACTCGATGTTACACACCGAAGGGAAGACGGGATGTGTTTAACCTGTCCACCCTAGGTAGATGTATCCCGTCCACCACCAGAGGTGGAAGAGATCATCTTACATCCACCTACGGTGGACCTGGTATAGAAGAGCTCCATCCTCTCTTTCTCCTGTAGGTACCCCTGGTGGGGTAAAAAGAGAAGAAGTAGGGATATTCACTATGTAATACTTATAGTGTTACACAGCACATCGACCTATGGTGGACGCACTACGTGCCAAAGAGGAAGGGATCCTCTTGTTATTAACCCGTAGGGGCTTGCATTTGTAAAACCAACCTCCCCGTTAAGGGGGTAGGGGGCCCCAACTTCTCCTCATCCACGACGGAATCCACCTACGGTGGATCCCTTCCCCGAAAGGCTCCCAGGTTAGAAAACAACCTTGTAGGGGTTTATTAATTTATTTTAAAAAACCAAAAAATTGTTCTATAGTTATATAATCTTCTCTTTAAATATATATATGTTAATTTTTTCTTTTTATATCACTAGCTAAGAATTTTTTTACTAAGACTACTCTGACCCAAAATCGGAAGGCTTTAACCTATTTTGGGTAAGGGAGTGTCTACATTCTCCGAACCTGGGAAAGCACTAATATTCACCAAAAAAGGAAACCCCCTTAGATCCACAGGGATCATCGTAGTGCGTCCACCTACGGTGGATGTGGAACTAAATAGGAGGGCTCGTCTTCCCTTCGGTCGATGTTACACACCAAGTTGGAAGGGTTATAAGAAGTAAATAACCCTCTTCGAGCCTCTACCCACCCACCTACTCGGGAGGGCGTTAGTCCACTTTTCTAGAAGGGGTCTCCCTACGGGATCTTCTATACTCTTGTATAGACATACTTGCATCCAGCTATGCTGCCTTCGGTCGACCGAAGGGAAGACGACGTACATCCCCTAAAGAGGACGCATTGCACACCAAAGGGGAATGCTACGTAATAGATACGCAAGGATCTTCCGATGGAGCATCTCGCCCCTTTGGGGTAATAACAAGAGTGCTCGATCTTCTATACAAGTGTATAGACAAGGATGTCTATACACTTGTATAGAAGATCGAGCACTCTATGTAATACTATGTAAATACCCGAAGGGCCGAAGGGTTTCTTTTTACATCCAGCTATGCTGCCTTCGGTCGACCGAAGGGAAGACGACGCACATCCAGCTACGCTGGACGCACTATGTGCTACGTGCCCCCCGTAGGGGTGTAATACGATGTAATCCTATGTAAATACCCCCGTAGGGGGTGTAAATCCGTCTTCCCTTCGGTCGATGTGACACACCGAAGGGCTTTTAGGGCCGTTAGGGCCGTAAGGGCCCGTAGGGGCAGCATAGCTGTATGAGGGCACTTTTTTTTAAAAAACCCCATCCACTTTATGTAATCCAATGTACTCCCCTTTAGGGGGTGCGTAGCACCCTCCTTCGGGTGTTCCACAGTATTACATAGCGTAGGTGGAAGTAAAGGGGGGTTGGCATCCACGGTTTAAAAGTGGACGTGTTACACATCCACCTTCGGTGCCCCTGCGGGCCCTTTGGCCTTTACTGCCCCTTCGGGTATACACATAGGATTCCATAGTATTACATCCCCTAAAGGGGACGCACTACTGTGTAACACTATGTAATACATCCACCTACGGTAGAAAGAAGGGCCGAAGTATTTCCACCAACGGTAGAAGCGATGTTAATACCCCATAGGGGATAGAGATGCTACAGAGACGGATCCTCCCTACCCCCATAATGGGGGTATATAAGGAGGTTAAAGAACTAATAATTTATTTAAATTGTAAAGATACCTATAATAAATTATTTTTTAATTTTTGCTTTTTTAAAATGTATTTTAAGTTTTTGAGCTAAACGAATACGTGTTAAGAATTTACCTAAAATAAATTTAATAGAATTACGAGCATCATCATTAGCTGGAATAAAATGATCAGCAAAACCTGGATTACAGTTTGTATCAACAATATGGAACATTTTTATACCAAGTTTTTGACATTCACGTACAGCATTCATTTCTTCTTGTTGACCAATAATGATAGCTACATTATTTTGAATTTGTTTTTCTTTAATTTTTGTCATATTTGAAATACCACCTAAATATTTTTCTAAACGTTGCCATTTCTTTTTACGCGAAGCAGCTACTTTTTTAGATTGTCTACTTAGTTTTTCATCATAAATAGAATCCATTGGATATTTCATTTTAGGATCAACAAATTTTTTCATTAAAAAACGTGCTGTTTGTTCAATTTTAACAGCTGGCGTTGGTAGATAACGTAGTTTAGGTAAAAATTTAATTAAACGTTTTTGTGCTGCAATTTGTTTTAATTTGCGACGTAAAACACGAATAATATTACGTTCTGTTTGTAATGTTTGTTTAATTTTTTGTAATGAAAGTACTAATTTATTTTTTAAAGAAACATAAGCACGCATTTTAGTTTTTACTGTATTTAATAATGAAACAATTTTATTTAATGCTTTTTTTTGAACAGTAATATAAGTTTGAAGGTTTGTAATTGATGTTTTAATAGTTGGAACAAATAAACTAAATTTACTTAATAATTGACTAAGAATTAAAGTTTGCGTTGTATTTCCTTCTACACCAATTTCAGTAGATTTAGAGTTAGCGTTATTATTTTTAAAAATTAAAGCTTGACCTTTAATAATTGAAACCATTTTATTTAAAATTTCTTTAGGTGGGTTTTTAATAATAAAATCAAGATTTATATTTGAACTTAACCCTTTAGGGTTCGTTGTATTTAATGTTTTAAATGTATTATAAGAAACCATATATAAATTTTGGTTTTCTTGTATAGTTTTTTGTTTAAATGCCTGTAATTCTTTACTAATAATTAATAATGTTTTTAATTCACGTAATTTTTTTCTTGAAGACATTAAATTATTTAATACTCTTTGATAAGTATTTGTTAATCTTGTTGCTTGAGATTTTAAAGCTTGACTTTGTACAATAAGTTCTTGACGTTTGATAAATAATTGTTGACGTTTTTCAAGTAATACAATACCTTTTGAAATCATTTCTTTTCGTTTATTGTTTAAAATATTTGTTTTTTCAACAAATAAAAATTTAGAAGACGAATGTCCATTATTAGATTTAAGCATTTGAATTAATTGTCGACCTTTTTTAAGCATTAATTTACTTTTTTTTCTTAATAATAAAGCTTTTTGAATTAAACGTACTTTAATATTATGACGTTTTTCTAAAATATCTTTAATAATCATTTGTTTTTCTTTTAAAATTGGACGGATTTTAGAAATTGATTTTAAAATTGTTTTCCAGTTAGTTAACATACCACCCAACCAACGTGTATTAACAAAAAAAGCTTTTTTACTAAATAGAGCAGCTCTTGATACTAACCCTGATGCGGCTTTTTTAGTACCAACAAATAAGAAAGTTTTTCCTTTAGCAGCATATTTAGTTAATTGTGCTAAAGCTTTATTTAAACAACGTCTTGTTTTTAATAAGTTAATAATGTTACGACCTTTTTTTAATAATGGACGTGTATCACGTGCTGTTTTTTTGTCTTTTGATACCGTAAGTGTTGATGTAACTTGCGTCTGAGCACCCGCAAAAGAAAGTTTAGAGTCTGTTATTTTTTTACGTGTCCATACATAATTTTTCATACGAGCATTGCATTTAATTGCTTTTTCACCATAATGCATACCACTTTTTAACATTTGACGAAGACTTGCTAGTACAATAGCTTTTTTTTGACCAGCTGAGATTGGGTTTAATTTAACAATTTTTGCAATAGCTACATTATATTTTAATTTACCATTAATTTTAAAAAATTTTGTGATTTGAATTTGTACTTTATCACCTAATTTAGCACCTAAATTAGGTTTTACAAATAGAATAGTATCTGTAGGGATTTCTAAACCTGATACTTGTTTATTCAGAACAGTTTCTAAACCATAAATACCTTTTTTACTTGCGCTTACCCCTGTGTTGTTTGATGGGTTAGAAAACCCATTAACACCAAAACTTTGCTCTGCAAGGCTCGAACTTTTTGATCTTTGTGTTGATGCTGTTGTTACTTTAAAAACAATATGTTTTAAATAACGTTTTGCTTTTTTTGGAAGTATTACAGTAAATTTTGTACCTTTAAACGAAGGTTGTTTTGCAACATCTGATTTTTGCAGTAATGATGTTTTATTAACAACAGCAAAAGCATAATCTTTTTTAATACGTGTTACTGTAACTGTTACTTTTTCACCAACTTTAATAAGCGGTTTTTGAATAATTAATTTATTAACATTATTATACGTATTTGGTATTTCAACAATACCAGTAGAATTTGGACCTAATTTTGTAATTGTTACTTCTAAACTTGTTCCAGACGTTAAAAGTGATAATTTTGTATTTTCTTGGTTAAGTGGTAAGCTATTTACAACTTTTATTCCTTTAGCAATAGCAATTTTTTTAGAAGTTAAAATTTTTAAAACTTTAGCTTGTACAATATCACCTAGTTTTGTATTAGGTACTAAAACAGGCATACCAAAAGAAAATTCATTAATACCTACATTATTAGCACCAATAGCTGTAATTTTTAATGTAATTAAATTGCCTGGCACTAATTTTATTTTTGTTTGTGAGTTACCCTGCGGTTCAAGTTTTGAACGCTCTCTCTTAGACCCTAAAGTCGAAGACATCCCTTGTTGAGTACTTTTTTTTGTTGTTTGAGTTTTAAACATACTGTTAAAATAGAAAATAAATTTATTAGAAGTAATAAAAGTTTTAAGTGATCTTTTTGTTTTACTTTTTATCCTTTCCATTTATGTCCCCCGGCAAGCCTCTTTTTTTATTCCTAAGTTGGTGCATTCACAGTTTATCTAAAAACTGAACCCTTGTAGGGGCATCAAAGGTGAACGGGGTTGGGGCCCCATTATAGCGCAAGCCGAAGGGATGACGTGGATGAAATCACTTTTTGGTCTAAAATTTTCTAAGTACTTTTTTTATATTTTTCTTTTCTATTAATAACAAAATATTGGTTTTTACATAAAAATCTTTAAAATTATTATAACATATTTTTTAAAAATAAAATATTACAATAGATCTTCCAACTTTGGAGGATCCTTTGTATCTACAAGGATGTAGATACGTAAGTATCTACGATCCATCTATGGAGCATATCTATCCCCTACTTTCTTTTTACTATGTAATACCCCCCGTAGGGGTCCCTTACGTGCTGTGTAACATATCCACCTACGGTGGAAACCCCTACGGGCCCTAACGGCCCTTCGGGTATTATATAGTAAGGGCCTTCGGTGTGTAACATCGACCGAAGGGAAGACGTGTTACACAGTATTAACATAGTGTTACACAGTAATACGATGTAATCCTATGTAAATACTATGTAAATACCCGAAGGGCCTTTAGGGCCTTTAGGGTGTTATACAGCACGAAGGGCCCAAAGGGGAAGGGATCCGCACAAGTGCTCAATCTTCTATACTCTAGTATAGACATCCTTGCATCCAGCTATGCTGCCTTCGGTCGACCGAAGGGAAGACGACGTGCTACGTACTAGATACGCAAGTATCCTCCCATGGCGGGCGCGTCCATCTCTGGTGGAGGAGCCCTTTGGGCCCCTACCCATCCCCCGTAGGTGAAAGTAAAGGGGTTGCACAGTGTGTAACACGTCCACCATAGGTGGATGCTCTTTCGCAGGTTAGAGGATCCCTTGTGAATACCACTATCTGGGATCAAAGGGCTCTTACCCTCTCTTTGCGGGGGGGTAGAGGATCCACCGTAGGTAGATTCGTCCGCCTACGGTGCCTCTGTGGGGTAGAAAGAAAGTGGGTGCCCTTACGGGGTAAAAACAAGAGCATCTCAACCCTTTGGGGTAATAACAAGAGTGCTGGATCAATAATGCTTGCATTGCTCCAACCCCCTTTTACTTCCACTTACGGTGGATAGGTAGGTGCCTAAAGGGCTCTAAATAGAAGGATTTTAGCCCCCCTTTATCAGTATCCACAAGGGATATTTTTGTTTTTACCCTATAGGAATTCTGCTGTAATAATCCAAAGGTTTATTTAGTGTGTAATACGTCCACCATAGGTGGATGCACGTTGGAGCTCTTCTATAAAGGGGAGCGTGGCTCTCCGGAGGATCGTAGATACTCTTGTATAGACATCCTTGTCTATACAAAGGATCCTTGCGTATCTAGAAAGGAAGTCTATACAAGAGTATCTACGATGGAGCACTCTTTCGTCTTCCCTTCGGTCGACCGAAGGCAGCATAGCTGGATGCGAGATGCTCCATCGGAGGATCTTCTATACTCTTGTATAGACATCCTTGTCTATACACAAGGATCCTTGCGTATCTAGCAAGGATGTCTATACAAGAGTATAGAAGATCCTATATATCCCTTCTCTTTAGGCCCCGTCATGCTGTCGTAGGCAGATGTGATTCAGTAGGGAGGTGTCTCCTGCTTTCTAATAGGTGGACCGCCCCTCGTTAAAGGGATTAGCACAAGTTATTTAAAAAAACTACGTTCTTTACTTACAAAAGGTAATAAACCCATAACACGTGCTGTTTTAATTGTTTTAGCAACAAATCGTTGTTGTTTTGCAGTTAAACGTGTTTGTCTTCGTGGTAAAATTTTACCACCTAAACCAATATAACGTTGTAATAAACCACTATGTTTATAATCAATAAGACGACGATTATAAATTTGTTTTTCAGGTTTGTCTTTTAAAATAATAACTAATGTTTTTGGTGGAATAATTGGTTTAATTGGTTTTTGACGTTTTTGTTGTTCTAATTTTTGATTACGTTGTTGTCTTAAACGTGATAAAATTTGTGATAAAGATAATACTTTACGACGAAATTTGCGTACAGATACTTTTTGAGCTTGTCTTCTTGGTTTTTTTGATTTTAAACCTCTCATAATATTTTCATTTTATCAACTTTTTCCGAAAAGCGACTCTAAAAAAGGCGTTTTTGAAAAGTTGTGCACAGCACAACATATATTTAAATTGGATTTTTTCGTCTTCCCTTCGGCTTGCGCTATGTTAATACCCGTAGGGCCCGTAGGGGTCGACCCCTACGGGCCCTACGGGTATTAACATAGCGCAAGCCGAAGGCTACCCCCTATTTGTTATAACCGCTGAGGGATTAGTTCCTTTTTATTGGAAGAGCACCTACCCCCTTTAAGGGGTAGAAGTATTTACAAGGGATCCTTGTGTATAGACAAGGATGTCTATACAAGAGTATCTACTATAGTATAGAAGTATAGACATCTCTCCCTTCTTTCTGCCGTAGGCGGATAAGATATGTTACCTGAAATAAGAGGGTATCCACCTACGGTGAAAAAAAAGAAGGCGCTATGTGCCCCCTGACCTCCCCCCCTAAAAGGGGGGTTGCATCCACCTAGGGTGGACGTGCCTCCTCATCCAGTATAGCTGGATGCAAACCCCCTTCCCTCTACGGGGGTGTAGGCGGGCAAGGAGCGCCCTCTTGACAGCTGTTACAGACCAAAAGATTTAGCATGGGGTTCGTCCTCTTTAGTGCGTAGCACGTCCACCATAGGTGGATGGGGATGTAGATCAGGGTTAGTAAATGTAACAACAAGAATAATATTAAAACTTTTAGATTATGTTGTTAAACCAGTTAAACGCCCTGTCATTTTTAACCAGTTTAAAGCTTCTATGTAATTTGTTGGAGCTAGACGAATAGCTTCTTTCCAATAATCAGCTGCTTTTTCAAAAAGAATTTGTGAAATTTCAGATTGCCCATTTTCAATAGCTTGTTCACCACGATAATGATAAATAACAGCTATATTATTTAATGCACTTGAAAGAGAGGGGTTTCTTTCTAATGCTTGATAATAATATTCTAAAGCTCGACCATGTTCACCATTACTTGTATGTATTAAACCAATATTATACAAAATATAACTTCGATCATAAGCATCAACTTCTAAACGCATAGCTTCATAATAGTTTTGTAAGGCTTCTGCATATTCACCCTCAGCTTGTGCTGACATACCATTGCGATAGTAAGAAAAAGCTTGTTTTTCACGTTGAGAAGTTGGTAAAACTTTTAATAAAATATCCGCAACAACCGTAAAGGTTTTATCAATAAAATTATCATTTCGTTGCGTTCTTGGCATTAACTCGTACTCCAAAATAATTGTTTTAGCTAAGTATGTTTGATTTTCTTCCAACCTGGTGCGGAGTGTGGAACACGTCGTCTTCCCTTCGGCTTGCGCTATGTTAATAGTCGATGTTACACACCGAAGGGCCGAAGGGCCCGCAGGGGGCACCGAAGGTGGATGTGTAACACGTCCACTTTTAAACAGTGGATGCCAACCCCTTTTACTACCACCTACGGCTTCCACTGTTGGTGGAAACCCTTCCCCCTTTGGGCCCTTCGGCCCTTCGGTGTGTAACATCGACTATTAACATAGCGCAAGCCGAAGGGAAGACGGGGTGTGGATGGGTTTTTTTAAAGTGCCCTCATCCAGCTATGCTGTAAAGAGTTCTCGATCTTCTATACTCTTGTATAGAAGATCCCTTCCCCTTCGGGCCCTTACGGCCCTAAAGGCCCCTACGGGGTATTACATAGTGGAGACCCCTACCTCCGTAAAGGGGGAGGGAGTGTATACCTTAGGGAGGGCACTGTGCGCCCACTACTTGAGATAGAAGGGCTCTAAAGAGAGTGCATCCACCTATGGGGGACGTGCTACGCGCCAGATTGGTACCCCCTCACTAGGGGAAGGGCTCGTCTTCCCTTCGGTCGACCGAAGGCTAGTTTAGATGGTGCTACACGCCCCTTAAAAATTTAATGATATTATACTTTAGCATAAATTGTTTTTTAACTAGAGGATCCCTTGTGAACCTGCTATAGAACGGCATACGCTAACCCCCTTTTACGGGGAGTAAAGGTAGACACAGGGGCTCCTCGAGGGGTTTATAAAATAACCTCCTCCTACCCCCTTTAGGGGTGCTACGGCGGATGAGACATGCTACCCCCCCCGTAAAGGGGGAGGCTGTTCCACCTTTGGTGGACCCACTTTGTGGATGAAACGCTCTCCTTCGTGGATAAATACTCTTTTACCTAAATTAAATAGAAGAACATCCAGGTTTGTAAAAACGAGGGGTATCCACGGTTAACTTCCTTGACCCGGGGATAAAAGAAAACCCCTTGCGGAGACTCCACTTTTTAACTGAAGCACACGTTTTACTATCCCCTACGGGGTATAAACATAGCTTCCACCGTTGGTGGAAAGTAGTGCGTCCCCTATAGGGGATGGAATACTATGTAATCCTATGTATATACATCCACCTACGGTGGAAAGAAAGGTGTTACACAGCACGAAGAGTTGAAGGGCATCCCCACCTACGGTGGAAAACCCTACGGACCCTAACGTGCTGTGTAACACTGTGCAACACCCTTCGGATATTTACATAGGATTACATTGTATTTACTATGTAATCCTATGTAAATACCCGTTAGGGCCGTAAGGGACCCCTACGGGGGATTACATCGTAGAGGCCCACAGAAAAGGGGAATAGGTGGATGGCTCACAAGTTGTCAAGCTATTCAAAAAAGAATACTCTTTATGTTAGTTATTATTTTTATATTTTTAAAAATAATTTTAAACAATTTTAAAAAATTTAATTTAAATTAAATTACTATAGGTTTTGATAATATATAAAAAAACCCCTTTCGGCTTCCCTTCGGTCGACCCCTACGGGGCGCAAGCCGAAGGCTACCGAAGGGCTCCAACCCCCTTAACGGGGGGTAGGGGGTTTATAGCACCTTCTTGTTTTAACCCCGTCGGGGAACAGCCGTAAGGCCAACCCCTTTTACAGGGGCCTTCAAAGTCCGTCCACCATAGCACCCTCTTTCCGCCTACGGCGGGTGGATGTGCATGCACTTCCACTTTCTTTTAAGATGAGGATACTCTTGTATAGAAGATCCCTTCCCCTTTAGGCCTTTCCCCTTTTGGGCGCTTTGGCCCTTACGGGGGTGGAGAACCCTACCCCCTGTAAAGGGGGTTGGTGTGTAACACGTCGTCTTCCCTGCGGTCGACCGAAGGCAGCTATGCTGGACGCATTCCATGCTACGTACTAAAGTGGACACACTTCTTAAAAAGACGCATTTCCCCCCTTCAGGGGATGCTACGTGCTGCCCTACCCCCTGGAAAGGGGGATGGAGTAACATTTCTTTTTTACGCTGTAAAGGCTTTGGTGTGTAACATCGAGTCTTCCCTTCGGTCGATGTTACACACCGAAGGGAAGACGGAACATGGATTAAAAACCAAAGGAGGACTTAAGCTTCTAAAGATACTTGTAAAAAATTTGCTAATTCAGATGCTTGTTTTTCTATTTCTTTTAATGTTAGTGGTTGACCTATACCTGTTAATGGAATTTCACGTTTACCTTTTAAACGTAAATAAATAGTACGTTGAGAATCAATTCCTTGTTTTAATTCAACTCTAATTGCTTCAATTTCTTTTAATGAATAAGATAAATCAATTTTACGATTTTTTCCAGGATAACCCCATCTAAAAATACGAACAAAACCGTCTTTTTTATTAAATTCATTAAAGCCACCACCAACGTTCCAAAAAATTAAAAGTGACCAATAGATACTTAATAAAAAACCTAAACTTCCATAAAAAGACATTAATAATCCTTGCGGAAAAAAAGGAAGTACATTATTTATTGAACTTTCTAGTCCTTGATCGAGCATCTCGCTTATGCTCGATGCTCTATCCAGAGGATCTTGCGCATCCACATCCACTAAAGTGGAAGCCACCGTGGCAAGAGCACCATCAATAATTGGAGAATTGTTTTGAAGAGAATCATTAGCTGAGACATTTAATAAACTTAACCAGTTAGGAATTCCAAAATAAGAACAAATTCCTGTAGCTAAAAAACCACAAGCACCTAAAAAAATAACAATCGCCCACCAATAATTACTAAGTCTTCGTTCACCTACAATAATATAACGTCTTATTAAAATATTATTTTGTGTCATATGGTTTTTATTTAAAAAATAATTCTATTTAAAAAATAAGCAATATTTCTTTTTGGCAGCAAGCTTACCTGAACTCGAGGAGCTCTCAAGTTGTGTGTAACACATCCACATCCACTTAGGTTGCCCCTGGCAGGCCCTAACGTGCTGTGTAACACTGTGTAACACATCCACTTTCGGTGGAAACCCCTACGGGCCCTAACGGCCCTTCGGGGATTACATCGTATTTACACCCCTACGGGGGGTATTACATAGTATTACATAGTAAGGGCCTTCGGTGTGTAACATCGAGTCTTCCCTTCGGTCGACCGAAGGCCGAAGGGAAGACGGATTACATTGTATTAACATAGTATTCCAAAAAGAGGTTGCCTTGCCCACCTCTGGTGCCCCTCCGGGCCCTTCGGGTATGACATAGTCAAAAGAAAGACCCCTTACCCCCGTAAAGGGGGGGTTTACTTTAATTTAATAAGAGGATCCTTTGTATAGACAAGGATGTCTATACAAGAGTATAGAAGATCCTCCGATGGAGCATCTCGCCCCTTTGGGGTAATAACAAGAGTGCTCGATCGTAGATACTTGCGTATCTACATCCTTGTCTATACACAAGGATCCCTTGTATCTACCCTTATTCTAGATAGGGGAGCTCGAAGGCGCTTTCCCCTTTGGGGTATTAATATTGTGCCCCTCAACCCCCGTTAAGGGGGTTGCCAAGTAAGTAAAGGGGCGCATCCACATCCCCTAAAGAGGACGCACTACGTGCCAACCTGTGAGCCCTTCTAAATAGGGTCGGGGTCTTTCTACGGGCCCTTCCCCCTTTGGGCCCTTCGGCCCTTATGGGTGTTACACAGTATTACTATGTATATACATCCGCCTACGGCGGAAAGTAAGGGACCCCTACGGGGGGCACGTAGCACATAGTGCGTCCAGCGTAGCTGGATGTGCGTCGTCTTCCCTTCGGTCGACCGAAGGCAGTATAGCTGGATGTAAAAAGTGGAAGCTAAAATCTTAACGTTTGTGGTATTGTGAAGCTTTACGTGCTTTTCTAAGACCATATTTACGACGTTCTTTAACACGTGAATCTTGTGTTAGATAACCTTTATCTTTTAATTGTTTTCTTATGTCTAAAGAATTCATTACTGGTAAAGATTCTTCACCCTGCGGCTCAAGATTTGGGTGTGCACTATTTGTTGTTGATAATAAACAAATAGCACGCGAAATCCCTAAACGAATTGCTTCTGTTTGCCCCATTAAACCACCACCTTTAACACGAACAATTGTATCATATTTTAACGTTTGTTCTGTCTGATGCCCAAGGCCTGCATCATTTATTTTTGATGGATTTCCGTCTAATGAAACAGGTGTAACAGTTTGTTTATTCCCTACAGAAGATGTGTTAAGTGTATTAGAAACACTTAAAACATCAAAAGGTGCTTTTACCGCTAATAAAGAATAAAAATCATTTTGTAAATATTCTTGTGCAGGTTTATTATTAATAATAAATTCACCTGTTCCATGTTTAATTTGTACTTGTGCTACTGCTTCTTTACGACGACCGACTGCTTTTGCTAAAATTTCCATAATTTTTATTAATAAATCAAAAACAAATGATATGCCTCCACCTATGGTGGACGTATGTCGTCTTCCCTTCGGTCGACCGAAGGCAGCTATGCTGCTATGTAATACCCTGACGGCCCTTACTTTCCGCCGTAGGCGGATGTATTACACCCCTACGGGGAGTATTAACATAGTATTTACATAGTAAAAAGAGGTCACAATGTCCACCTCCGGTGCTCTGTTATACAGTGTAACACAATGTAATCTTATGTAATACTGTGTAACACGATATAATCCTATGTAAATATCCGAAAGGCCGAAGGGCTGAAAAGTGTTACACAGCACGAAGGAGGGTGCTACGCACCCCCTTACGGCCCTTCGAGTATAAACATAGGATTACATTGTATTTACATAGCACGTAGTGCGTCCAGCATAGCTGGATGTAAAAAGAAAGACCCCTTACCCCCCTGTAAAGGGGGGTAAGACGTGTTACACACTACTTTCCGCCATAGGCGGATGGGCACTCTGTTTAACAACCCCCCGTAAAGGGGGGTGGGCACCAATCTGATGTGTAACAGCTGCGCACATAGTGCATACACATCCCGTCTTCCCTTCGGTGTGTAACATCGACCGAAGGGAAGATTCGATGTTACACACCAAAGGGGACGCACTATGTATGTACCCCGAAGGGGTTCGTGCATCCAGCTATGCTGCCTTCGGCTTGCGCCCCGTAGGGGTCAACCGAAGGGAAGACGAGTCCTCCTATTTAGTTCCACCATAGGTGGATGTGTAGACGGAGGGCCCAACGGGCCCCCTCTTCTATCCCCACTAAGCAATCAAAAATCAAATAAAAATGTTGTACCAACCACTTTACAGGGGTAGGGGTATACACAGCACTATGTAATACTCTGTTAATACTGTGTAACACTGTGTAACACATCCACCTTCGGTGGAAACCCCTACGGGCCCTAACGGCCCTTCGGGTATTTACATAGTATTACATAGTAAGGGCCGAAGGGCCCAAAGGGGGAAGGGATCGAGCTCTCTTTCAGCCACGAAGGACCTGGGATAGGAGGGCTCCCAGGCCTTCCCCCCCCCTTTTTTTTTACAGGGGGTTGGCAAGAGCCTTTCTATACCAGGTAAGCGAGTGCATTTACCTATGGTGGACGTGTTAGTGTTACACACCAACCCCTCTTTACTTCCACCTACGCTATCCCCTACGGGGTATTAACATAGCAGCGTAGCTACCCTTCGTGCTGTGTAACACTGTGTAACACCCGTAAGGGCCTTCGGTGTGTAACATCGACTATTAACATAGCGCAAGCCGAAGGGAAGACGCATATACATAGTGTTACACAGTAGTGCGTCCCCTTTAAGGGATGTAATACATCCACCTATGGTGGACGCACTTCGTGCTATGTTTATACCCGTAAGGGCCGTAAGGACCCGTTGGGGTAAAAAGTGGTTGGGTCGTTGTTTAAAGCGCCCTCTTCTTTTTACATCCAGCTATGCTGGACGCACTACGTGCTATGTAATACGTTGTAATCCCCGAAGGGCCCGCAGGGGCGCTAAAGGCGGATGCGACTTGGCCAGGTCAAGACCAATGTTTTATAAGGTACGCAGCAAACATTCAAAATAAATTGAATAAATCTTTATGGCTAAATAAAAAATTTTAATTTAAATCACAAAATACTTTCTTTAATACTTATTTTAGATATATATTTCTTTAGTTTTACCGTTGTAAACACAACTTGGTGCAAAGAGGGTGCTCTCCTTCTTAACGCAAAGCGTTTAACCCTTCTGGTTATTTAGTACGTAGTACGTCCAGCATAGCTGGATGTACGTCCACCGAAGGTGGATGCATGCAATGCATCCCCTTTAGTACTAAGTGCCCTCTCAACCCCCTTTTACGAGGGGTCGGGTGCGCGAAGCACCTTCATAGATGTATGAAATGTGTCCTCTTTAGTACGTAGTACGTCCACCGTAGGTGGGTGGGGATGTACTTTTTCCATTGGCGGACGTACGTCTACCGTAGTGTGTAACACGTCCACATCCACCTATGGTGAATGCACGCCTTTCTAACCCCCTTTACGGGGGGTATTACATCCAGCTATGCTGGACGCACTACGTGCTGTGTAACACTATGTATATACGTCTTCCCTTTGGCTTGCGCTATGTTAATAGTCGATGTTACACACCGAAGGGCCGTAAGGGACCCTTACAGGGGTGGAGACCCCTACCCCTCGTAAAGGGGGGTTGGCATTTCATGCCAATTTGGGGTAGTCAAGCTAATAAATTGTTTAAAAAATTAACCAGCTAATTTTTTAACTTGTTCTAAAGCGTTGAAACGATCTGTAACTAAAGGAGCTTCTTGACGATCTTCTGTAAAATATTCATTTGGACGTGGAGTACCAAATACATCATAAGCAAGACCTGTACTTACAAATAACCAACCTGCAATAAATAAAGCAGGAACAGTGATACTGTGAATAACCCAATAACGAATACTTGTTAAAATGTCTGAAAATGGACGTTCTACTGGTTTACCAGCCATAAAAAATACCTCCTAAGCATGCTTACTTAGTTTTTTCAACAATTTGTCTGCTATAAAAATCTTTTAAGAACAAAGTTTTATCCCTGCCCCTACGGCCTTCGGCTTGCGCCCCGTAGGGGTCGACCGAAGGGAAGACGGGGTATTAACATAGAGGATGCTTGCTGTGTAACAGCAGTACAATGAAGGGGGGAAAGGCGTCCCCAAGGGCTTCCACTTCCATCCGTCGTAGGGGCAGCCGTAAGGCCAACCTGGGAGAGCCCAACGTGCATCCAGCTATGTTGCCTTCGTTCGACCGAAGGGAAGACGACGTGTTTCACACCACCTTACCCCCCAAAACAGAAGGTTAGATCCCTCCTATGCAGTGTAGAGGGGCTCAAAGCGCCCTATTATGCTATACTAGGAGTATGCTCAATGCCTCCCAGCGGGAGCGAGGTGGATTGTAGATACTCAGACATCCTTGCTTATCTAGCAAGGATGTCTGAGTATCTACAATCCAGCACTCTATATAATACTATGTAAATACCCGAAGGACCGAAGGGTTTCTTTTTACATCCAGCTATGCTGGACGCACTACGTGCTATGTAATACAATGTTAATACCCGTAAGGGCTGTAACGGCCCGCAGGGGCAGCATAGCTGTATGAGGGCACTACGTGCCCTCATGAGTGCTCGATCGAGCATTCTTGCGAGATGCTCCATCGGAGGATCGTAGATACTTACGTATCTACATCCTTGTAGATACAAAGGATCGAGCACTCTTGCGAGATGCTCCATCGGAGGATCCTTGTGTATAGACAAGGATGTCTATACAAGAGTATCTACAATCCCCCTACCCCAAGCTTGAAAAGGGACATTGTAGAGAGATAAAGCATTTTTTAATTCACTAATTATAAAACTAAAAACCTTAAAAACATTTATTTATATATTATAACATTAAAAAAAAGAGGTAAAAACGGATTATCAAGAGGATGCTTTATCTTCTTGTTTGAGAGGTAGATTTATCCACAAGGGATCTTCGGCACCCACCAGGATCCTCCGATGGAGCATCTCGCCACTTTGGGGTAATAACAAGAGTGCTCGATCGTAGATACTTGCGTATCTACATCCTTGTAGATACACAAGGATCCTTGGATATTTAGCAAGGATGTCTATACAAGAGTATAGAAGATCCCATAGAGAGACCCCTACCTAGGGGTAATATGGTGGACTTACTACATATTGTGTAACAGCCCATGCACTAGCACTACTATGTAATATGTAATACTATGTAAATACCCTTTAGGGCTCAAGGGGGTTCTTTTTAAAGGGGCACCTTAGTGTGTAGTCCACCATAGGTAGATGTAACCTGGGAAGGCACGTAGGGCCCCCTTACCTGGGATAGCAGCGTTTGTCTTCCCTTCGGTCAACCGAAGGCCAGGTTAGAAGATACCTTGTGTCTATCCCTACCCCTCACAGGGGAGGATGTAATACTTTTACTTGTATCCCAGGTTGGGGGCACATATCACGCAGTGCGTCCTTAGGTTATGGGGATGTGCCAACCCCCCCTTTACGGGGGGTTTTTAAACATAGCGCCCTCATCCACGTATGGTGTACATGTTTGTTACACCCTAAAAAAACCCCGTACAGGGGGGAGGGGTTAAGCAATTACCTGTTTTTACAACAAAATAACATCCCCTAAAGGGGACGCACTTTTTTAATAAAACAGTGCATCCAGCTATGCTGTCTTCGGTCGACCGAAGGGAAGACGACGTGTTTCACACTAAATTTGAAGTTAAAACTTAAATGCCTGCTACTAGATTTGAACCAGTGACCATCAGCTTATGAAACGGACGCTCTACCACTGAGCTAAGCAGGCAGTTTTTTATATTATTAGATAACATTATTCTTTTTTTTTATCAAGTTTTTTCATTTATATTAACTTTACAACCGCTTTTACCAGGGGGTAGGAGGTTTTTTTTCCTTGCATCACACCTATCCTCCCCTTGTTGAGTGGTAGGAATAGCCATGTCAACGATAGGTGGATAAGATTTGGGAAGAGGTTATTTACATCCACCTATTGTGGACGTGCTATGCATATCCCCTACAGGGAACGCATTTCATGCATCCACGAAGGTGCTTTGCGCCCCCGACCCCCCGGAAAAGGGGGTTGCTACGGCACATAGTGCGTCCACCGTAGGTAGATGTGTAAATAACCCAGAAGTTTATAAGTAAAACGAAGAGGATCCTTTACCCTTTGGGCCCTTACAGCCCTTCGGGTATTTACATAGTGGATACCCCTACCCCCCCCATAAAGGGGGGTCGGCGCTCTCTTTCTTCCTATCTACGGTAGCATGCATCTATTCACCTACGGTAAAAAGAAGGAGAGCACCTCCTAGGTTTGGGTGTAACACGTCCATCATAGGTTGTGTGCCGTCCAACCCCCCGTTAAAAGGGTTGCATCGTGCTACGGTAGACGTGTTACACACCAGGTTGGCCTTACGGCTGTAAACCAAAAGGATCCTCTATGGAGACTCTACCCCTCCGTTAAGGGGGGGGGGGAGGGTTAGAGCCCTCCTCTTTAGGGTAGTGAAAAACAAAATTAGGCTAAATGTAATAAACTATCGATTTCAATTAAATTTGGAGCTGAAAAAGAAGAGTAGGCAAAGGGTCCCCCTTTTTTGGGCTCCTGTCTACCCGCCGCCATTGATAACGAGACCCCTACCTGGGTAGGTGTTTCTACTCCTTGGCTAGGTGGATTTGATGGCCTAGGAGAAATATTTTTACGAAAAAGTCCAATATCTAAACATAAAGCTTGAAGTTCACAAACTAAAACTTTAAAAGATTCAGGTGAACCAAGGGAAATATCATTATTTTCAATTAAATTTTTCCATAAATTTTGGCGACCAGTCATATCATCAGATTTAATTGTTAACATTTCCGATAAAACAAAAGCAGCACCATAACCTTCAATAGCCCAAACCTCCATTTCACCTAAACGTTGACCCCCCTGTTTTGAGCGGCCACGTAATGGTTGTTGTGTAACTAAAGAATAAGGACCAGTAGAGCGCATGTGCATTTTATCATCAACCATATGTACTAGTTTTAAAACATAAGCGATTCCAACAGTAACTGTTTGATCAAATGATTCACTATTACGTCCATCAAAGATTCGTATTTTTCCAGGATTATTAGCATCAAATAGCCACTTTAAACCTGTTTTTTGACGAGCTTCGTATAATTTAGCTAAAACAAAACTACGAGAAGCATCTGGACCATACATTTCATCAAAAGGTGGGATTTTATAATGTTCACCTAAATACCGACCAGCTAATCCTAGCAAACATTCATAAATTTGACCTACATTCATACGAGAAGGTACACCTAATGGATTTAAAACAATATCAACAGAAGTTCCATCTGGTAAATAGGGCATATCTTGTCTTGGTAAAATTCTTGAAACAATACCTTTGTTACCGTGACGTCCGGCCATTTTATCACCTACTTGCATTTTTCTTTTTTCAGCTAAATAAATATGTACATATGAAGGTATTGCTTTTTCATACCCTTTAGTGCGTAGCACGTCCCCTTTAGGGGATGGGGATGTGGAAGCAAATTTACTATGCTTTTTAGTTAGAACCCCGGGGGTTCGATACCAATCTAGTGCAGAGCTGTTGAATACCAAACCCCCTTTACGAGGTAGTTTTTTTAGGCTAGCCCCTGAAAGTGGCAATTCATTTAACCCTAAAGGCATTATTGCGCCAAGACGTGAGGGGGGCCCGTCCCCTTTAGGGCCGCCTTTTACTTTTAATAGAGGGGCTCGTCTTCCCTTCGGCTTGCGCCCCCCTACGGGGGGTCGACTGAAGGCAAGGTTGGCAAAAGTGTATTTTGCTCTTGCTAATAAACAGTTAAAATATTTTTTGTGTTGTATTTTTAAGGCAAGGAATTTGACTTTATTATGTTTAACTCTTCTTTTTTTGATTTGTAGTTGCAAAGGCACCTTTAGCCTTTGGCTCTCACCTAAAGGTTTTATTGCATTTGGTCTTCCCTTCGGTTGACCCCCCTCCGGGGGGCGCAAGCCGAAGGCCAACTTGCTTTTTAGACGCAGGCCTACTCCCTTAGGCGGAGTATAGTCTTTATTAGAGTACGGAGCTCTTCGCTTTTTCCCTACCCCATGCACATCCACCAGGGTGGAATGATTCCCCCTTACTAACCCCCTTTTTACGGGGGTACTCTCAATATGCTTTTCGTTTTTTGTTGTTAGTGTAATTTTTTTTTGTTTTATAACAGGTTTTTTAGAGGATGTCGTGCTTTTACTTAACCCTCCTTTCCTTCCACTTTTAGCGTGTAATGCGTCTCTTTTAGCGGATAAAGGAGGGTTGGGATTTTTTTGATAAGCTAAAATATTTACTTTTATAACAGTAGCTTTAATTCCTTTTGGAGCGCGTAAAGAGGAGTCTTTAGTCGTGCTTAATTCTTTACCAAAAATTTTATATAATAATTTTTGTTGGGGTGTCAAGGTTTTTACATTAAAAGGTGTAACTTTACCAACTAAAATGTCACCCTCTTCAACCCAACTCCCGATTTTTGCAATTCCATTTTTATCTAAATGACTAATTTCATTTTCATTAATGTCTGGGATTTCACGTGTTAGTTGTTCAAAACCATCTTTTGTTTCTTTAGTTGTAATTTCATAGCGCTCAATATGGATTGATGTATAAATATCTTCATAAACTAATCGTTCATTAATTAAAATAGCATCTTCATAATTATAACCTTCCCAAGGCATATAAGCTACAATAATATTATGTCCAATTGCTAATTCACCACCAATACTTGACGCGCTATCTGCTAATAAATCTCCTGTTCTTACCCAATCGCCTTCTTTAACAATTGGTTTATGTATTAAACACGTATCTTGGTTTGAACGATGATACGTTTCTAAATTATATGTAATATATTGTTTTTTGGGGGGTCGTGGCCTTCGGTCAACCGAAGGGAAGACGAGGGCCCAACCACCCCCCCTCTTATTGTATCCACCAGATGGTGGAGGTAACTGCTTACTGACCCTTCTTACCCCGTACGGGTATGTAAAAAGAGCACCTGTGGGTAAAAAGAGTATCCTTTGCCTTCGGTCGACCGAAGGGAAGACGATCCTCCTACTTAGGCTAGAAGGGGTCCAGCCTGGCAACCACGAAGCTCTTTTATTTAAGGTAAGGAGGCTTTCATCCACGGTAGGTGAAGACTTGCCAAACCCCCCTTTTAAGGGGGGTTGCACCCCCTTAACAGAGGGGCTAGGTAGGCAAATTGTGCTTACCCCCTTACGGGGGTAAGGGAGTGCAACCCTAATCCCCGTAACGGGGGATTGACGCTCTCCCTCCGCCGTAGGTGGAAAGAAAGTTGTACCGTCGAGCCCATCTATCCCGGGTGGGGGGCTCATCTTCCCTTCGGTCGACCGAACGCAACGGATACTCTCAGGTTGGAAACTCTGAAGAGTACCTTGTGGGCGCCAACATATGTGTGAATAAGAACCAAAGGGAGAGTGATTCCAAACATTTGTATTTATGGACCAGGCAGTTTTTTTTGAGTTTGTAACAATTTTACGATATATTTTTTTTTTAAAGTTATAAATAGATGAGTCCACAGCTTCGCGGTTTAAAAGTTTATCTAACCCCCCTTTATGGGGGTTAAGGGGACGCGTAGCACCTTCATGTTGTGAATCAGATGAATGGGCTTTGATACTTGTACAACTGGGGAATTTAGCTACAAAGAGTTTGGCTATATAGTCCTTTTGTACTTTTTTTTGATTATTAAACATAATAATTAAAAATAAAACGATACTATGTAATTTCCTAATAATAGATTTTAATTTTGTTTTCCATCCCCCTTTTACGGGGGTAGGAAGGAGGTCTAGCGGCCCCCCTTTTTTGTTTTAGTCCTTGATTACGTATTCACAAGGCCTCTACACTCCGTATTATGCCGAAGAGACTGAGATAGAAGGGCGTCCAGGTTGCATCCACATCCACCTACGGTGGACACACTACTGTATAACACGATGTAATCACTATGTAAATACCCGTAAGGGTGTTACACAGTGTTACACAGCACTACGTATATACTATGTAATACTATGTTAATACGCCTTCCCTTCGGCTTGCGCTATGTTAATAGTCGATGTTACACACCGAAGGGCCGTAAGGGCCCAAAGGGGGAAGGATAGCTACGCTGCTATTGACCCCTAAAGGGTTACTGTGGAACAGGACAACTATATGAGACCAAGAAAAAATATATAAATAAAAACTCGTCTTCCCTTCGGCTTGCGCCCCCCGTAGGGGTCCCTTACGGCCCTAAAGGGTATTACATAGTATTACATAGTAATACATCCAGCTATGCTGGACGCACTACTTTCCACCAACGGTGGAAGCTATGTTAATACATCCGCCTACGGCGGAAAGTAAGGTCCGTAAGGGCCCGTAGGGGTCGACCGAAGGCAACGGTTAATAAGTATAAATACATATTTTATTTGAACTAATATATGTAATAATTCCACTATATTTAGACGTAATGACATGTCCAGAATCACTAACAGCACGAACTTCTAAACCAGTACCAACAATAGGTCGTTGTGGTTTTAAAATAGGAACGGCTTGACGTTGCATATTTGAGCCCATTAAAGCTCGGTTTGCGTCATCATGTTCAAAAAAGGGAATTAAAGAAGTTGCTATTGAAATCATTTGAATAGGTGCAACACCAACATATTGAATTTCACTGCGTGAAATTTTTGTAAAATCTTCAATAATACGAACAGGAATTGAGGCAAGCGGTAAAAAACCAATATTAGAAGTGTATAAATCAGCAGCTCCAAGTTTTATTTTTTCTTCTTGTTTAGCTGAGAAAAAATATAAACCAGTTTTTTTTTGAACTTGACCCTTATAAACTTTATAAAAAGGTGTTTCAATATAACCCTCTGAATTAATACGTGCATAAGCTGTTAAAGAATTAACTAAACCTGTATTTTTGCCTTCTGGGGTTTCTACAGGACAAATACGACCATAATGCGAAGGATGAATCCCTCGGATTGCTAATGTGGCTGAATCACGAGTTACCCCACCTGGACCCATAGAACTTAGGCGACGTTTATGCGTTAATTCCGCTAATGGATTTATTTGATCCATAAACTGTGACAGTGGATTTGTTCCAAAAAATTCACGTAAAGCTCCATTAAATGGTTTTGTATTGATAATATTACTGATTGATATTGTTTCCCTTACGTCTTCTGAAGAAACAATAGTTGTTTTTTTTGTTGATATTTTTATTTTTGAGTCTTTGTTTTTTTTTGTCTTGGCCTCTTCATTAGCCTTCGGTTGACCGAAGGGAAAACGAGACGTACGTTGATTTAATGCTGAGGCTTTATCCCCTTTCCCTCTCCCGGCCATAAAAGGGGGTCGAAGCGAGTTATTTACATTTTTGTTGAGTTTATCACGTATTAGTTTTTCTAACCTGACTAAACCTACTCCAAATTGCATTTGAATTAATTCACCTGATGTACGAACACGTCTATTTTTTAAATGATCAATGTCGTCTAATTCTCGCAAACCTTTAGAAACTAAAATTAAATAATTAGTAGCAGCTAAAAAATCATGAGGTGTTAAAGTTGTAATATCTGAAGAGATTGATACTTTTAATTTACGATTAAAATTTAAACGACCGACCTTGCCTAAATCATAAGTCCGCGGGTTCATAAATTTATTAAAAATCCATTTACGCCCTTGTTCTGTTTTTCCTTCTAATGTTTTTTCTAATTCTAGAAGTTCAGAATATTTTAAACCTTCTACCCGTGATACTGAAGAACCATATGATTTAGGTTTTGCATCCCCTAAAGGGGACGTGTTCCACACCAACTTGCCTACCCCCTTAATGGGGGTAGGGGCTCCGTCCCTACTTAGATTCTTATTAGAGCTCCCTTTACGGGTGTCTTTCTTTTTTTGTGTTTTTTTAATTTTTTTTGCAAAAACAATGTTATAAATTGCTGCCCAAGCAGCCGGTGGATTATTTATATAAGGTAATCTTTTTTTTTCTGGGTTTAAAGGATCTTCTTGAAAATTGTATAATAAAATTTTTGAATCAATTATACTTTTTAATACCATTTTATCTGTTAAACCAACGGCAATTAATAACCACATGATTGGAATTTTAGGAATTCTTTTCATTTGTGCCCATATTTTATTATATTTATCCATTTCAATACGAAGCCATGTTCCGCGATTACAAATTAAATCCGCATAATAACGAGTAAAAGTGTTTTCTGGTTTTTCACTCCATTTATTTGAAAAATTTTCATACAATTTTTTTTGATAATAGATACCTGGACTACGTATCATTTGATTAATTATAACACGAGCACAACCATTTAAAATAAAATGTCCTCGTTTTGTCATAAGTGGAATATCTCCAATATAAACCCATTTTAGTTTAATTGTTTTAGAAACTTTATCAGTTAATTGCACAGGAATATAAAGTTTTGATGTATAACTTTTTGACTTTATAATTGCTATATTTGGACTATATTCTGGTGGTGTTAACTGATAATATTCAGGATAAAAAAACAATTCCATTGTTTTTTTTGTATTTGTAATTGGATTACGTTTTGAAAATTCTTCAATAATACCTTTTTCTAAAAGTGTAAAAAAACTTTTTCTTTGAATTTCTACAAAATCTGATATAAAATAGTGATTAAAATCAGGTCTTGTTGTTGATAAAGATGTAATCATTTGAGTTTTATTTTTTAAGTTTAACTTGTGTTAACCCTGTTCGTCTTCCTTTCGGTCAACTAAAGGCAACACTTTTTGCCTCCCCCATGTTATCCACGCTGTGGAGGGTTCGGGTATGCACCCCCCGTAGGGGTATAATACATCCACCTGCGGTGGAAAGTAAGGGATCCGCAAAGCGGAGGTATTCCATAGGATTAACACTTTAGGGCCTTTAGGGCCTTTAGTAACATAGTATCCTTACAACCGCCCTAAAGGCCCTTCTATGTAATACTCCCCGTAGGGGTTTCTTTTTACATCTAGCTATGCTGCCTTCGGTTGACCGAAGGGAAAATGACGCACATCCAGCTACGCTGGACGCACTATGTGCTACGTGCTATGTAAATACCCGTAGGGCCCGCAGGGGCACCGTAGGTGGATGTGTTACACAGTATTACATAGGATTTACATAGTGGAGACCCTTACCCTCCATAAAAGGGGGTTAGAGCTCTCCTATTTAGGGTAAGGCCTGATAGCGCTTTTTTTTAGGGTCCACAACGTGGATGAAAGGCTCTCCTTAGCGGATACATTGTACCCGGAAAAAATAAATCCAGTGTCTAATTTTTATTTATTTTTATAAATCTTATTTTTTATTTCTATTACACAATACTTAAAAAAGTAGGTTAAAAAAAAGGTCTATAAGATTACATTATATTCAGACCTTAAAATATAGTAGTAGAGATGGTGCTTTTGTTAGAAGAAAAGATAATTAGGAAACTTTGTTGGAGCATTTTGCGAACTAGCTACACGACACATACATACCATGTAGATAGCCGGCAAACCCCCCCCCTTTTTTTTACGGGGGTCAGGGGACACAAAGGGCGTCCACAAAGGCGTTATCCGCCCTTCGACCTGGCCTTCGGTCGCCCGAAGGGAAGACGAGCCCTCCTATTTAGGGTTGTATCCACATCCCCAGTTTATTTCAAAAGTGGACGTATAGCCCCATCCCCTAAAGAGGACGTGTTGCACACTAAAGGGGATGCATTTTAAAGTTTATCCGTTTTTGGCTTCTATGTAATACTGTGTAACACTATGTAATCCTATGTAAATACATCCACCTACGGTGCTATTCCCTGTAGGGGTGTAAATACGATGTAATCCCCTTACGGCCCTAAAGGCCCTTCGGGGATTACATCGTATTTACACCCCTCCGGGGAAGTATTTACATAGGATTCCATAGGAAAAAGAAACCCTTCGGGTGTTACACAGTAAGGGCCTAAAGGGGATTACATAGTATTACACAGCACGTAAGGGGTAAAAAGAGGGCACTATGTTTAAAAACCCATGTATGTAATACTCCCCGTAGGGGTGTAATCCCCCAAAGGGGCCTTTAGGGCCGTTAGGGGATTGCAACCCCTACGGGGAGTATTACATAGCGTAGGCGGCTGTATGCTATATTAAAATTAAAAAAGGCTCCGTTTAATTCGTTTAAGGAAAAAAATCAGCAATAAAATTGATCTGAAATAAAGCTTAATAACCAAAAATTAAATGGATTTATTTTTTTGATAACGTACTACTATATTCTTAGTCTTTGTAAAAAATATTTAATAATTTATAAACTTCTCTTATTTTTTTTTAAATATTAAAAATTTGTTAAATGGTCCTAAAGGGGTACTAGACTACCTTAACTTAAATAAACGGGCTTTAGGAGGGTGGTTTGGTGTGTAACACGTCTAACCCCTCTTTTACGGCGGGGGGGTAATGGGTCGCATAGCAACCTCCAGCATAGCTGGATGCACATAGTGCGTCCCCTTTAGGGGATGTGATACATCTCTAATCAACCTATGTTGCCCCTGGCGGGGTAATAAAGAGGGTGCTTTTTTCCTAAAAACCTATCCACCTTGCGGCGTAGTTCCCCCTACGGGGTAAAGAGGTACGTCGTAAAAAAAGAAGAGGGCGCTATGCTTAAAAACCCCTGTATCAGGGGCTGTACAAATAAAAACTGGGTCGAGTCGGATTCGAACCAACGCAGACTAAGTCAACGGATTTACAATCCGCCCCCATTAACCACTCGGGCATCGACCCTTTTAACTATTACTAGTAAAATAATATACTTTATATAATAACATATCTCAAAAAAAAAAACAAGTTAAGATTTTAATGAAAAATGTCCATACCTTTTTGTAAAGTACGCACCTATAAACTAATCTCGTACTAAGTCATGGTAAAAAGAGCATCCTTTGTTGTGAATTAAGTGGATCTACAAGGTATCCCCCTACTTAATTATTCGAAAAGGGCCATAAGGTCGCTTAGGTTTGTAAACAGCAAAGAGGGCGCTACGTCTTGCACCCTAGGTGCATATAAATAACCCCATAGGGGTTATAACTGGATAGCAAAAAGGAATTATGAGTATCCTCGACGCTATATCCACTTTGTGATAAATAACTCCAAACACAATATGCTTTTTATTCGAAGACCAACCCCCTTGACGGGGCTTTTTTTTAGTCTAGCACCTTCATTGTACCTGGGATTGAAGGGTTATAATTGCAAAGAGCCCCGTTTTAACGGGGCCCCTACTCTATCAACCTCCAGTGAAACTAAATAGGAGGGCTTCAACCCCCTTTACTTTCACCTATGCCCCGTTGGATTTAATAATGTATGGAGTAGGGGGCACTACATGCCCTCTCAGCTTAGAGGGCGCTATGCATCCACGAAGGAATCCACCTACGGTGGATCCCTTACCCCCCCTTTATGGAAGGGGTTAGCTCTATGTGTCCCGCGACCCATAAAAGGGGCGTTGCTATAGTGGAATTGTTACACACTATAGCAACGCCCCCGTAAAGGAAGTTTTGACCTTCCAACCTGGGTGGATCCCTTGTAAATACCCTTACCCCACACACCTGCGCCCCAACGGGGCGTAGGTGGATGGGGTAAGGGGTCGCATAGCGACCGTCACCGTAGGTGGCTGTATGCACATCCCCTAAAGGAGACGCACTACCCCCCGTTCTTTCCACCGTAGGTGGATGTATTAACATAGTGTTACACAGTAATACATCCACCGTTGGTGGAAGTAAGGGCCCGAAGGGGTTTCCACGGTGGTGGAAGCTACGTGCCCCTTGACCCCCTTTACGGGGGCAGAAAGGCGTACTTTCAAAAAATCACATAAATGTAAACTTAAAAATTTAAACTAGATAAATATCCAGTCCCAGCAGGGATTAAATTACCTATAATAATATTTTCTTTTAAACCCTTTAAAAAATCTTTTTTCTTATATAAAGCAGCTTGGCTTAAAACGCGTGTTGTTTGTTGGAAACTTGCAGCGGATAAGAAACTTTCAACTTCTAACGAAGCACGGGTAATACCCAAAACGATTGGTTCATATTTTATAGGTTCAATAGTATCTCGTATATTTGACGGATACTTTTCCATCCCCCCTTTACTTCCACCTACTGTGGATGGGGTTTTATTAAAAAAAGTACCCTCCTTTAATAAAAATACATTTATATTTTCAACAAAGTCAATATCTACGATTTCACCTGGAAATAAACCTGTAGGTCCTTCTAATTTATTAGATAATAATTTTTCTAATAATTTGAATTCTCTTTGATTATCACCAAGTTTTGTACGTCGTATGTCCACTTTAGTGTGAAACACGTCCCCTTTAGAGGATGCACTACGTGCATCTATAATTGTTTTGGATGTGGATGCATTGTATTGTATTTTTTTGCTAGATTTTTTTTGATTTCTGGTGTTTTTTAGAGAAGATTTATTTTCCATCACCCCTTTACGGGAGGTTTTATTTAGCCTGAAATGCGTCCCCTTTAGGGGATGTACGTTTAATACGTCTACTTTTGAGATAAACTGTGGATGCATAGCTCCTTCCTTGACATTTGCTTGGGTACTTATTTTATGTTCAAGCTCGGAAGAAGAGTTTAAACCTCGATTTATATTCTTTAAACTAAAAGCATAATCAGTTAGTTTTGATGCACTTGAATTTATAACACGAACTTTAGATGTCATTTGTTTAACAATTATTTCAACATGTTTATCTGCAATAGTTACACCTTGAGAGCGATAAACACGTAAAATACCATCAACAATAATTTGTTGAATTTTATAAAAACTTTGTTTAACAGACCATTGTAAAGCTAATGCTAAAACAATTGTCTGATTTTGTTTATTTGTAAGAACTTGACCTAATTCTTGCTCTGCCTGTGACCCTGGCAGGATAAAAAGAGACGCCCCCGCTCCACCCTTATTTAACGGGCTCGTCTTCTGGGTAACACCAGGTTGACCTTCGGCTGCTACACGACAAGTTAACAAATTTTGACGTAATAAATATGTACTTTTTACAAAGTAATTTAAGAATAATCCTGTTAATAAATTTGTAACATTATCTCTAAATAAACGACCACGTTTAGTTGTACGCGCTTCAAAAAGTTGTTCAATTTTTGGAATACCTTGTACAATGTCACCGGTTTTTAATTGTTGATATGTTAATGTAATAACAGTTGTTTTAGAACGAATAAAATCTCCATGTGCTGCATGAATAATACTTCGTGGAGAAATAACAAGAGGTTGACCTAATCTTATAGTAATTTTTTGTTTATTCATTTGAATTAATTGACCAGATTTTTTAAGAACTTTAAAAAACTCAGAAGACGACTCCGGCACATCGTGCGTCCCCTTTAGGGGATGTGTAAGTGAGAGATTTTGTTTAGAGTATATTAAATTACGGATATATGGTATATTTGGAGTAGATAATTGTTTTCTTTTTGCCCAACAGCCAATCGGACTAAAGTCAAAAGGTGCTAATTCAAGGGCTTCCACATCCCGTCTTCCCTTTGGCCTTCGGTCGACCGAAGGGAAGACTCGATGTTTACACACTAAAGGGGACGCAAGAACTGTTAAGTAATGTGTTCCACAAAGTGGACCAGTAATAACAAAACCTACAGGATTGTTGGAGTAGTTATCCACCGTAAAAGGGGATTGATAAATTGTAGAAAATTTAATATATTGTACATTATATTTTTTGTTGTACAAGTTTATTTTATAATCTAAAGCGCTCTGTACTTTAGGTAGAGCCCCTCCCTGATATAGAAAAGCTCGGGGGCACGTAGCTTCTACTAGGGTAGAAAGTTGTGTGTCCTTTTTAGTACCTAGTACGTCCCCTTTAGGGGATGCTCTTCGTGCTGTGTAACACCCTTCAGGGATAACATTGTGTTTGTCTTCCCTTCGGTCGACCGAAGGCACAGTGTTACACAGGGATGTGCATAGACTGCTGCGCATCAGGTTGTTCCATCCTCCCTTCTTCAGATAAACAGCAAATTGTTGAAGGGCACTACCCGCCTCCGTACTGTGTAACCAAAACTCCTCTTCAGTTGTTATTGCTAAAAAGTGAAGCCAGTCGGCAGGTGAATTTAACCTTAAGGGGTTTAAAAAAGAAAAATACTTTTTATCACAAAAATTAAAACAATTTAATAATACGTCACAAGAAGGGGGGCCGTCGGCCCTCGTCCCTACCCTAAAGAAGAGAGCTTCGTCTTCCCTTCGGTCGACCGAAGGCAGGTTGGTCTTTGACTGCTGCGCCCAACGTTGGAAGGAAAGAGGGTTGGCAAAAACAAAGAAAGAAGAACCAGAAAAAAGAACTAAATCACCTTGTTTACTTGGATTTTTATTAGTGGATATTCCTTGAGTGTTTGAAGGGTTATTACTCTTTTCATCCCCTTTAGTGCGAAGCACGTCCCCTTTAGGGGATGGGGATGTGGAAGCTAAAACAAGGGTATAAAAACCACTAAAACAAAGGTTAAGCATATAATCTAAATTAGAGTTATTTTTTTGTTTAAAATTTTCTATATAATACTTTTGTTTATTTTGCATTATTTTTTGCATTGTAAAACCAATCTTTAGAGAACTAACCCATGAATAATGTTTAACTTGGGCTTTTGTGTTTTGTGTAGATAGTATATTTGTTAATGTGTCTCCGCCTTTGGCACTACGAATTCCAAAAGGGTTAAAAAGGCCACGGGGCATTTGGCAAAATGCAACATTTCCAAACATGGCCCCAGATTCCGCCGGCACGTAGTGCGTCCCCTTTAGGGGATGTAAAGTAGCTTGCTGAGTAAATAGTTGCACATTTTTTTTATTTAACATAGAACCCTTCTTACCCCATAGTGGTATGTATAAACCCTTCGGAAGGGCACAACCACCAACTGGTACACCTGACGGGGTAAAACGAGAAGTACCCCCCTCCAGTGCTGACACAGCATTTTGGATAAAATGTTCTTGACTTTGAACATTTCCATTAAATAAAAAATTAGCTGTAATTTTTTGTTTAGTATAAATGTTTAAAAACTGGATTTTATCTAATAAAGGTTTTATTTTTAAATAATTTTTGTTTATATGTATTTTTTTAAGTTCTAAACAATTTTTTAAATCCAGATAACGTGTATCGGTTAAAAAGCTATCCTCTCCCTGGGTTTCGGGGATAGACTTTGAACCATTATAATTATAAATCTTTGAGTTGAAAACACTAAAATTTTTTTTAGTTGTTAGTTTTGTAGACTCGTTGAAAAAAGTATTTCCTTTTAAAACAAAAAAGCCAACTTTATTTTTAGTAAAAACGTTTTTTTGTTTCATATTTAGCCAATAAGAATTAAATGCATTTTTTGTTGTTGGGGTAAATAAATATGTTAGTTTTTTATTTTCACTCTTTTTTGTTTTTACTGCTTTATAGGGGATATTTATTTTTATTTTATAGTTTTTACAGTTATTTTTTAATTTTTGACTAAACCATTGATTTTTTAAACTAAAAATATAGCCATGATTAAAAATATTTTCTTTGTTTAGACCTGAAACGGTTTTATACCTATTATTAGCCTTAACATTTTTTTTAAAAAGATTATTTAAATTTAAAATATCTTGTTTTTTTTGTTCGTAGCTACTTGTTCTTAGCCCCTTCTGAGATGGCGGGTTAGCAAAAAAAGGTACTTGCTGGTGCTTATATGTTAAAGTTAATAAATCTTTTTTTGTTAAAATAAGATTAAAACGTGTCCAGTTTTTATAATTGGCTAACATCTTTTGTTTAGTTCTATTTTTTAAATAATATTTAAACATTGCTACACGTTGTTTTTCCATCCCCCCTTTACGGGGGGTTTTACTTAGCGTAGCATCCTGTTGTTTTGTTTTAGCACGTAGTGCGTCCCTTTTAGGGGATGTGGATGTATTAGCACGTAGTGCGTCCCCTTTAGGGGATGTAAAATAATTTAAATTTATTAACCCTGTTTGTAAATTTTCATAAGGATTTAAATCAAGATAATTTTTAGAGGTTTTTATATAAAAAAATTCTCCTTCAAAAGGAGAAAAATAATTTGTTTCAGATCGAACATGACCAATCCAACCGTTTTTTCGATGTTTACCTAATGGGTCCCTTTGATGGTTAGGAGTAATACCCCTTGAAGGGACTTTGTCCACTTCGTCCCCTTTAGGGGATGTAGATGTGCATGGAAGTGAAAGCTCAAAACAAATATTTAAACAAGGTTGTTTTGGCACGTAGTGCGTCCCCTTTTTAGTTAGAAGCCCGGGGGTTGACCTAGAATTCCCTTTTACGGGGCTCTTTGAATATTTAGATACACAAGCTCCTATAAATTTAGACGTTGCTGTGTATGTGTAATAATAAGAAGGATTTTTAAAAGATAAATCAAAAAAAGGTAATTTAGTATACAAAATTTTGTTTTTTATGCTATATTTACATCCCCTAAAAGTGAACCTAGCACCCTCGTCTTCCCTTCGGCTTGCGCCCCCCGTAGGGGGGTCGAGTCTTCCCTTCGGTTGACCGAAGGCCGAAGGCAACCTAGACGAATAGGGTAAAGACCCGAAAGGCTCCTTGGCCTGTAACATTTTTTTGTTTTGGCTAAAATTAAAAGTTTGAGAGATTATATTATTAGTCATGATAAGTGTAAAACCTGGATTTTTGGGTAATAAAAGTAAATCTTTTTTTTGTTTAGGAATAACGTTCATCCCCCTAGGTGGGATCATAGTAACCGAAGGCCACCTCCCCTTTATAGGGGAGTTATTTTTTATTTTTTGTTTGTCTGTAAAAGATTTTTTTACTTTGTAACTATGGATCCGATTTTGTGATAAACTGTCACCCCCTAAAGGGGAACGTACTACATAAACTACTCTTGTTAAGAATTTTTTTAAATCTTTGTTTATTAATTTTAAAAAATTTTTCCTCTTTGAGCCCTTGAAAGGAGAGGGACCATCCACATACCCTAACGGGGACGCACTACTGTGTAACACGTCTTCCCTTCGGTCGACGGAAGGCCGAAGGGTTTCCACCTTGGCACGTAGTGCGTCCCCTTTAGGGGATGTGGAAGCCAAAATTGATTTAGGCGTATAGGTTCCAACCCCGTTTAATGGGAAGTTTTGTTGAGTACGTTTAGCATGGAATGCGTCCCCTTTAGGGGATGCATGTCCATTTTTTAAATCAGATGCATAGCGCCCTCTTTCCCCTTTGGGGTATATACATAGAATACTCCAACCTGGTGCAAAGCAGTAGTCTTCGCTGACTGGCAAACCTGTTTTATTACTAAATAAATTGTTGTTTTGAGAAGAGTATATAGCTTTATTTTTTATTTGCACAACCTGTTGTTTTTGAGATTCAACTCCATCCCCATCCCCTAAAGGGGACGTGCAACGCACTAAAGGGGACGCACTCCTATGGTAATACTGTGTAACACTGTGTAACACTTCCACCTTTGGTGGAAGAAGGGCCGAAGGGCCCAAAGAGGTTCCACCTACGGTGGATGCAAAGCGTGGCTTGTTGTTTTTAATCCATTTAATTTGTTTTTTTTGTTTTTCTATTTTTAAAATATAATCAAGTGTTGTACTGTTACTTAATAGAAAATTAAGGAAGGGCTTTCCCCTTTGGGGTATACACATAGTAGAGGAATCTTCTGTATGAGGTATCTCGGATAGAGCTGCTCTATTGAAAAGATTTTTATTTTTTTGAGCATGTGGAACTAAACACATGCCCCCCTCTTTGTGCCAAGACCAAAGTTTAAACGGAGGATTAATTTGTATATAAACAAAATGAACTCCACCTATCGTACCTTGCTGATAAGAAGTTCCTTTTTGCCTACGCCACGTAGTGCTTGGTAGGGTGCTCAACTTATTTTTAGCCGAAGGCCACCCTCGGTGGAGATATTGTGTCCTCTTGTTTTTGTTGCAGATATAATTATATGAAATAAATAAATCCGTTTTTAATTTTAAAAAACCTAAAATTGAAAAATCTAGAATAAAAGCAGGGGAAGATATTACTTTTTTTAATTGATAGTAATTATAAATATAACATATATTGCTAGATTTTATTTTAATTTTTTTAGTGTGTAACACGTCCCCTTTAGTGTGTAAACATCGAGTCTTCCCTTCGGTCGACCGAAGGCCGAAGGGAAGACGGGATGTGGATGAGGTTGCTATGCGACCCCCTTTGTTTTTTAAAGAGTCCCCAGCAAAGGTAACAAAGTTTAAAAAAGAGAAGCCAAGATCTAAAAGGGCTATTTTTCCTTCTACTGTAGGTGGAAGTAGTTCGTCCCCTTTAGGGGATGTACATATAACTTGTGTTAAGTCTTTAGTAACAAAAGCCAGGTCTAAATTTTTATTTTTATGTCTGTTTGTGTAATAATTTGTTGTAAATAAATTTTCTATCCCTCCCTTACTTCTTTTTACCCCGCCAGGGGCACCTAGGTGGATGGAGTTTTTAAACATAGTGCCCTCTAAAGACTTATAAGCTAAGGTTGGTTTTAGCTTATTTCTTTTAAAATGTTTGAAAATTTGTTTTCTAGATTTTAAAAATGTTTGCATGGAATGATTAATTTTATCATATTCAAAAAAAGCTTTTACACCCACATCCCCTAAAGGGGACGCATTACTGTGTAACACCCGTAGGGTTTCTAACCCCCCTTTAGGGGGGGTAAGGGATCCACCGTAGTGTGTAAACATCGAGTCTTCCCTTCGGTCGACCGAAGGCCGAAGGGATGATGTGGATTCCACTTTAGCACGTAGTGCGTCCCCTTTAGGGGATATCGATGACAAAGGACAAGAAAAAATGTTTGTAACACAATCAGTAATTTTTTTTCTAAGGTTTTTTGAATAATTATCAAAATTAAATGTAAAAATTTTTTGAGAATCATATATTGTTTTATTATCAAACAAGAAGTTAGACTTATTTTCCAGCCCCTCTTTAAACCAGGTTTTAAAAGTTAAAAATTGTAAATTTGTAAAGTGTTTATAGGCTAAAATATTCCTTGTGGGTTTAATCCGATACCAATTTTTTTGTTCTAAAGTAAATTTTTTTTGGAGATGTAATTTTTGGCCTTTGGCTAATAAGAAGGTGCTCTGTACCCCCCTACCCGCCATAAAGGGGGATAACGAGAAGTTTATTTTTTTTTTAGTATTATATAGTTTTTTATAAAAAACTAAAGTTTTTTTTGTATCTAATAGGGTATAATTAAACGGTTGTTCGAAGACACTACGTGCCCCCTTACCCCCTTCTTTACTTCTTTTTACCCCGTCAGGGGCACTGTAAGTAGATGGGGTAAAGGGACTTTTTACTGACTTCCACCTTTGGTGGATAAAACAAGCGCCCTCCACCATAAGTGGATGAGGTAAGGGCCTGAAAAATTCTTTTTGGGTATTGAAATTATTTTTACTTTTTATATTTTGTTTTGTATTTTTGCTCTTGCGTACTTCCGCCTTTGGCACCCCTAAAGGGGATGTGGAAGCTAATGTTGTTATAAAAGAAGATTTACAAAATAAACCTTGCCCACTTGCTGTGTAGCAGTTATAACCCAAAGATTTATTGAAGGGCGCATAGCGCCCCCCTAAGGCCAACCCCTCTTTATGTAGGGGTTTATTAAACCTCGTGCCCATCCACGAAGGCACTATTTTATTTAAAAAATGCCCTCCCTGGTTGCTACGGCGGAAAAAATGGTGTATCTTGCTTTCCCTTGGAGTATTTGAAAAAAATTGAAATAAAAAAGTTGGACCTTTAATACGTTTTACAGCTATAGCGTTTTTTAACGTATAATTTGGTTTTAAAGAAGTGGGTGTCGTTAAAAAATCAACATTTGTATTTAAACTATAATTAAAAGTACGGTTTTGGCCATGTATAAAATATACATTATCTTTATCTTGTCTTTTTGATGTAACAGTTTTTAAAAAAAGAAATTTAATATTATTTTTAACGTTTTGATTAAAAAAATAAAAATAAGCAATTTTAGAAAATCGTATTTTTTGTAAATTTAAAAAGAATAATTTGTGTTTTACTGGGCTCACGCCATTGTTGTTTTTTAGACTTGCCAACATGCCCTGTGGCTTTAACCCCTCTTTATCCACTTTAGCACGTAGTGCGTCCACTTTAGTGGATGTGTGAAACACATCCCCTTTAAGGGATGTGGAAAGTCGGATAAGGGGGCGCATAGCGCCTTCCACTTTGTGGATAAGCGGGGCCCATAGGACCCTTCCCCTATTACCATCCCCATCAAGATGTCCTTTAGAAGTCGTTATAGTATCTAAAGTCCCTCTCCCTTTAAAAGAGAGTGGTAATTGGATTTTTTTGTTGTTTTGATAACTCACTTTAGCACGTAGTGCGTCCACTTTAGTGGATGTGTGAAACACGTCCCCTTTAGGGGATGGAGTAACAAATGTTTTTTGTTTTATTGTTAAATTATTTATAACTGTTGCTAATTTCCCAAGATATAAACAATGCCTTGTTATAACGGTTTGTGATGTAATTAAATCCCCTTTAAGTGGAAATGCTTTTAATAATAAAGGTGTTTCATAACGTTTACCAGATAAAACCCAAGCAAAATTCCAACCACGGGCTTTTACTACAATTTCCATTGCTTTTGGATCCATCTTAATGTCTTGTTTTAATTCACCAGTATATTTAGGTTTTGGACCTATTACTTGTTTGAAAATTTTAAGATTTTTAGAATAAAACAAACCTTCAAAGTCAGATTTAATTACAAGTTCAGCAGTATCACGCATATTGGGTTTGGTTGAAATGGTTGTAATTTGAGCAATTACTTGTTTTTGAACTACCGATTCACCATTACGTACAAAAAGAACGGTATAAGCTGGGATTTTATATTTTTTTACTTCCATCCCTCCTTTAGTTTCTACCGTAGGTGGATGGCGTAGGAGCTCTTTGCTCTCATAATTATTACTTTGGTTATCCACAAGGTCTAATGGGCCACGACTAAGAATTAACGTCCCATCTGATTTTGTTAAAAATAAAATTTTACCATCAAGAGCGCGTATTAAAATACCTGGGATTGTGTGTGAATAATAAACAAAACCGTTATAAGGTGCTCGAATTTCATCAGAAATATCACCTGAAAAAACACCACCTGTATGGAATGTTCGCATTGTTAATTGTGTACCAGGTTCACCAATTGATTGTGCTGCAATAACCCCAACTGTTTCAGCAACTGAAACTAAATTACCCTGTGCTAAACTCCAACCATAACATAATTGACACAGTAGTTTATTTGTATTACAAGTTAAGGAAGAGCGCACAAAAACTTTGTTTGTAGTTTTTGTAATTTCAAAAGCTAAATCATTTGAAATTTCTTGATTTCTTAATGCAATAGGTATATTGGTATTTGGTTTATAAATATCTCTAGCTAACACACGACCTATAATACGACTATGTGTTGAAACTAGAATTTTATTACCTTCTTTCATATCAGTTAAAAAAATGCCTTTTTGGGTACCACAATCATAATGTGAAATAATAACATGTTGGGCAACATCAACTAAACGACGTGTTAAATAACCTGCATTAGCAGTACGAAGAGCTGTATCAACAATACCTTTACGTGCTCCATAACTTGAAATAATATATTCTGTTAGTGTTAATCCTTCACGGAAATTACTTCGAATAGGAAAATCAATAATTTGCCCTTGTGGGTCTGACATTAAACCACGCATCCCTACTAATTGTCTTACTTGAGAAATATTACCTCGTGCACCTGAAAAGGCCATCATATAAACAGGATTTAAAATATCTGTTTCTTCAAAATAAGAAATAACTTCTTGTTTAAGTTGTTCACTTGTACGATGCCAAGTATCAATTAATCTTTGGAAACGTTCAACTGCTGTAATATCAGCTCGTTGATATTGATGAATGGTTAGTTTTGTTAGTTTTTCAGCTTCTAATAACAATAACTTTTTTTTAGGTGGAATTTTTAAATCATCAATACCTAAAGAAATACCAGCTTTTGTTGCATATTCAAAACCAGTTTTTTTTAGGTTTTCTAATAATTCAACAGTTTTATATTGACCATAGTTTTCTAATGTCCAAGATACTAAATTTTTTAAACGACCTTTATCAAAAGTAAAATTAAAAAAATGCGAGTAGCCCTCTTTTTGAGCGCCAGTATTTATAGAGCGAGAGGCAATATAGGGCATTCCTAGGTAATACGATGTAATACATCCACCTTTGTTTGTTCGTCTTCCCTTCGGCTTGCGCCCCCCTACGGGGGGTCGACCGAAGGCAACGTCCCCTTTAAGGGAAGTGGAAGAAGGGCTGAAGGTTTTTTGACCTAGGAGGGAACAATGTGCCCCCCTACTTTTTACCCCGCCAGGGGCTGGCATAGAAGGGCTCCCAGGTTGGACCCCTCCTATATCAGATAAGGTTAGCGCACCTTTAGCTTCCACCAGGGTGGAAACTCTTCCCCCTTTGGGGTATTTACACCCCAACAGGGGTGCTGTGTAACACCCTTCGGCCCTACGGGGATTACATCGTGTTACACAGTATTCCATAGTCTTACTATGTATAGACCCCGTAGGGGATAGTAGTGCGTCCCCTCTAGGGGATGTAAATATCAAATTAGTTTTTTTTGGATAAAACATAAAAGAATTTTCTTATAATACAAAATATTAAAAAAGTTTTTTGGGTAGACTTTTTACATATTGCATACCTCACTCTGGCCCTTTTTACTAAACATCCCCCTTTACGGGGTTAAGGAAATACGCCCTTTTAGTCCCCTACGGGGTATAAAGGAAGGGTATCCGTAAGGGATCGAGCCTCTCGCTGCTGCTCTTGTGGAACAGCCGAAGGCCAACCTCCCCTTTACGGGGGGTAAGGGTTTATAAAATAACCTCCTATGGCGGAAAGAAGGGAGAAATGGTACGTAGTACGTCCACCATAGGTGGATGTGGGTTCACCCTATTCCAAAAAGGATAGGCTTCTTCTATTACTTTTTCTTTAGTTAATAATTGCAGAAAAGCTAAGGAAATATCAAAAAAGGTAAACAAATAGATTTTATTTTTTAAAGTAAAAACAAAAAAAGTAAAAAATAAATTTAGTATATATATTATATGCTTGTTATTAATAAGGGGGAGCTTTATTAAGTCTACGGTCAAAGTGGCCCAGTATTACATTACACCCCTACGGGGGGCATACACTATCGACCTTCTTCAACCCCGTTAAGGGGCGAGGGTAGGTAGGGGCTCCATGCTTTGGATGGTGCTGTTTTTCGTTATAAGCTTTGATGGGGTTAGTTACATCCACCTATGGTGAACATACATCCCCATCCCCTAAAGGGGACGTACTAAATAAAGGGGACGCACATTTTAAAAAGACGCATTTCATGCTACGTGCCGCTCTACCCCCCCCGTCAACGGGAATACGAATCCCCCTTACCCCTGCAATTAAATACTGGAAAGGGGGGTTAGTATTCCCATTGACGAATTTCCTTAACCGTAGTGCGTTCCCTTTAGGGGATGGGGACGTGCATCCAGCTATGCTGAACGTGTTACACATCAAACCCCCTTTACGGGGGGTAGGGGTCTCCACCCCCATAAGGGTGTAATACCCCCCGTAGGGGTGTAAATACGATGTAATCGCCGAAGGGTGTTACACAGCACGTTAGGGCCCGAAGGGGTTTCCACCGTAGGTGGATATGTTACACAGTAATACGATGTAATCCTATGTAAATACCCCCCCGTAGGGGTGTACATACTTCCCTGTAGGGGTCCCTTACGGCCCTAAAGGCCCTTCTATGTAATACCCCGTAGGGGTTTCCACCGTAGGTGGATGTGTTACACAGTATTACATAGTAAATCCGTCTTCCCTTTGGTCAATGTTACACACCGAAGGGCCTTTAGGGGATTACATCGTATTACATAGCAGCATAGCTGGATGAGGGCACTTTAAAAAAAACCCATCTACCGTAGGTGGAAGTAAAGGGGGTCGGCATCCACTGTTTAAAAGTGGACGTGTTACACATCCACCTTCGGTGCCCCTGCAATCCCTTCTGCCCTTACGACTCCTACGGGCTCTTCTTTCCACCGTAGGTGGATGTATATACATAGGATTACATTGTGTTACCCAGTGTTACACAGCACTATGTTAATACTGTGGAACACTTGAAGGCCCTTACTATGTAATACCCCGTAGGGGTTTCCACCGTAGGTGGATGTGTTACACAGTGTTACACAGAAAGGGGGTAAGACAGAACGTGGATGTATCTATAAAGTGGATGGGGTCTAAAGGGGGACATCTTATACTAAAACACAAGTAAACATTTTAAAAATTAATTAATTTTGCTATAACCTTTGAAAATCCAAACTTTAACACCAATAATACCATAAATAGTACTAGCTGTAGTATATGCGTAATCAATATTAGCACGTAATGTTTGTAGTGGTACACGTCCTGCACGAACCCATTCACTACGGGCAATTTCAGCACCATTTAAACGACCTGAAACTTGAATTTTAACACCTTTAACACGTGGACGGCGCATTAAATCTTCTTTTGCTTTTTTGATTACACCACGGAAAGCTTTACGTTTTTCTAAAGCATCAACAATTGAATCTGCTACAGTAGAAGCTTTTTCTAAAACATCAGTTGTTTTTACTGAGAAGAATTTAATTGAAATTTTTGGTGTAAGGGCTAAATTTGCTTTATACATTTTTTTTTGATTTTCAATTTGTGCTAAGAATGCTTTTTGTAATGAATTATCTTGTTCACTGCTAATAGTATTTAAATTACGTAAAACATTATATTTTGAAGATTGTGTTAATGTTTTTGTAACACGTTGTAATAATGCAGCTGGATTTTCTTTACTATTTTTTAAATTAATACCAAATAAGAAACTTGAATGTTGTTTAGTATAACGTTTTAAAGCTTTTAAATCTTTACGAGCATCTGCAATTGTAGCTAAATAATAGAAAAGATTTTCAGTACGATGTTTATTTACAATATCTTTTAAATATGTAATCCATTTAATTTTACGAGATTCGTTAATCATTGCTTGATTGTTATCAACAAGATTAACAAAATTTTTTACTACTTTTTGTGTAATTGATTTTTTTTGTTTTGATTTAGCTCGGATTAAATTTTGAATTTTTAATTTATTTGAAAAAACAGTAGAACTTTGTTTTGCACGTAGTGCGTCCCCTTTAAGGGATGTTGTTGTTCCAGTTACTTTTTGATTTTCACTACCTGAATTAATTGTTGTAGTAGTAGCAAGATTTTGTTTTTTTATTTTTGTTACAAGTTCTTTTAATTGTTTTAAAAACGTAATGATTTGATAATAACCAAATGCTCTTGTTTTTGAAATTGTACCAAATGTAATAAAATCTTTACGTAATGTTTCCATCTTTACTAAAGATTTTTTTTCTAAAATAAAAATTAATTTTGTTAGTTTTTCGATTTGATAAATTCCTAAAGCTTTTGCATCTTTAGATAAGAATTTTGTTTTTAAATTATTAAGTAATACATATGATTTACTTAATGGTGTTAAACTTGTACCTGAACTAGAATACCATTTTTTGTTATAGCCTAATGGTGCATGTGTAGATTTTTGATTATAAAGAGATTTCATTAAACCTTTTAATTGTACTAAAAACTGTTTATTTAGTTTTGTTAAAAATAAATTAGCAAATTTTTTATAAATTCTTGAACTAAAACGCGTAGTACGTAAATTTTGTTTTGATTTATTTCCACGTAGAGAAGTATTTTTTAATTTACCTACTAAAGACACACCTTTTTTTTTATTTTTGCGTTTAATAAAGACATTGCGAATAATAAGATTACCTTTTTTACGAATTAATAATCCTTTAGAGATAATGTTTAAATAACGTTTTTTAATACTTTGGCGTTTTTTAAAACGTTTTTTAATATTTTTTAAACGCATAAATACAGATTTTGATAGTTTTTTCTTTTGTTTACGTCTAGATTTAAAGAATGATTTTCCTTTTGTTTTTTTATCAGCTCTAATTTTAAATTTTCTTTTTTTTGTTTTTTTTACAAGATTCACTTGTTTTTCAGTTAGATTTTCACCTAAAGCATTTGTTTTACTTTCATCCCCTAAAAGGGGTAAGCTAGAAAGATTTGTTTCAGGTAAAGTATTAGAATGCGTGTTTTTTAACAACATCCCTGCTTTAAATAAATATTTACGTGTTTTTTGTAAATGACTTACTAAATCTTTAGAAATTTTAATGTTATCAATAGCTTTAGTAACTGATAAACAATCATCTGAGTGGATTTGAATACCAATTTCATAAGGAATTAAACCACGTTCAATTTTAATTTGTGTAATTTTAGCAGTTTTTGATGCATTTGCTCCAGGTTTTTTTGTTTGTTTTGTAGCTAATGCATTTTCTTTTTCAAGATTACTAAATAAATTTAAAAGTGTTTTACGAAGCATATGGTCTTCAAAAACACTTTGTGAATAACCGTATTTTTGAAATCGTGCAAACCACTGTGATTGGTGTTTTTTTGTAATACCTACACGGAATCCTAAAGGATGTACTTTTTGTCCCATAAAAATTTTATAATTTTACAAAGTAAGCAAAATTTTTAATAAAAATAACTTTTTTGTTGTACTCTTTATAACCTGGGATAGGAGGGCTCCATTATCTCTTTAAACCCCCCTTTACTTTCACCGTAGTGTGTAACATCGAGTCATCCCTTCGGTCGATGTTACACACCGAAGGGATGACGTGGATGCTCTTCAATCCAAGGTAGAGGGAGTGCGTCGCACTCTCCGCCCGCCTATAGGGGCTTGGGCTTATAGCGATTACACACCAGGTTGCATCCATCTATTGTGGACGTGCCTACCCCTCCTTTACGGGGGGGGTTTTAAACATAGCGCCCTCTACGCATCAAAGTGAAAGTGCTTTGTTACTGCCTAAGGCATAAGCAAAAAAGTACCGCGCCTTTTAAAAAGTGAATTATTTTTATTTATTTTTGCTTCTTTAGAACCTTTAATATATAAATAAAACATCATGTTTTATTTGGTAATAAAAAATACACTATAGTTTGTGTTAAAAAGAAACACAAACTATAGTGTATTTTGAAGGTTCCCATACGTTATATTTAAATTTTCTCTCAGTTGTTACCTGAAATTTTGCTGTAAAAGAGCACTACTGTGGGTTATATAGCTGTAAGGCTTTTTACCCCGTAGAAACCCCCCTTTACGGGGGGGTCGTAGGGCTTTCCACCGTAGTGTGTAACATCGACTATTAACATAGCGCAAGCCGAAGGGATGACGTGGATGAAATGCCTTTGCACCCACTGTGGGTGGAACCCTTTTCCCCTTTGGGGTATTAACATAGGGCCCTTCCCCCTTTGGGCCCTTACTATATAATACCCTCCGTAGGGGTGTAAATACAATGTAATCCTGTGTAACACTATGTTAATAACCGAAGGGCCGTTAGGGCCCGTAGGGGTTTCCACCAGAGGTGGATGTATTACAGAATATTACATAGTAGTGCGCCCCTTTTAGGGGATGTGAATGCATTGTTCCCCTACGGGGGGAAAATTAAACAATTAATAAGTAGCTAAATCACCACGACGATATTGTAAATAAGCTGTTACAAATAAACCAGCAATTGTTACAGGAACTAAACCTAAAACAATACCACATAATAAAGGTTCTACCATAAATAAAATAATTAAAAATTTTTCAAATTATTTTCTAGCCTTCTATACTATACTTTTTTTATGTCTCCCAAAGGAAAGCTTTTGTATCCACCGTAGGTGGATGTGTCATGCATCCGCCGTCGGCGGAAAGAACCCCCCCTTTTTTTTAGGGAGGGTAAGGGCTGGGAGCCCTTCTAGACCAAGTCTATCAACGGATACTTGCTTATCTAGTACGTAGTACGTCCACCCTAGCTAGATGCAAGGATGTCTATACAATAGTAGAGACAATCCTCTTAAAAAATAAATCCTGGGGTTGGTAAAAAAAAAGGAAAGGGGTATCTAAAGCTTAACAGGTAACTCCCTAAAAAGAATAGGCCGGCACCAATATAGTATAGTTTAAACCGTTGTAAGGCATATAATAATTTCAAAAAAATCTCCTTACAAAAAAAGTAGGTCCCTCGCCGTTTTCTGGTCAAGGACCCTAAATAGAAGGGCTCTTACCCCCCTTTACAGGGGGTATAAGGGGGACAAGTAGCACGTAGTGCGTCCCCTTTAGGGGATGGGCCCTTTTAACTTGGGAGAGTGGCTACGAGGGCGCTATGCGCGCCCCCCTACCTGTTGGGGGGGGTAGGCAAGTCGAATCTCGGATTTGATTCTGCCCTCTTGAATTATAAAAAATATCTACCAAACAAAGATACAAGCGAATGTATACTTGGGGGCCATGTCTAGCACCTCTTTAAATATTTCGGAGTCATCACACTTCTTACTAATTATTAATAACCCCCGCGGAACCCCCCTTTTGCGTAAATAGGGGGTTGGTTTCCGCCTAGGGTGGACAAAAGGGTTCATAATTTGGATACAGTTATTACCCTAGAAGAGGGCGCTAGGGGGCCCTCACGTGGGGGTGTTTTTTTACCTCCTTTATTGGGTTGATAGGTTTTTATTTAAAAAAGCGCCCTCCACTTTATTATTTATCCGAAAAACACTTTTTACTAGGTAATACTATGTTAATACATCCACCTGCGGTGGAAAGTAAGGGCCGTAAGGGCCCGTAGGGGTTATAACCCTTTCAATTATTTAGCATGAAGTGCGTCCAGCATCGTTGGATGTACGTAGTACGTCCACCGAAGGTGGATGCATGAAATGCGTCCCCTAAAGGGGATGTGCGCAGATTTTGTACATAAAGCTAAACAACCTTGCGGCTCACGCCTTAAATGAGGGCAAACACCTAAAAATAAATAAGCTTTACACATATATATAGTTTAAAAATTACTAGTAGACATTAATAGTTTATATGTTCATCCACTTTGGGTGGACAAGTTTGACTAAACAACTTTCGGGGGGGTAAGAGAATTTCACTACTTTGCTAGTTTTAATCCACATCCACCTATGGTGGACACACTACTATGTAATACTAGGTAAACACCTAAAGGCCCTAAAGGCGCTTCGGTGTGTAACATCGACCGAAGGGAAGACGTATTTACATAGTGTTACACCGTACGAAGGGATCCACAACGTGGAGGTAATGCTATGTTAATACATCCGCCTACGGCGGAAACCCCTTCGGGGTATTACATAGTAAGGGCCCGTAGGGGGGTTTCCGCCGTAGGATACTGCGTACCTTACCCCCAAAGGGGAGTAAGCGGAGCCACCTACCCCCCGTAAAGGGGGGTAGGTGCATCCTGCTATGCTGGACGTGTTACACCCATCCCCTAAAGGGGACGCACATCCAGCTATACTGGACGCACTATGTGCTACGTGCCAGGTTGGCAGATTTTGTTTCTACCTTTAGATTAGACATAAACTAACTTTTAAAAATTCTAAATCAAAACTAGATTAAATAGTTATTTTTAGGTAAAAAATTAGTTAAAGATATAACTAGAGAAAAGAACAGCTAATACGAAAATTAAAAGTAAACCCCAGTATAAACTTGTACGGTTTAATTCAACAGTTTGTTTATTTGGATTTGGTCTAGCCATAAAAAAATTTTTATAATATCGGTCTAACTTATTATTTTTTATTTAAATCTATATGGATAATATAGAGATTATTGTTGCTTCGGCTTATCTCCACCCTGCTATTACATTATGTTTGTCCACCGTAGTTCCACCGTAGGTGGACCTTAACGAAGGTCAGGAGGGCACGTAGTGCCGATCCGCCTACAGCTTCCACCTACGGTGGAAGGGAAAGAGGGCGCCACGTAGTGCCCCATCCACCTAAGTGCCGTGTAACACTGTGTAACACGTCTTCCCTTCGGTCGATGTTACACACCGAAGGATACTATGTACCTAAAGGCCCTTGGGGTATTACTATTACATAGTATTTACATAGGATGAACATCGTATTACATCCAGCTAGGCTGGACGCACTACGTGCTATGTTAATACCCCGTAGGGGGTAGTAAAAAGGGTTTGACACTCCCTTACCCTAAATTAAATAGAAGGGCTTGTCTTCCCTTCGGTCGACCCCTACGGGCCCTTACGGGTATTCCATAGCGTAAGCCGAAGGCCAGGTTGGCTTAACAGCTGTTAGCCACCAAGTTGCAGGTGAGCTTTATATCAGTAAAGAGTTTCAACAATGTTTGTATATATAAAAAGTTAGCCTATAAATTATTTTACTCATTAAAAAAGTTAGAATCCTAAAACGCTAACTTATTACTTTTTATCCAACGGAAAACCGGGGAGGGTGCTAGGCATCCACATCCCCTAAACCCTAAAGGGTATTAACATAGGGGACGCACTACCATGTATATGTAATAGTAATCCCAAAGGGGTTTTTTCTTCTTATCCCTTAGGGCCCTTACATGGTGTGTAACACTATGTAATACATCCGCCTACGGCGGAAACCCCTACGGGGTATTACATAGTAAGGGCCTTCTTCTTTTTACCCCACAGGGGCACCGTAGGTGGATGTATTCCACCTAAGCTAAACTGTAAGCTTTATTAGGATGTCTAAATCTAAATAAGCATACTCATTAATTGTATAAGAAAGGGACCGTTACAAGTTATAATAAACTTAACGTTGAATAAATTGCATAGCAGTAATAGCGCCTAAGAAGAAAACTGTTGGAACAGCTAAAGCGTGAAGTGATAACCAACGAACTGTAAAAATAGGATAAACAAGTACTTCAGTTGATTTTTTTGTTGTCATAATAAATAAAAATAAATAGGGTAATTTTACCTTTTGTATTAAGCTAACTCGTTAAAAACCTTAATATAAAGTTTTTAATATATTTTTTATTTTATTATAGTTAAATATTTTTCTCAATAAATCAAACAGTCGAACATCCAACCTAGTGTGTAAAACGTCCACTTTATTAGATAAACGGTGGATGCAACCTGGTGTGTAACAGCTGTAAAGCTAACCTGAGATAGAAGGGCCACCAGATTGGGGGGCTTCCATATCCACCTATGGTGGACGCACTATACTATGTTAAGGGCCCAAAGGAGGTTTGGCCTTATCGCTGTTACATAGTACAGCCCCATCCACCTACGGTGGACGTACTCTGTACTAAATGGGACGTATTTCATGCCAGAGTAACCAGTAGTTTCTAAATAACCCCTTCGAGGCTATCTGCGTTACATCTACCTTAGGTGAATGTGGTCCTCCTTACTAAAATAAAAAGGCGGAACAGGTTAAGCTTTTTATGGTGATAGTATAAAGAGTTCGTGAACTGGGGCGGAAGGATTCGAACCTACGAATGGCGGTACCAAAAACCGCAGCCTTACCGCTTGGCGACGCCCCATTTTTATACTAATAAATATAGTTATATCTTTTTTCTTTTTTTTTGTCAAGCAGTTTTATATTTAATTTTTATTTTGTTAAGGTTTTGCTTACCCCCCCTTTATGGAGGTACGGATATACACAAGGGATCGAGCACTCTTGTTATTACCCCAAAGGGGCGAGATGCTCCATCGGAGGATCGTAGATACTTACGTATCTACATCCTTGTAGATACAAAGGATCCTCCTCCTGACAGTAAAAGCAGTATTTTCTATATCTAGTATCCCTATTGGGAGAGCAAAATCCAAGAAAAACCAATACTTTTTAATTTTTAGTTGTTTTGGCCTTACAGCTACTACGCCAACCCCCTTTGCCTTTTTTTACCCCGTAGGGGCATCAAATGAAGGTGCCTCCCTTTACTGGGTGTTAGAAAAGATATCTGCCCCTTTGGGCCCTAAAGGCCCTTCTATGTAATACCCCCCGTAGGGGTGTAAATACGATGTAATCCTGTATAACACTATGTTAATACCCGAAGGGCCGTAGGGGTTTCTTTTTACCCCCGTTGGGGTGTAAATACATCCACCTACGGTGGAAAGGAGGGGATTACATCGCACCGTAGGTGGATGTGTTACACAGTATAACATCGTATTACATAGTGGAGACTTTTGCATCTATCTACGCCCCTTTGAGTCCATACAAGCTAAAAAGTGTCCTTGGGGTAATAAAAGTGAAGTTCAATTATAACCCCTACGGGGTTAGTTACTACCTTGGTAGATCTAGGGAGGTTGGTAATCCCTCTTCTATTTCTGGTAGCCTGTCTTATCGGCGAAGGAAAGCGTTTTTCACTCCCTAACCCCCCATAAAGGGGGGTTGCATTCCTAACATAAAAAGAAAAAGTGGAGGTCGCTTTGTCCACGTTGTGGAACGACCTCTTACCCCCCGTAAAAGGGGTAAGACGTGTTACACAAAAGAAAAGAGCAATGGACTGCTACGCATCAATTTAGCATCCACCAGGGTGGAAACCCCTTCGGTGTGTAACATCGACCGAAGGGAAGACGTATTAACATAGTATTACATAGTATTTACACCCCTACGGGGGGTAGTGCGTCCCCTTTAGGGGATGTGAAAATTAAGAGGAAAATTTTTTTGTTTTATTTATTTTTAAGTTTAAATATAATATATAATAAATAAAAATATTATATTTAAACTTCAAAACAATAATTAAATCATAAAAATTTTTTCAGTTTTGAAAAGAATCCACCGTAGGTGGAAGTAAAGGAGAGTTGGCTTGCCTCCAACTATGGTGGACGTGGTACACACCAACCTGGCAGATCACTCCTTTCTACCTAGGGTAAGGGGACGCCGGCCTTCGATGTTACACACTACGGTGTAAGTAAAGGGGTTGGGGCGAGCCCTGCTAGACCAGCTAAAGGCACTGCTATAAAAAGGCGTGTCCACCTATGCCTCTTTCGGCCCCTACCGGGTTAACAGTAACCTTTGAGTAAAAAGTGGATTGGAGTTGAGGGCTATCAAGATAACTCTTAAAGCGGGAAGTAAATAGAAAACACCGTTTAAAGCAGAGTAAGAACTACAAATTATTAATTATAAAAAACTTGGGTGGACTGGATAATGTTTTATCCACGAAGGCGTGAAACGCCCCAAAAGGGGACGCATTTCACACCACAGGTTGAAGAATCTCCACCTACGGTGGACGTACTACGTACGAAGTTTACAGTTTAGTATACTAGATAGGAGATAATTTGGTGTAAAACACGTCCAGCATAGCTGGATGCACGTAGTGCGTCCCCGTTAGGGGATGTTAATTATTGTAGCTATCTGAAAATTCTAGAAAAAATAATATTTTTATGAAGAATGGAAACTCAATGCATTATTTAAATAATTAAACATAGTCCATTTTGTTTAATTTTACTTTTATTTTTAATAAACCTTTATGTTACCTAAACTAAAATAGAGGGTGCCACGTAGTGTCCCGTCTAAGAAGGGATATCCCTTATCCCCCCATAAAGAGAGGGGGTAAGCACTACGTGCGCTCCGACTCCCTCCACTTCTTACATCCAGCTATGCTGCCTTCGGTTGACCGAAGGGAAGACGACGCACTACTGTGTAACACTGTGTAACACATCCACCTACGGTGGAAAGAAGGGTCGAAGGGTAGCTACGCTGCTATGTAAATACCCTTTAGGGTATTTCATAGCATAGGTGGAAATTAAATTAAAGGGGGGTTGGTCTTCCAGCGATTACTATTACATATACACAGAAAAAGAAAAGGAACTCTGATTCAACCTGGTGTGTAACAGCTGTCAAGCCAACCCCCTTAACCCGGAGGTCAGGGGCACCAACCTAATCCGGTAAGGGGGGTAAGGAGTCTTTCATCCACATCCCGTCTTCCCTTCGGTCGATGTTACAAACTAACGGGGACGCACTGCTGTATAACACTGTATAACACTATGTTAATACATCCACCTACGGTGGAAAGAAGGGTGTTACACAGCCCCAAAGAGGGAAGGGTTTCCACCAAAGGTGGATGCGAAAGCGCTATGCTTAAAAAACCCCCTTTACAGGGGGTTGCTATGGTGGACGTGCTCCACACCACAACATGGACATTGCGACCTTCACTTTATTAGATAAACTGTGGATGCAAAAGACAAAGGTTTAAACGCTTTGTGTTACGCTTTGCGTTAAGATTAAACACTTTACAATAATATTTAATTTGTTTATTTTATTTCCAACTATGGCGTAGCTGTAGTATCAAACAAGAACTTCTTTGTTACAAAAAGAAACCTCCGGCACGTAGTGCCAACCCCCTTTTACGGGGGTAGGGGGGCGCATAGCGCCCTTGTCAACCATAGGTGGATGTGGAGCTTTCTCAATCACCTATGCCCTTTTGAGGTAATAAAGTGGAGGGCACAATGTCCACTTTGTGGAAGGGGGGCAGCTGGACCTTCTCACTACCCCCGTAAAGGGGGGTAGTTAAATAACCCTTTGGGTTATAAGATCAGGGCACTATGCCTCCCCCTACCTGGGAGAAAAGGGCTCCCAGGTCGGTACCCTCCTTCAAAATTGTACTTTAATTTGTTCAAAGTTAACACTGTTTTTTGTTTAAGCAAAGTTTGCTTTGCACCTCAATTTTTTATTATGATCCTATATACAAAAGGGCGCTATAAGGATCTGCTATACTCTTGTATAGACATCCTTCCGTATCTAGCAAGGATTCTCCGATGGAGCATCTCGTCAACCCCTTTTACGGTGGGTAGGGGTCTCTACAAGGGCTCCTCACGGGTGTTCAATCGTCGATACGATAGTATAGAAGATCCCGGAGGGAGATCCCTACCCTAAATAGGAGGGCTCAAAGGCACATGCACCTATGGTGGACGTGTTACACATTACCCTCCCCCCTACCCCTGTAAAGGGGGTAAGCATAGCGCCTTTGGGGATGCACCGCCCTACCCCCCGTAAAGGGAGTAACGGTGTAAATGCTCAGTATCCTTTTAAATAAAATCTTAATAAAATAAAATACAGGGAGTAAGACAATTTTATGGCAACTAAACTGTTTCCAAAATTTAGCCAAGGTCTAGCACAAGACCCTACTACACGTAGAATTTGGTACGGGCTTGCTATGGCCCATGACTTTGAAAGCCATGATGGTATGACAGAAGAAAATCTTTATCAAAAGATTTTCGCTTCACACTTTGGTCAATTATCAATTATTTTCTTATGGACATCTGGAAACCTTTTCCACGTAGCATGGCAAGGTAACTTTGAACAATGGGTTACTGATCCTGTTCATATTCGTCCAATTGCTCATGCTATTTGGGATCCACACTTTGGTCAACCAGCTGTTGAAGCTTTCACACGTGGTGGTGCTTCAGGTCCTGTAAACATTTCAACATCAGGTGTATACCAATGGTGGTATACACAAGGTATGCGTACAAACCAAGATTTATACGTAGGCTCAGTTTTCCTTGCTTTAGCTTCAGCTTTATTCCTTTTTGCTGGTTGGCTTCATTTACAACCAAATTTCCAACCATCTCTTTCTTGGTTTAAAGATGCTGAATCTCGTTTAAATCACCACCTTGCTGGTTTATTTGGTACAAGTTCATTAGCATGGACTGGTCACTTAGTACACGTAGCAATTCCTGAATCACGTGGTCAACACGTTGGTTGGGATAATTTCTTATCTGTTTTACCACACCCTTTAGGTTTAACACCTTTCTTTACAGGTAATTGGGCTGCTTATGCTAAAAACCCAGATACAGCTAGTCATGTTTTTGGTACTTCTGAAGGTTCAGGTCAAGCAATTTTAACTTTCTTAGGTGGTTTCCATCCACAATCACAAAGTTTATGGCTAACAGATAACGCACACCACCACTTAGCTATTGCTGTAATTTTCATTGTTGCTGGTCACATGTATCGTACAAACTTTGGTATTGGTCACCGTATGAAAGCAATTTTAGACGCACACGTTGCCCCTCAAGGTAAAATGGGTGCTGGTCACACTGGTTTATTTGATACAGTTAATAACTCATTACACTTCCAATTAGGTTTAGCTTTAGCTTCAGTTGGTACTATTACTTCATTAGTAGCACAACACATGTATTCTATGCCTCCATACGCTTTCCTAGCTATTGACTTTACAACACAAGCTGCTCTTTATACTCACCACCAATATATTGCAGGTTTCATTATGTGTGGTGCTTTTGCTCACGGTGCAATCTTCTTTATTCGTGACTATGATCCAGAACAAAACAAAGGTAACGTTTTAGCGCGTATGCTTGATCACAAAGAAGCAATAATTTCTCACTTAAGTTGGGTTTCTTTATTCCTAGGTTTCCACACTTTAGGTCTTTATACGCATAACGATGTAATGCAAGCTTTTGGTACTCCAGAAAAACAAATTTTAATTGAACCTGTTTTTGCTCAATGGATTCAAGCTGCACACGGTAAAGCTTTATATGGTTTTGATGTTTTATTATCATCTTCAAATAGCGCTGCTTTTGCAAACGGTCAAAGTTTATGGTTACCTGGTTGGTTAGACGCTGTTAACAACAACCAAAACTCACTATTCTTAACAATTGGTCCTGGTGACTTCCTTGTTCACCATGCTATTGCTTTAGGTCTTCATGTAACTGTATTAATTCTTGTTAAAGGTGCTCTAGATGCACGTGGTTCAAAATTAATGCCAGATAAAAAAGACTTTGGTTATAGCTTCCCATGTGATGGTCCTGGTCGTGGCGGTACTTGTGATATTTCTGCTTATGATGCTTTCTATTTAGCAGTATTCTGGATGCTTAACACTATCGGTTGGGTGACATTCTACTGGCACTGGAAACATTTAACATTATGGCAAGGTAATGTTGCACAATTTGATGAATCATCAACATATTTAATGGGTTGGTTACGTGACTACTTATGGTTAAACTCTTCTCAGTTAATCAACGGTTATAACCCATTTGGTATGAATAGTTTATCTGTTTGGGCATGGATCTTCTTATTTGGTCACTTAATCTATGCAACAGGCTTCATGTTCTTAATTTCTTGGCGTGGTTATTGGCAAGAACTTATTGAAACTTTAGTTTGGGCACACGAAAAAACTCCATTAGCTAACTTAGTTTATTGGAAAGATAAACCAGTTGCTCTTTCAATTGTACAAGCTCGTTTAGTAGGTTTAACACACTTCTCTGTTGGTTATGTATTTACTTATGCTGCTTTCCTAATTGCATCAACATCTGGTCGTTTCGGTTAATTTTTTTATTCGTTTTTTGCTAACCCCCTTATTAGCATTGGGGGTTCAATTCCCTAAAACGGCAGGGAGCTCTATGTATATACCCCTATGTTACTACCCCGAAGGGGAAAGGGGGTATCTAGCTCCCTCCGCCTCTCGTCTGAGCGGTAGGTACCCTCCGTAAAGGGGGGTATCATAGCTCTCTCTTATCTGAAAGCTTTTGTAGGGTAAGAGCATCCCATCCAACTCTACCCCATTGGTCCCCTACGGGGTAACAAAGTGGAGGGCGCTTTGTCCGTTTATCTTTGGCGTAAGTTGGGGAGCCAACCCCCCTTTACGGGGGGTTTTTTAAGCATAGCCCCCATCCGCCTATAGAAAGTAGTGTGTAACATATCTAACCCCCCTTTATGGGGGTAAGGGGGCTTTCTTTTTACATCCAGCTATGCTGGACGCACTACGTGCTATGTAATACGTTGTAATCCCGGAAGGGCCGAAGGGACCGTAGGGGCACCTCCGGTGGACATAGGGACCTCCAGCATAGCTGGATGCACGTCCACCATAGGTGGATGTAAATAAACCGAAGGGTTATAACTGTTACACAGTAAATAACCCCATCTGCCGCAGGTTAGTGTGGAACAAACTTTTTAGTTAAACTGTGGATGGATTAAGTGACCCCTACCCCCTTTACGTCCACCTACGCATCCACCTATGGTGGACGTACTACGTATTAAATCCCTCGCAGGGTTAGAAGTAAAAAGTGGATGGCCTCGAAGAGGGCCCCTTCTTTAGTTTTTAGGCTAAGACTAATCCCCTTTACGAGGGTAAGAAATCTAGCAATGTAGCCTATTTTCAATTCTTTGCTAGGGACATAAATATTACCCCCGTTACGAGGATTGCAAAACAAGGTTGTATGTATATATAAAATAATCTGCAAATTAAAGTATGCTTTAATAAATTAAAAATATATTGCATCCACCTATGGTGGACGTGTTACACACTACTTAACAAGTCTATTTCTAAAGTCCTACTATCTAACCCTCTTTTATAGCGGGTTTTATTAAGAGTTTATAAATAACCCCCTACCCCCCGTAAAGGGGGGTAGGCATAGCGTCCTCCACAGGGTAAAAAAGTGTGATTAGATTGTTAAGGAGGTTCGCCCCTACGGGGTAAAAAGAAAAAACGTTCCCTTCGGCCCTTCGGGTATTAACATAGTGTTACACAGTATTACATAGTGCATCCACCTATGGTGTATGGTGAACATGTTACACACTAAATAAACCCCCGTAAAGGGGACGCACTACCCCCCGTAGGGGTGTAATATATCCACCTACGGTGCTCCTGTGGGCCATAAAGGCCCTTACGGGTATTAACATAGTATTACATAGTAAAAAGAAACCCCTACGGGCCCTAACGGCCCTTCGGTATGTAACATCGACCGAAGGGAAGACGTATTTACATAGGATTACACCCCTACGGTGTGTAACATCGACCGAAGGGAAGACGGAAGTATTTACACCCCTACGTGGCCCTAACGGCCCTAAAAGGCCCTAAAGGCCCTAAAGGGTATTACATAGTATTACATCGAAGGGCCTTTAGGGCCCGTAGGGGTTTTTGCCGTAGGATGCTACGCACCTTACCCCCCCGTAAAGGGGGGTTAGCGGATGAATCCAGCATCGCTAGACGTGTTTGTTAGACACCAGATTCAAGCTCTCCTATTTAGGGTAAGAATTTGTTTTAAAAGTAATTATAATATCTTTAAATATATTTAAAACTTTTTTAAATTATATTTCCAGACAGATTATTTTAGGATCGACAAAAGAAGTTACATTTATTTATATAAATGGTTCCACAAACAGAAACTAAAGCAGGTGCTGGCTTCAAAGCTGGTGTAAAAGACTATCGTTTAACATATTACACACCTGATTACGTAGTAAAAGAAACTGACATTTTAGCTGCATTCCGTATGACTCCACAACCAGGTGTTCCACCTGAAGAATGTGGTGCTGCTGTAGCTGCTGAATCTTCAACAGGTACATGGACTACAGTATGGACTGACGGTTTAACAAGTCTTGACCGTTATAAAGGTCGTTGTTATGATATCGAACCAGTTCCAGGTGAAGATAACCAGTACATTGCTTATGTTGCTTACCCAATCGACTTATTCGAAGAAGGCTCAGTAACTAACATGTTTACTTCTATTGTAGGTAACGTATTTGGTTTCAAAGCTTTACGTGCTCTACGTCTTGAAGACCTTCGTATTCCACCTGCTTATGTTAAAACATTCGTAGGTCCTCCACATGGTATCCAAGTTGAACGTGACAAATTAAACAAATATGGTCGTGGTCTTTTAGGTTGTACAATCAAACCAAAATTAGGTCTTTCAGCTAAAAACTACGGTCGTGCAGTTTATGAGTGTTTACGTGGTGGTTTAGACTTCACTAAAGACGACGAAAACGTTAACTCACAACCATTCATGCGTTGGAGAGACCGTTTCCTTTTCGTTGCTGAAGCTATCTATAAATCTCAAGCTGAAACAGGTGAAGTAAAAGGTCACTACTTAAACGCTACTGCAGGTACTTGCGAAGAAATGTTAAAACGTGCACAGTGTGCTAAGGACTTAGGTGTACCTATTATTATGCACGACTACTTAACAGGTGGTTTCACAGCTAACACAACATTAGCTATGTATTGCCGTGATAACGGTCTTCTTCTTCACATCCACCGTGCTATGCACGCTGTTATTGACCGTCAACGTAACCACGGTATCCACTTCCGTGTTCTTGCTAAAGCGCTTCGTATGTCTGGTGGTGACCACCTTCACTCTGGTACTGTTGTAGGTAAACTAGAAGGTGAACGTGAAGTTACTTTAGGTTTCGTAGACTTAATGCGTGATGACTACGTTGAAAAAGACCGTAGCCGTGGTATTTATTTCACTCAAGACTGGTGTTCAATGCCAGGTGTTATGCCAGTAGCTTCTGGTGGTATCCACGTATGGCACATGCCTGCTCTTGTTGAAATCTTCGGTGATGACGCATGTCTTCAATTCGGTGGTGGTACTTTAGGTCACCCATGGGGTAACGCTCCAGGTGCTGCTGCTAACCGTGTTGCTCTTGAAGCTTGTACACAAGCTCGTAACGAAGGTCGTGACCTTGCTCGTGAAGGTGGCGACGTAATCCGTTCAGCTTGTAAATGGTCTCCAGAATTAGCAGCTGCTTGTGAAGTTTGGAAAGAAATCAAATTTGAATTTGATACTATTGACAAACTTTAATCAAAAACTGCCATGTAGACATCTTTAATGTTTACATAGATTAATTTTTTATTTTTAGTAAGCTATGTAGGTGTTAAACTCACCTACATAGCTATTAGTGAAGAGGGTGCTATACGCCCCCTATAACTTTTCATCCCCCCCCCTTTACAGGGGTAGTGCTCTCTTGAGTAGCAGCAGAAGGCCAACTCCCCTAACCCTATCCACCTATGGTGGATGTATTACACACTAAACAAATCCCCCTGTTAAGGGGGGGTAAGGGATCCACCGTAGGTGGATTCCTTCGAGGATCCCCCGTGGATACCCCTACCCATCCACTTTTTAACCGAASRAWGCGTAACGCAAAGCGTAACGCAAAGCGTAACGCAAAGCGTAACGCAAAGCGTAACGCAAAGCGTAACGCAAAGCGTAACGCAAAGCGTAACGCAAAGCGTAACGCAAAGCGTAACGCAAAGCGTAACGCAAAGCGTAACGCAAAGCGTWWMACCCTGCGGGTTATTTAGTGTGTAACACGTACACCATAGGTGGAAGTCAAAAGGGGTGGGAACCCTTCTATCCCAGGTAGGCATCTCCCTACGCTATTCTCCCGGGGAGCCCCCAATTTAGGCCCCGACGGGGTAAAAAGTAGGAGTATTCACGTCCACTTACGGTGGATGAATTTCTCTTGCAAAATTTTTGTTTTTTATTTATAATACAATAAGACTACGCGGATGTAACTCAATCGGTAGAGTGCGATCCTTCCAAGTTCGAGGTTGTGGGTTCGAGTCCCATCATCCGCTATCTAGAAGAGCCCGTTTTTATGTTCCTTTAAGGGGGCAGGGAAGTTAATCCACGTCATCCCTTCGGTCGACCCCTCCGGGGCGCAAGCCGAAGGCTACGGTGGACGTCCCTGCCATAAGGGCGCTACGTCCACTTTGTGGACAGCCCCCCTACCTCTCGCTAGAGAGGATGGCCTTACGGCTGCAAGCAAGATGGTGCGTAGCACCACCCTACCCCCCGTAAAGGGGGGGGTGGGAAATTATAATATTATTTAGATCTTTTCTACCTTTTTTTAATGCTGCATATTTTAATGCATTCTACATTATATTTTATTGTTAAATATACATGTTTCACTGTTACGTTTAAATATTTAATTTTTGTTTTTATTCTAATTATGCTTAACACAAAGTGTTATTTAATCGTGTTTTCCAGCCCCCCGTAAAGGGAGATAGTAGGACTCCTACCCCCTTTACGAGGGTAGGGGTATCGGCCTTCGGTCGACCGAAGGGAAGACGATCTTCTATACTCTTGTATAGACATCCTTGTCTATACAAAGGATCCTTGTGTATAGACAAGGATGTCTATACAAGAGTATAGAAGATCGAGCACTCTTGTTATTACCCCAAAGGGGCGAGATGCTCCATCGGAGGATCCTCTTACATCCACCTATGGTAGATAACCTGAGAGCCCTCCTATCTCATATAAGGGGGCGCCAACCTGAGAGGATTTCTTCCCCTTTGGGCCCTTCGGGTGTTCCACAGTATTACATAGTGGATACCCCTACCCCATCTACTTTTTATCCGAAGGACACTTATAGCCCTAGCGTAGGTGCCCCTGCGGGGTAAAAAGAAGTACGGGGAGGGGGGGTTGGCCTTACGGCTATAACATCACGCAAAGCGTAACGCTTTGCGTTAAATACTGGGTAAGTTTTAGTCTTTTAAAATAACGGTGAATTTGAAAATTCTAGATAAAGATTATAAAATAATCTATTTACTTTGCGGATCCAACCTTAGGGGATTAAAGAACTTTAGACTCTTGTAATATAGACGAGAGGTTCTCCTGTGATTATATCTACCCTTCCCCTTTGTGTGTCACACAATGTAATCCCCTTTGACCCTTCTCGGCCCTAAAGGCCCTAAAGGCCCTTCTTTCCACCGTAGGTGGATGTGTTACACAGTATTACACCCCTACGGGGGGTATTAACATAGGGCCCTTACGTGCTGTGTAATACTGTGTAACACTGTATAACACCCTTCTTTCCACCTACGCCCCGTTGGGGTAAAAATTGGATGTATATGCATAGGATTACATTGTGTTACACAGCATTTACACCCCTACGGGGAGGATTACACCCCTACGGGGGGTATTAACATTGAGTGTATAGCACCCTCGTTGATGAAGTCCTCCTACCCCAGCAAATTTTTTATTTTATAATCTTTTTTCTTTTCTTGTTTTTTTATGGCAATGCGCACACCTGAAGAACTTAGTAATCTAATTAAAGATTTAATTGAACAATATACACCTGAAGTAAAAATGGTTGATTTTGGTATCGTTTTCCAAGTTGGTGACGGTATTGCTCGTATTTATGGTTTAGAAAAAGCAATGTCTGGTGAACTTCTTGAATTTGAAGATGGTACTTTAGGTATTGCACTAAATTTAGAAGCAAACAACGTAGGTGCTGTATTATTAGGTGATGGTTTAAAAATTACTGAAGGTAGCCGTGTTCGTTGTACAGGTAAAATTGCTGAAATTCCAGTAGGTGAAGCTTTCTTAGGCCGTGTTGTAGATTCTTTAGCTCGCCCAGTAGATGGTAAAGGTGCTATTCAAACAAAAGATAGCCGTGCTATTGAATCTCCAGCTCCTGGTATTGTTTCACGTCGTTCTGTTTATGAACCTTTAGCAACTGGTCTAGTAGCAGTAGATGCTATGATTCCTATTGGTCGTGGTCAACGTGAGCTTATTATTGGTGACCGTCAAACAGGTAAAACAGCTATTGCTGTTGATACAATTCTAAACCAAAAAGGTAAAGGTGTTATTTGTGTTTATGTAGCTATTGGTCAAAAAGCTTCATCAGTTGCACAAGTTTTAAATACATTAAAAGAACGTGGTGCTTTAGATTATACTATTATTGTAATGGCTAACGCTAATGAACCAGCAACTTTACAATATTTAGCTCCTTATACAGGTGCTACTTTAGCTGAATATTTCATGTATACAGGTCGTCCTACATTAACAATTTATGATGACTTATCTAAACAAGCACAAGCATATCGTGAAATGTCTTTATTATTACGTCGTCCACCAGGTCGTGAAGCTTATCCAGGTGACGTTTTCTATCTACACTCTCGTTTATTAGAACGTGCAGCTAAATTAAGTAACGCTTTAGGTGAAGGTAGTATGACAGCACTTCCAGTTGTTGAAACACAAGAAGGTGACGTTTCTGCATACATTCCAACAAACGTTATTTCAATTACAGATGGTCAAATTTTCTTATCAGCAAGTTTATTTAACTCTGGTTTACGTCCAGCTATTAACGTAGGTATTTCTGTATCACGTGTAGGTTCTGCTGCACAACCTAAAGCTATGAAGCAAGTTGCCGGCAAGCTGAAGCTAGAATTAGCACAATTTGCTGAATTAGAAGCCTTCTCTCAATTCGCTTCTGATTTAGACCAAGCAACTCAAAACCAATTAGCTCGTGGTTCTCGTTTACGTGAAATTTTAAAACAACCACAATCTTCACCTCTTTCTGTTGAAGATCAAGTAGCTTCTATCTATGCAGGTACAAATGGTTATTTAGACAAACTTGAAGTATCACAAGTTCGTTCATACTTAACAGGTTTCCGTAGTTTCCTTGCTAATAGCTATCCTAAATACGGTGAAATTTTACGTTCGACTTTAACTTTCACGCCTGAAGCAGAAGGTTTAGTAAAACAAGCTATTGTTGAATATTTAGAAGAATTTAAATCTCAAACTAAAGCAGCTTAATATATTTAAGCTTCTCCAACCCCCTTTACAGGGGGTAGGGGAATCTTAAATATCTTATACTTTCTGCCTCCGCATCCACGAAGGCGCTATGTTTAAAAACCTTTTGTAAAGGGGGGGTTGCCATAGTGGACGCACCAACGTAGGTCGCTATATCCTAAAGTGAAAGGGGGGCCGTTGTCTATCCTTCGGACCCCCTTATTCTTTCCCCAGTGGGCCCTTACGTGCTTCCCCGTAGGGGTGTAATCCCCTAAAGGCACTAAAGGCCCTTCTTTCCACCGTAGGTGGATGTGTTACACAGTATTACATAGTATTATAGTGGAGGGCTCCAAATCCCTTAACGGGAGGGCGGGGGCATATAGCGGCTGCGTCTATGCACTACTATGTAATACATCCACGTCATCCCTTCGGTCGACCCCTCTGGGGCGCAAGCCGAAGTCTACTGTGGAAACCTCTACGGGCCCTAAAGGGGAGACCATCGTATTACTGTGTAACACATCCACCTACGGTGGAAACCCCTCCGGGGTATTACATTGTAAGGTACCCCTACGGGGGGTATTCCAGCCAGCTATGCTGCCTTCGGTCGACCGAAGGGAAGACGACGCACATCCAGCTACGCTGGACGCACTATGTGCTACGTGCTATGTTAATAATATTATAGTAAGGGCCCAAAGGGGATTACACCCCTACGGGGAAGCACGTTAGGGCCCTACGGGGCACCGGAGGTGGACATAGCGACCTCCACTTTTTAGTGGATGCCAAACCCCCGTAAAGGGGGGTAGGAAGTCTTTCCACACAGTGGACATAGCGCCCTCTTGACAGCTGTTTCAAACCAGGTTGGTTGTCCTTCAGTTAAAAAATAATAACCCTTTGGAGGTTATTTTTATATAATATATAAAAACATTAATACTTCGTATATATAAATCAAAGTATTTGTAATTTTTTACAATACAAAGAAAATTTTTTGTTTAAAAAAGTATGTTAACATTAAAAATTTTTGTTTATACAGTTATAACGTTCTTTGTTTGTCTATTCTTATTTGGGTTCTTATCAAATGACCCTGCTCGTAACCCAGGTAAAAATTTAGACTAATTTTTCCCCCCCAAGGGGGTAAAAAGCATCCAACATCTCTCCCTTTTTTCATCCAACTATGGTAAATGTACTACGTACCGCCGTAGCACCCCTAAAGGGGTAGGGGGAGGTTATTTTATAAACCCCTTGAGGATCTACTGTGGATACCCTTACCCCCAAAAAGGGGGTTAGCGGATGAGACAAATAGGAGAGCTCACTGGTTGGAGGGCGAGCGCTTCGCGATGTCTTACCCCCGTACGGGATTTAGTGTGTAACACGTCGTCTTACCTTCGGTCGACCGACGGCCGCATCGTTGGATGTCTATCCCCATCCCCTTAAAGAAACGTACGTCGTCTTCCCTTCCCTTCGGTCGACCGAAGGCAGCTATGCTGGACGCATTACATGCTACGTACTAAAGGGGACACATTTCATGTGACCCCATCCACTTTCTCCAGCATAGCTGGATGGACGTAGTACGTCCTATAGGTGGAAGTAACGGGGGGTTGCTATGGCTTCCACTTACAGTGGAAACCCCTTCGGTGTGTAATATCGACCGAAGGGAAGACGTATTAACATAGTATTACATAGTATTAACATAGTCGTGCGTCCACCATAGGTGGATGTGGCCGTGTTATACATATCCCCTAAAGAGGACGCATTTCTCCCCTTCAGGGGGCCAAAGGGAAAGACAATAACACACGTTTTTCTTTTTAAATATATAAAAAAAAATAAATATAGGGGGCCCGGTGGGCCCTCCCCCTCTATGTAATACTATGTAAAGTAATACTATGTAAATACCCGAAGGGCCGAAGGGTTTCTTTTTACTGTCCCCTACGGGCCCTAACGGCCCTAAAGGCCCTAAAGGGTATTACATAGTAAGGGCTCGTAGGGGATAGAACCTACGGTGGATTCGTGCTCGAGCTCTTGTGGACAATAGTTTACAATAATAAATAATAAAGTATAATTCCCCGCTGGGGTTGAAAATTATGACCAAAAAACAATTTTACAATTTAAAAAATAAAACTAGTCGTTTAATTCGATTTGCCAACCCCCCTTTACGGGGGGTAGGGGGATCCGAAGCATACAGTTCTAAACGAGATAATAATTATTCTACTGGTTACACAACAAAAACAGATAAAGATAAAGTAGTATCAATTACTTATGAAGAAATAGGATTATTCCCTCGATCATTCAGCCGTGTTTTAGATCGTTTTTTAAAACAACTATTTTCTGATGTTGATAATCTTGTAATCCAAGAATATCGTTTTTATCGCTATTTATTTTTAACAACAATTAAAACAATTTTTATACTTTTTTTTGTTCCTTTTTTAGTTAATTTTGCTGCAAAAAATTATGTAGTAAAACCTATTACTGAATATTTTTGGAATACAAGTCATCCTGAAATTTTTTTAAATTCTTATGAACAAAAGCGTGCGTTTGTTGAATTAGAAAAATTTGAAGAAAAAATCTATTTTGAAACATTAGTTGAATCCTCACGTAATATCCCCCATTTAGCTTCCACCAGGGTGGAAAGTAGTGTGTCCCCTTTAGGGGATGGGGATAATGAATCAATGTTTGGTCTATATCCCAAAGGTGCCGACTTTTTACCCCAAAAGGGTATATTAGAGAAAAGGGAAGGTGCCACCCCGGGAGCTCTTCTATCTCAGTTCGGTGGGCTTTCATACAACGTAGGTGGTGACTTGGGAGCGACTACGCAAAGCACTGCGTACTTGTATGTAGCCGCTACCCCATCCATACAGGGGGGTAGACAAGTTGGTACATTGGCACAAGACCAAGGGCAACTTTCTGCTACTCTGATAAATGGAATTGAGCCTCGTGATAACGGGGCTCCAAAACTTGAGTATTCTATGTCAATCCCCCAAGGGGGAAAGGATCCCCTTATAGAGGGAGGCCCGGTGGGCCCTCTACCTACCCCTCATAAAGGGGGGTTGGAGAACCCTACTGATTCGTTAATGGGGACACGAGCTGCTAAGTATCTGTTGAAAACTAAAAATAAAGATATTTCAAAAATTTATCAAGAAAAAACAATTGAATTAGCTACTTATTACAATAATCATAGTATTGAAGCAATTACAAATTTTTTTGCAGATCTTTTAAGTTTATGTACTCTTTTATATTTACTTATAACACTTTCAATTCAAATAAATATTACAAAATCGTTTTTATTAGAAGTTTTTTTTGGTTTAGATGATAGTAAAAAATCTTTATTAATATTATTAATTACAGATTTATTAGTTGGTTATCATTCTTCAAATTTATGGGAATTATTTTTTGAATTTATTTTTAATCATTACGGGATTCCTGAAAGTCAAACAGGTATTTTTTTACTCGTAGCAACTCTTCCAGTTTTATTAGATGTTTTATTTAAATATTTAATATTCCGTCATTTAAATCGCTCATCACCAGCTACAGTAGCAACTTATCAAGCAATTATAGAATAATAGAGTATTTGATATAACTTATTAACAAATGATTTTATGTTGGTTAGGTTAAAAAAAATAAGGTAGGACCATCAGAGATAAATGTAGTTTATTCACCTACAATAAATAGTAACTTGGTGCATAGCAGTTATAACCCTTCGTACCACCCGCCGTTACTTTCACCTACGGCTTCCACCATGGTGGAAACCCCTACGGGGGGTAGTGGGTCCCCTTTAGGGGATGTGGATGGGACACTACGTGGTGCTCTCTTGCTTACCCCCCCCCCTTTACAGGGGGTAGGGGCCCCGTTAGAACGGGGGTAGGGATCTCCCTACGGGATCCTCGTGGATGCATTACGTGGGGAGGTAGGGGTATCCAATACCCCGTAGGGGCCTTTAAGTCCATAAGGTCCCAAAGGGCCGTAAGGGCCCTTACGGCCCTTTGGGGAAGAGATCCTCTGCTGTGTAACAGGCCATATCTCCCTACGGGAGACATGCGACATGTTACCCCCGTTAAGGGGGGAAGAAGGCGAACCACTTTACTCTAACGGGGCGTATGGAAACAAGAGCTCCTAGCCTAACTAGAAGGGGAACACTGCACTTTCTAATGCTCTATGTCAATACTATGGAATACTGTGTAACACATCCACCTACGGTGCCCCTGCGGGCCCTTACGGCCCTTACGGGTATTAACATAACACGGCGTGCGTCCAGCATAGCTGGATGTAATACTGTGGAACACCCGTAAGGGACCCCTACGGGGGGCACGTAGCACATAGTGCGTCCAGCGTAGCTGGATGTGCGTCGTCTTCCCTTCGGCTTGCGCTATGTTAATAGTCGACCGAAGGCAGCATAGCTGTATGTAAAAAGAAACCCCTACGGGGGCCCTTCGGGTATTTACAAAGTATTACATAAAAGGCCCAAAGGGGAATGCTCCCCGACCTCACGGTAGTTAAGGATAGGTAAACACAAAAATAAATTATAATACTTATTGGTTGTTATCGATTTTATTGATTCATTTAGGAGGAAATAAAATGAACCCTATCGTAGCTGCTGCTTCTGTTGTATCTGCTGGTCTTGCTGTTGGTTTAGCTGCTATTGGTCCTGGTATGGGTCAAGGTACAGCTGCTGGTTATGCTGTTGAAGGTATTGCTCGTCAACCTGAAGCTGAAGGTAAAATCCGTGGTGCTCTTTTATTAAGTTTTGCTTTCATGGAGTCTTTAACAATTTATGGTCTAGTTGTAGCTTTAGCTCTTCTATTCGCTAACCCATTTGCTGGTTAATTTTTTTACGCTTGCTCTACCCCTTCTTCACAAGGTCCTTTAGGAGGGTGCTACGCACCCCCGTAAGGGCCCAAAGGGGAAAGGGTAAGGCAAACAACAGGATAATAAAAATATTTACGTATATATGACATCTTTGATCTGTTTAACATTTAGCCCTTCTTTCTTCGGTAGCATGGAGTTCGTCCCCTTTCGGGGATGTGTGTAACACGTCCACCATAGGTGGATGCAACCCCCTTTACGGGGGGTAGGGAGATGCCCTACCTCGCATATGAGAGGTAGGCCCCCTTTGGGGAAGCTTCATTTTACGTTTTACCTCCGGTGCTATGTAATACAGTGTAACACGTCTTCCCTTCGGTCGATGTTACACACCAAAGGGCCTTTAGGGCCTTTAGGGTATTACATAGCACCCTAGGTAGATGTATTCCATAGTAATACGTTTCCTTTAGGGGAGATGGATGGGTAGGAGCCCTCGTTGGTTTGATTTGCTCACTAGAGAGCTTAGGGCGAGGAACTTGGGGGGAGGGATCCTCTGGTTGGTGTATCTCGCCTACCCTCTTTTCTTAATCAACTCTGGTGGCCTTCGGATAAAAAGAGCGTGCTACTTCTCAACCTGATGTGTGATAGTTGTCAAGCCAACTTCGTGCGTAGCACGTCCACCATAGGTGGATGCAACCCCCTTTAGCATAGCGCCTTCGTTTATCCTCGAAGGACCTGGGATCAAAGGGTTCGAACCTGGCAGCCCTCCTATTTAGGGTAGGGTTATTCACAAGGGATGCTCTATGTTGATCCCCCGAAGGGGTTCGCACCAGGTTGGTGTGGAGCCAATCTAGATTTACATCCAGCTATGCTGCCTTCGGTCGACCGAAGGGAAGACGACGCACTACGTGCTATGTAAATACCCCAAAGGGGAAGCATACTTTTATTTTTGTCTTAGTAAAAATAACCTAGTTAAAAAAGTCAAAACTTAGATTTTCTTAACATCAGATTAGATAGGAACTACTTATTCTCCTATTCATATACTTCTAACCCTTATCGGAGCTATCTGTTTCCTTTTCAAGAGCAAATTGATTACCGCCATTACAGGAGTTTTATTTAGTAAACACGTCCACCTCCACCTATGGTGTACGCACTACTATGTTAATACTATGTAATACTGTGGAACACTGTGTTAATACCCGAAGGGCCCGAGGGGGTTTCCACTGTAAGTGGAAGCCATAGCAACCCCCCTTTACTTCCACCTCCGCGCCGTTGGGCCCTAACGGCCTTAACGGCCCTTCGGGGATTTACACCCCTACGGGGAAGTATTTACATAGAAAAAAGTGGATGGGGTCGGGGGGCACAGAGCGCTAACCCCCTTTACGGGGGGGGTAGCGGGCCTCCACCTACGGTGGCAGTCGTGTGTATGGGCTGAAAAGAGGAGCCCTTCCCTTTTGGGCCCTTCGGGTGTTACACAGTATTACATCGTGATCGTGGATACCCCTACCCCCAAAAAGGGGAGATGGAAAGAAGGGTTATTACAAATCCTCTTCCCTTTTGAAAATATGGGCAAAGTTAAGATTAAGTTTAACAAAAACTTAATACCTCTTATAAAACTAAGTCAATTTACTTTCAAAATACAAAAATCTACTAACCCTTTTATGGGGGGAGGAGGGTAGCATGTCTCCCTACAGGAGGGTACCATACACTCTCCCTTCTTTCCATCTTCCCTTTTTGGGGGTAGGGGTATCCACGATCACGATGTAATACATCCACGTCATCCCTTCGGTCGATGTTACACACTACGGTGGAAACCCCGACGGGCCCTAACGGCCCTAAAGGCCCTTCGGGGATTACATCGTATTTACACCCCTACGGGGAAGTATTTACATAGGATTCCATCGTATTACTGTGTTACACTATGTTAATACGATGGAATCCGTCATCCCTTCGGTCGATGTTACACACCGAAGGCCCTTACTATATAATACCCCGTAGGGGTTTCCACCGTAGTGTGTAACATCGACCGAAGGGATGACGTGGATATGTTACACAGTGTTACACAGCACGTAAGGGACCCCTACGGGGGATGAAATGTTAAATTTTAATCTAAAAGAAATTTTTTCTTATTTATGGTTTTTTTACCAGATAGTTTTTTAATTTTAGGTCATGGTGGTTTTGGTTTTAATACAAACATTTTTGAAACAAATATTATAAACTTAGCAGCTGTTGTGGGTATTGTTGTTTCTTTTGTGGGTAAAAATCTTACTTCTTTATTAGAAGATCGTAAAAATACTATTGTAAAAAATTTAGAAGAAGCAAATCAACGTGCTATTGAAGCAGAAGAAAAATTAAATTCAGCACGTACACAATTAGCAATTGCTAAGAAAAAAGCACAAGAAATCCGCGAAGAAGGTGTTTTACGTGCTACTCAAGAAATTAATAACGTAGTTTCTCAACATGAATTACGTTTAGCTCGTTTAGAAGAATTTAAACAAGAAACTGTACAATTCTACCAACAAAAAGCGTTTAAACAAGCATACATGTATGTTATTAATAAAATCATGACACGTGTTCGTGAACGTCTAACTAAAGGATTAGATTCAACTTATCATGTTGTTGTAAATAACTTCTATGTATCTCGTTTTACACAATTTTAATATTTTAGGAGGGCCCGTTGGGCCCCCCTCTTTTTACATCCAGCTATGCTGGACGCACTAAGTGCTATGTAATACAATGTAAATACCATGTAAATCCCCGAAGGGCCGTTAGGGCCGTTAGGGCCGTTAGGGCCGTTAGGGCCGTTAGGGCCGTTAGGGCCGTTAGGGCCGTTAGGGCCGTTAGGGCCGTTAGGGCCATTAGGGCCATTAGGGCCATTAGGGCCATTAGGGCCATTAGGGCCATTAGGGCCATTAGGGCCATTAGGGCCATTAGGGCCGTTAGGGCCCGCCAGGAGCAACAAACATAGTGCCTACCTCTCATACAAGCGGTAAGGGGGCACATTGTACCCTCATAGCGCCGGTGCCCCTCTACCCCCCGTAAAGGGGTGTTGCATCTACCTATGGTGGACGTACTACCCACCTAAGAGAGATGGTAAGGAGCAAAGAGGCCTTTTGGAATACATCACTGTCTAAAAAAAGCTCCACACATAAAACTTTTCAATTCCCGCCTTTTAGGTTTGCTAATAGCACATATTTATTTGTCTTAAAGATATTACGGGTTTTATTTGATATTCTATACTCTTGTATAGACATGCTTGTTGTATAGGCAAGGATGTCTATACAAAAGTATCTACGATCCGTAGATGGAGCATCTCGCCATCCCCCCTTTACGGGGGGTAGGAGGAGGTTATTTTATAAACCCCTCATGTGTGCTCGATCGAGCATTCTTGCGAGATGCTCCATCGGAGGATCTTCTATACTCTTGTATAGATATCCTTGCATCCAGCTATGCTGCCTTCGATCGACTGAAGGGAAGACGACGTACATCCCTATCCCCTAAGTGTTACATAATAAAGAGGACGCTTTTTCCCCCTTCAGGGGATGCTACGTAGTAGATACGCAAGGATCTAATTGCAGTCTCCCCTTTATTAGTTAAAAGTGCAAACAAGATTCAAGTTAGAATTTTCTTTGTTAGGTAATGTTTTCACCTGTGGTTTATCCGCGAAGGAGAGCGTTTCATCTACGTTCCCCTACGGGGTATATATATAGTGGAGGATCCCTTGTGTATACCCTTAATACCCTTACATCTGCTAATTACCCCAACGGGCCCTTACGTGCTGTGTAACACTATGGAATACCCATAAGGGCCTTCTATGTAATATTGTGCCTTCGGTCGACCGAAGGGAAGACGAACACCCGCAGGGCCGAAGGGTTTCTTTGTGTTCCACAGCATCCACCTACGGTGCCCCTGCGGGCCCTACGGTTATTTAGATAGTAAAAAGAAACCCCTACGGGGTATTCCATAGTAGGGGATTGCATTTACATAGCAGATAGGTGGATAAAGGGGGTAGGTACGGTCGGTCTCAAAATCAAAAATTTTTCTATTTTAAATATATTTTTATGGCTAAACAAACACGTAAATTAACAACAAATAAAACAAAAAAAAAAGTTTTTAGAGGTGTTGTACATATTCAAGCAGGTCATCATAATACAATAGTAACAATTACTAATATTCGTGGTGAAGTATTATGTTGGAGTTCTTCAGGTGCTTGTGGTTTTAGAGGTAAACGTAAAGCAACAAGTTTTGCTGCTAAAAAAGCAGCAGAAACAGTTGCACGTAAATCACGTGATTTTACTATGAAAGCGGCTAAGATTTTAGTAACAGGTCCAGGGCAAGGTCGTGAAAGTGCTATTCGTGAAATTTTTAAAGCTGGTATTAAAGTAAGTGTAATCCGTGAAAAAACAGGGATTCCCCATAATGGTTGTCGCCCACCAAAAAAACGTAGTGTTTAGCACGTAGTGCGTCCACCATAGGTGGATGTATCTTCTTTGTATCCTTTTTTTGTATGAAATGGCATTTCTCTATCCCCATTCCCCTGTAGATGGATGAATCCACTTTTTACGATGTAAATACTATCCCCTACGGGGTATTAACATACAGCCTAGCTGTATGTAATACAATGTAATCCTATGTAAATACCCCCGTAGGGGTGTAAATCCGTCTTCCCTTCGGTGTGTAACATCGAGTCTTCCCTTCGGTCGATGTTACACACCGAAGGCCCTTACTATATACTACCCCGTAGGGGTTTCCACCGTAGGTGGATGTGTTACACAGTGTTACACCACACGAAGGGCCTTTATAGCCGTTAGGTACATAGTATCCTTCAGGTGTTCCACAGTATTACATAGCGTAGGTGGATGTGTGAAACACGTCCCCTTTAGTACATAGTACGTCCACTTACGGTAGATGTAGACCCTAAATAGAAGGGTTCTCAGGACTAACATACCCTTAACGGGTCGTAGGTGAAACTAAATAGGAGGGCAGGCATCCGCCTACGGCGGAAAGTGGATGAAGGAAGGCGTAAAACGCCCCCGACCTACCTTTCGTATGAGAGGTTGGTGTGTAACACGTCCACTTTTTAGCTAAACGGTCTATGCGCTTAATAAAACCCTTTGTAAAGGGGATAAAAGAGTAAATAAATAAAAACAAAAAAGCTTGATAAAAAAAAATTTTTAAGTTATAATTATTAATATTATTACTAATTGAATTACGTCCACCTGTAGTGGACGTGTTCCACATATCCCTTAAAAAGGACGCGCTATGTATATACCCCAAAGGGGAAAGGGGGAAGAGTTATAACTTTTACACAGTAAAGGATAGATGTTTTCTCACGCTATTTAGAGATTTTTTATGAACTGACTTTTTAATAGCTGGTTAACCTTCCCGAACTTTTCAGGGTTGAAAGGTTACATCCACGTCATCCCTTCGGTCGACCAAAGGCTATGGTGGACGTCTTACACACTACGCACTAGAAATGGAGCCCTTTGGGCCCATACCCACTGGAAGTTGGCCTCGCTTGCAAAGTAATTTTAGACGAGGTTATTTTATAAACCCTACCCTCTGCAAAGGGGGTTGTTACATCCCGTCTTCCCTTCGATTGATGTTACACACTAAAGGGAACGCATTTCATGCTACGTACAGCTGTTACATAGCAAAGATTTAAATAAAAGCTCAATAAATAAGGGTTGCTAACTCAATGGTAGAGTACTCGGCTTTTAACCGATAAGTTCTGGGTTCGAGTCCCAGGTAACCCATACAAATTAAAACAAAACATTTTGTTGTGTTTTAATAAATAAAGATGAATTGGTGTGTAACACGTCGTCTTCCCTTCGGTCGACCGAAGGCCGTAGGGCCCGCAGGGGCACCGTAGGTGGATGTATTTACATAGTATTACGATGTATATACCCCGTAGGGGATAGAGCGCTCGATTGTAGACACTTGCGTATCTACGATCGAGCACTCTTGCGAGATGCTCCATCGGAGGATCCCTTCCCCTTTGGGCCCTTCGGTGTGTAACATGGACCGAAGGGAAGACGTATTTACATAGTATTAACATAGTACTGTGTAACACTGTGTAACACATCCACCTACGGTGGAAACCCCTACGGGGTATTACATAGTAAGGGCCTTCGGGGATTACATTGTATTACATAGTGAATACTCTTACATCTCCCTAAAAGGGACGCGCTACTATGTAAATACTATATAAATCCGTTTTCCCTTCGGTCGACCGAAAGCCGAAGGGCCGAAGGGTTCCACCGTAGGTGGATGCGAGAGGATGGAGCATCCTTTTTCGAAGAAGCTAAATAGTTACTTTAATAAAAAACACCTTTAAACTTTTTCAACACTCCTAAAAAACAGAAGTATAATATATATTATGTGAAAAAAAAAATCAATAATGTAAATTCCAACTTCAGCTAGATTTTATGTCAATCTCGAAACAGGAATAATTTCTTGATTTTTTGTTTTTAATAAAGACTTTGTACATCCCCTAAACGCTAAAGGCCCTAAAGGGTATTACATAGGATTACACCCCTACGGGGAAGTATTACTGTGTAACACCCGTAAGGGACCCCTACGGGGGTATTCCATAGAGGATGCCCATCCAGCTATGCTGGACGGACTACCTACTAGATACACAAGTATCTACATTCGAGTATCTACGATCGTAGATACTTGCGTATCTACATCCTTGTAGATACACAAGGATCCTCCGATGGAGCATCTCGCAAGAGTGCTCGATCGAGCGCTCTATCCCCTACGGGGTATATACATAGCACATAATGCGTCCCCTATGTTAATACCCCCCGTAGGGGATAGAAATGCTCCATAGACGGATCCTCGCAGCGCCCTCTTTGGTTATGAAAAACAAACAATCAAGAACTAAGGAAAAACAATAAGCTATGCCGTGTTTAATCACTTTGTTAAAGAAAACGCCATGTTCCTTTACGGTGGCCTTCTATGTAATACTATGTAAATACCCGAAGGGCCGAAGGGTTTCTTTCCAGTCTTCCCTTCGGTCGATGTTACACACCGAAGGACCGAAGGGCCTTTAGGGCCATAAGTGGATGCACCTTCTTTAACTAGGCTCATACAATTATAATATTTGTGACTATTGTTAAAAATTTTTTGCTTAATTGTTTTTTGTACTCATATAATTGTTTATTTTTAAATCCCTTTCTTTTCCAACCCCCCCTTCTTTTCGCCGTAGGTGGTCGCTATGGCCACGTTGTGGTGCCAACCCCCCTTTATGGCCTTCGGTCGACCGAAGGGAAGACGAGGTTTTTAAGCATAGCGCCTTCGCATCCACCGTAGTGTGTAACATCGAGTCTTCCCTTCGGCTTATGCCCCGTAGGGGTCGATGTTACACACCGAAGGGATGACGTGGAACCCTTCGGGGGTAGTGCGTCTCCTTTAGTGTGTAACATCAAGTCTTCCCTTCGGCTTATGCCCCGTAGGGGTCGATGTTACACACTGAAGGGAAGACGGGATGTGGATGAAAGACCGCTTACCCCCCTCCCCACTCAGTGTCGAAAGGGGGTAAGCGGATGAGGTTGGTGTACAACACAGATAGAAGCACGCCCCTACTTTCATAGGAGAGGATGTAGCCTTTTTATCCATTCACCTATGGTGGACGTGCTACGCACCAGGTTGGCTTTACAGCTGTTACACCCCAGGTTGGAAGTTTGTTTTAAAAATTGTAATAAGTTTGAAAACATAATAATTTAAAATACGTTGTACTATCTTACGCAGCCCCTACTTAGCTATGCTGCCTTCGGTCGATGTTACACACCGAAGGGCCGAAGGACGGTTAGGGCCCCTCCGCCTATGGTGGACGTGTTACACACTACAACGCTTTGCGTTAAGTGTCCTCCGGATTAAAAGTGGATGCCCCCTAGCCCCCATAAACAGGGGTAGGCAATAAAGATACACTTGTAGCGAGATCGAGTATTCTTTCTTACCCCCCTTACGGGGGGTAAGGCCTGGCCTTCGGCTTGCGCTATGTTAATAGTCAACCGAAGGGAAGACGAGCCCTTCTATTTAGAGTCCAACGTAACGCCCCCTTTATGGGGATGTACGCTATGTAATACTATGTAATACGATGTAATCCTATGTTAATACCCTTTAGAGCCTTAAGGGCCTTAAGGGATTCTTCTTCTTTAGGGAGATCAAACCCCCTCGTAGAGCAAGTATTGCCATTAATAATTTACTATTTAATTTTTTTAAACTCTTTTATGTATGTTTTAAACTCTAAAATAACACCTTTATCTGCAGTAAAAATGTCCACTTCAGCACTCTTTCATGCACTTCTTCCACATCCCCTAAAAGGGACGCACTACGTGCCAGAGGTGGATGGATGGCAGAAGGCCCAATTAAATCCATTTTTATTGAATGGTTTATTTGAATGTGAAACTGGTAATTACCATACCTTTTGTCCTATAAGTTGTGTTGCTTGGTTATATCAAAAAATTGAAGATAGTTTTTTTTTAGTAATTGGTACTAAAACATGTGGTTATTTTTTACAAAATGCTTTAGGTGTTATGATTTTTGCTGAACCGCGCTATGCTATGGCAGAATTAGAAGAAAGTGATATTTCTGCTCAATTAAATGACTATAAAGAATTAAAGCGTTTATGTTTACAAATTAAACAAGATCGAAATCCAAGTGTTATTGTTTGGATTGGTACATGTACAACAGAAATAATCAAAATGGATTTAGAAGGAATGGCCCCCCGTTTAGAAACAGAAATAGGATTACCTATTGTTGTAGCCCGTGCAAATGGATTAGATTATGCTTTTACACAAGGTGAAGATACTGTATTATCTGCAATGGCTTTAGCTTCTTTAAAAACAAAAACAACACACCCCCTAAAGGGGACGCACGATGTGCAAAATTCAGTTATAACGGACGTTGCGCCTTCTTTGGTTCCTGTTGTATCACATCCCCTAAAAGGGACGCACTACTCCCCGGAGGGGATGCAAAAAAATATGCCTGAGCAAAAACAATTAGTATTATTTGGATCAGTTCCAAGTACAGTTGCTACGCAATTAACTTTAGAATTAAAAAAAGAAGGTATAAATGTTTCTGGTTGGTTACCATCGCAGCGTTATCATGACTTACCAAGTTTTAATAAAGATACATTTGTTTGTGGAATTAATCCGTATTTAAGTCGTACGGCTACTACATTAATGCGCCGAAGTAAAGCAACTTTAATTTGTGCCCCATTTCCAATTGGACCAGATGGGACTAGAGTTTGGGTTGAAAAAATTTGTGCTGCTTTTGGCATAAATCCCAGTATTAATCCAATAACAAACAAAACAAAATTGCAAGAACGTGAAAATTATATTTTTGAAGGATTAGAAGATTATTTAAAATTAATACGTGGTAAATCTGTGTTTTTTATGGGTGATAATTTATTAGAAATATCTTTAGCACGTTTTTTAACTCGTTGTGGTATGATTGTATATGAAATAGGTATTCCGTACTTAGATAAACGATTTCAAGCAGCTGAATTAGCTTTGTTACAACAAACTTGTAAAGAAATGAATGTACCAATGCCTAGAATTGTTGAAAAACCTGATAATTATTATCAAATACAACGTATTCGTGAATTACAACCAGATTTAACAATTACAGGAATGGCCCATGCAAATCCATTAGAAGCTCGTGGAATCACAACAAAATGGTCTGTTGAATTTACATTTGCTCAAATTCATGGATTTACAAATGCTCGTGAAATTTTAGAACTTGTAACACGTCCACTTAGACGTAATGAAATGTCTATGAATTTTAATAATACTGTAAATATCTGATAGAGGATCCGTTTATGGAGCATCTCTATCCCCTACGGGGTATATACATCGTAATACCCCCCGTAAAGGTGTAAATACTCCCCGTAGGGGTCCCTTACGGCCCTAAAGGCCCTAAAGGCCCTAAAGGCCCTAAAGGCCCTAAAGGCCCTAAAGGCCCTAAAGGCCCTAAAGGCCCTAAAGGCCCTAAAGGCCCTAAAGGCCCTAAAGGCCCTAAAGGCCCTAAAGGCCCTAAAGGCCCTAAAGGGTATTACATAGTAAATTCGTCTTCCCTTCGGTCGATGTTACACACCGAAGGCCCTTACGGCCCTAAAGGCCCTAAAGGCCCCTTTGGGCCCTTCGAATATATACATAGGATTACATCGTGTTACACAGTACGAAGGGTTTCTTTTTACCCCGCAGGGGGTAGCACGCCCACTTTTAAACAGTGGATGCCAACCCCCCTTGACGGGGGGTAGGGGTCTCCACTATGTAATACATCCGCCTACAGCGGAAAGTAAGGGCCCAAAGGGGAAGGGATCCTCATCCAGCTACGCTGCCCCTACGGGGTAAAAAGAAACCCTTCGTGCTGTGTAACACATCCACCTACGGTGGAAACCCCTACGGGGTATTACATAGTAAGGGCCTTCGAGGATTTACATTGTATTTACATAGTATTACATAGAGTGCTCGATCTTCTATACTCTAGTATCTACATCCTTGTAGATACAAAGGATCCTTGCGTCTCTAGTACGTAGGACGTCGTCTTCCCTTCGGTCGACCGAAGGCAGCATAGCTGGATGCAATGATGTCTAGACAAGAGTCTAGAAGATCCCTTGTGGATACTCCTGACCCCCATCAGTGCATTCACGAATGCCCTTTGCACCAGGGGGTGCTAGTGTGGATGTGTTACACACTACGCACCAAACAAAGCAACAGACACTAAAAACATAATTGTAAAAACTAAAAAATAAAAACTAGACATTGAAAAAAGATTATGATAAAATAAATTATAAAGTTAGTTTTTAATAAGGGATTGTAGTTCAATGGTTAGAGCACCGCCCTGTCACGGCGGAAGTTGCGGGTTCGAGTCCCGTCAGTCCCGTAAATAAAAAAATTTTAAAAAAAATACATCCCCCCTTTATATGATATGTACACCATCTCTCCCTGCTTTCATCTATTTTTCCATCTCGTCTTCCCTTCGGTGTGTAACATCGACCCCTACGGGGCATAAGCCGAAGGGAAGACGAGATGTTACACACTAAAGAGGACTTGCTACGCACTAAAGGGGACGCACTACCCCTCGTAGGGGTGTAATACCCCCCGTAGGGGTGTATTACCGGTAAGGGCCCGAAGGGGTTTCCACCAACGCCCCTGCGGGTTAAAAAGTGGAAGCCCTTGTGGACGCACTACGTGCATCCCCTAAAGGGGACGTGTTTCACACATCCACATCCAGCTATGCTGGACGCACTTCGTGCTAAAGTGGACGCACTATGTGCTAATTTGTTCTAAATACCTTTAAAGTAAATCTAATTAGTAAAAATATGTATGTTTAAATACTTTTTAAACAACGTATTCTAATTATAATAAAATATATTAAAGTATTTTTCTATTCCGCATTTAGTAAAAATCACAAAATTTTAAATTAACGTAGAAGTTTATCTAAACACAAAAGTCTCCAATCTGTTTTTTTGGGTTACTTGCATTCACCTCTGGCATGGAGTGCGTCCCCTTTAGCCATCGGCTTGCGCCCCCCGTAGGGGTCCCTTACGGCCCTAAAGGGTATTACATAGTATTACATCCAGCTATGCTGCCTTCGGTCGACCGAAGAGAAGACGACGCACATCCAGCTACGCTGGACGCCCTATGTGCTACGTGCTATGTATATACATCCACGTCATCCCTTCGGTCAACCGAAGGCTGTGGTGGAAAGTAAGAGCCGTAAGGGCCCGTAGGGTCGAGTCTTCCCTTCGGTCGATGTTACACACCGAAGGGCTGTAAGGGCCCAAAGGGGAAGGGATCCTCATGAGTGCTCGATCGAGCATTCTTGCGAGATGCTCCATCGGAGGATCGTAGATACTTACGTATAGACATCCTTGTCTATACAAAGGATCCTTGTGTATAGACAAGGATGTAGATACACAAGTCCCTACAATCCACCCACGCCCCGTTGGGGTAAAAAGTGTATTCCTTCAAGCCCTCCTATTTAGGGTTTTCCCCCATAGGTGGAATAGTGGACGAGGGCGCTATGCTTAAAAACCCCCCAGAAAGGGGGGTAGGCACTACTATCCCCTTCTTTCCACTGTAGGTGTGGATGTATTCCATAGTATATACATATACATAGCTTCCACTTTTTACTATGTAATACCCGTTAGGGCCCCCGTAGGGGTGTAATACTGTGTAACACCATGTTAATACGTCTTCCCTTCGGTCGACCGAAGGCAGCTTAGCTGGATGTGTGTTCCCTATGTAAATACTATGTTAATACATCCACGTCATCCCTTCGGTCGACCCCTCCGGGGCGCAAGCCGAAGGCTGCGGTGGAAACCCCTACGGGCCCTAACGGCCCTAAAGGCCCTAAAGGCCCTAAAGGCCCTTCTTTCCACCGTAGGTGGATGTGTTACACAGTATTACACCCCTACGGGGGGTATTACATAGTCTTACAAAGTAAGGGCCTTTAGGGTTTAGGGGATGTAATACAGGTAAAATTAGTTAACTCTTATAATAATTAAGTAAAAAAATCAATAAAATTTTTTTTATGGGTTTACCTTGGTATCGTGTACATACAGTTGTAATCAATGACCCTGGGCGATTAATTTCTGTACACTTAATGCATACTGCATTAGTTTCAGGTTGGGCAGGTTCTATGGCTTTATATGAAATTTCAATTTTTGACCCATCTGACCCAGTTTTAAATCCAATGTGGCGTCAAGGTATGTTTGTTCTTCCTTTCATGACACGTTTAGGTATTACACAGTCTTGGGGTGGTTGGACTATTAGTGGTGAAACAGCTTCAAACCCAGGCATTTGGAGTTATGAAGGTGTAGCCGCTGCTCACATCGTTTTATCAGGTGCTTTATTCTTAGCTTCTATTTGGCACTGGACATATTGGGATTTAGAATTATTCCGTGATCCACGTACAGGTAAAACAGCTTTAGATTTACCAAAAATTTTTGGTATTCACTTATTCTTATCTGGTTTACTTTGTTTTGGTTTTGGTGCTTTCCATGTAACAGGTGTTTTTGGTCCTGGTATCTGGGTTTCTGACCCTTATGGTTTAACAGGTAGTGTTCAACCAGTAGCTCCTTCTTGGGGTGCTGATGGTTTTGACCCATACAATCCTGGTGGTATTGCATCGCACCACATTGCTGCTGGTATTCTTGGTGTTTTAGCTGGTCTTTTCCACTTATGTGTTCGTCCTTCAATTCGTTTATACTTTGGTTTATCTATGGGTAGTATTGAAACTGTTTTATCAAGCAGTATTGCAGCAGTATTCTGGGCAGCTTTCGTTGTTGCAGGTACTATGTGGTACGGTTCAGCAGCAACTCCTATTGAATTATTTGGTCCAACACGTTATCAATGGGATCAAGGTTTCTTCCAACAAGAAATTCAAAAACGTGTACAAGCTAGCTTAGCTAGTGGTGCATCTTTATCAGATGCATGGTCACGTATTCCAGAAAAATTAGCTTTCTATGATTACATCGGTAATAACCCAGCGAAAGGTGGTTTATTCCGTACTGGTGCTATGAACAGTGGTGACGGTATTGCTGTAGGTTGGTTAGGTCATGCTTCATTTAAAGACCAAGAAGGCCGTGAATTATTTGTTCGTCGTATGCCTGCTTTCTTTGAAACATTCCCAGTTGTTTTATTAGATAAAGATGGTATTGTTCGTGCTGACGTTCCTTTCCGTAAAGCTGAATCAAAATATAGTATTGAACAAGTAGGTGTTTCTGTAACATTCTACGGTGGTGAATTAGATGGTTTAACATTTACTGATCCAGCTACTGTTAAAAAATATGCTCGTAAATCTCAATTAGGTGAAGTTTTTGAATTTGACCGCAGTACTCTACAATCTGATGGTGTTTTCCGTAGTAGTCCAAGAGGTTGGTTCGTATTTGGTCACGTTTGTTTTGCTTTATTATTCTTCTTTGGTCATATTTGGCACGGTGCTCGTACTATTTTCCGTGATGTATTTGCTGGTATTGATGACGATATTAATGATCAAGTTGAATTCGGTAAATACAAAAAACTTGGTGATACTTCTTCATTACGTGAAGCATTCTAAGTTTTTGATTTTTCACCATTTATGGTGCCTCCACCTACGGCTTCCACCCTGGTGGAGGGCGCTCTCCCCTTCGGGGTATAAACAGAGCTCCCCTGTGTAACACTATGTTAATACGTCTTCCCTTCGGTCGATGTTTACACACCGAAGGGCCGAAGGGCTTACCCCCTCGTAAAGGGGGGTTAGAAACCCCTTTGGGCCCTACGGGTATTACATAGTAGCATAGTAGTGCATCCCCTAAAGGGGACGTGTTACACACATACAGCTATGCTGGACGGACTACGTGCTAAAGAGTACGCATTTCCCCCTTCAGGGGATGCTACGTACCAAACCTCCTTTACAAGGGGGTACGGGGATCTTCTATACTCTCGTATAGACATCCTTGCTAGATATGCAAGGATCCTTGTGTATCTACAAGGATGTCTATACAAGAGTATCTACGATCGAGCACTCATGAGGATCCCTTGTGGAGACCCCTACCCCCCGTAAAGGGGGGATGTCGAGATGCTCCATCGGAGGATCGTAGATACTTACGTATAGACATCCTTGTCTATACAAAGGATCCTTGCGTATCTAGCAAGGATGTCTATACAAGAGTATCTACGATCGAGCACTCTTGTTATTACCCCAAAGGGGCGAGATGCTCCATCGGAGGATCTTCTATACTCTTGTATAGACATCCTTGTAGATACAAAGGATCCTCATAGCGCCTTCCTGTTCTAGGAGGGCGCTTTCCCCACATAAATAGGGGGTAGAGGAGTAGTTGCATCCACCAACGGTGAAAGTAGTGCGTCCCCTTTAGGGATGTATAAGTGTAATTCTTTTATATTAATTCTTTTTTGCTTGGAATTCTTCAAGCATTTTAAAACAGCTGTTATTTTTACCCTTTAGCGCAAACAAGTGTTCTTCTACCTTAGATAGGGTAAAGAGGGGCATCCACCGTTTATCCTTTTTTTGTGGCCATGTTACACACATCCCCTAAAGGAGACGCACTTCATCCACAACGTGGAGGTGTACCACCCCCGTAGGGGTGTAATACATCCACCTACGGTGGTAAGAAGGGCCAATGGGTTTCCCCCTACGGTGGAAGCTAACCTGGTGCTTCCGCCTTTGGGGCATAGTACGTCCACCATAGGTGGATGCAACCCCCTTAACGGAGGTCAGGGGGCGCCAACCTCTCGTATGAGAGGTAAAGGTCTTCACAAGGGATCGAGCACTCTTGCGAGATGCTCCATCGGAGGATCCTCGATGATAATACCCCTATGTATATACCCCAGGATAGCGCCTTCTTTCCACCGTAGGTGGATGTATCTACAAGGAATCCCCTTAAAAGAGTCAACTAAGGTCAAGCCAAAGGGAATTTTTAAATGTTTTAGTGTAGTGTTCATTTTAAGGTCTAAAAAGATTTAACTCGATTTTGCTATACAGACACTTTCCCTCCCCCCCTTAACGGGGGGTAAGGGGATCACCTGAGCTAGCAGGGCTCGAACGTGCTATGTCCACTGCGTGGAAAGACCCCCCCTACCCCCTTCAGTGTGTAACATCGAGTCTTCCCTTCGGCTTATGCCCCGTAGGGGTCGATGTTACACACCGAAGGGAAGACGGGTGCTACGGTGGATGCACTACGTACCAAAGGCGGAAGCACCAGGTGTAGACGGCCACCCCCGTTATTCTCTAACCCCTTGGGGGTTAAGGGCGTACATAGCGCCTTCCTGTTATATTTTAACCTTAATTTAAAAAAATCAAATAAAATTTACTTTTTATGGAAGCTTTAGTATATACTTTCTTATTAGTTGGGACTTTAGGTATCATTTTCTTTTCTATTTTCTTCAGAGATCCTCCACGTATGATTAAATAATAACAAAGTAATACTCCGGAGGGTTCACCCACATCCACCTATGGTGGACGCACTATTTGCTGTAGGTGCCCCTCCGGGGTAAAAAGAAGAGGGGGCTAGTAGTTCTCCGTTTAGCAACCCCTCTTTATGGGGGGGTTTTTCAACACAGGGCCTTCTTTCCGCCGAAGCACCCCTAAAAGGGGGTTAGCTGATGACCTGCTATCCTCCAAGGGTAGGCTTTACGGCTGCAAGAGCTTTGTAAAAACGGGGCCCCTACCTTCCTTTCATCCGCCTAGGGTGGACGTGCATCCACATCTCGTCTTCCCTTCGGTCGACCCCTCCGGGGCGCAAGCCGAAGGCTAAAAAAGACGTACTTTGTACCAAAGGCGCCCCTGCGGGCCCTAACGGGTATATACACCCCTACGGGGGGTATTACATTGTGGAGACCCTACCTCTCTTTCCGCCAATGGCGCTATGTAATACTGTGTAACACCCGAAGGAGGGTGCTACGCACCCCCTAACGGGTATTCCATTGTATAACATCCCCTAAAGGGGACGGACTAATGTGTACCACTGTGTAACACTGTGTAACACTGTGTAACACCCGAAGGGCCGAAGGGCAGCTACGCTGCTATGTTACTACCCCGTTGGGGATAGTAAAAAGAGGAGAGGTTAGCTTTACAGCTGTTACACACTACGGTGGATGAAAGGAATAAATCTATTTTAATTTTATATATACTCATTTATATCCCTTAAAGGGGACGCACTACTTCCACCTTCGGTGGATGCAAATTAAACCCTTTTTAGATCTTTTTGTATGATTTTTCAATTAAAAACACTTAGTAAACGTTCTTTCCGCCGTAGACGTATGGAGAGTGCCTACCCCCCTTTACGGGGGGTAGGGGTATCCACTATGTAATACATCCACGTCATCCCTTCGGTCGACCGAAGGCTACGGTGGAAACCCCTACGGGCCCTAACGGCCCTTCGGTGTGTAACATCGACTATTAACATAGCGCAAGCCGAAGGGAAGACCTATTTAGATAGTATTACACTTCTACGGGGAAGTATTACTGTGTAACACTCGTAAGGGACCCCTGCGGGGGCCCTAAAGGCCCTAAAGGCCCTTCTATGTAATACCCCGTAGGGGTTTCCACCGTAGGCGGATGTGTTACACAGTATTACATAGTAAGGGCCGTAAGGGCCCAAAGGGGAAGGTATCCTCTTCGCACTCGTTTACCCCTCCTGTAAGGGGGGGGGTAAGCACCCTCTACCACTTACATCTTTACCCTTTTAGACCCCTACGGGGGTCAAAAGTAAAAGTAACCATCGGATAAATAGATATTTTGTCCTTGTAACACTTTCAAAACAGAGAATAATTTTTTACCTTTTTTTGAGCTATGGAAAGTCCAGCTTTTTTCTTTACGTTTTTTTTATCGTTTCTTTTATTAAGTGCAACAGGCTATTCTGTTTATGTTAGTTTTGGCCCACCATCAAAAAAATTACGTGATCCGTTTGAAGAACACGAAGATTAATTTTTGACATTGATTTGCATCCACGTCATCCCTTCGATGTTACACACTAAGGTGAACGTGCCTACCCCCTTAACGGGGGTAGGGGTCTCTAACCCCCTTTATCCACGTCATCCCTTCGGCCTTCGGTCGACCGAAGGGAAGACTCGATGTTACACACCGAAGGCCCTTACGGGTGTTACACAGTGTTACACAGCACGAAGGGTTTCCACCAACGCCCCTGCGGGGTAAAAAGTGGAAGTGCTTGGGGAGCACATAGCGCCTTTGGGGATGCTTGTAGGTAAAATGACCTTCCTTCTTTTTACAGAAAGTAAATAATATTAGCGTTCATTACGCTTAAATAATTTTTTAATTATGGCAACAAAAAAAGTAGCTCCAAAAGTAGATTCAAGTTTTGAAGAACCAGGTCTTCAAACACCTTTAGGTACATTATTACGTCCACTTAACTCTGAAGCTGGTAAAGTATTACCTGGGTGGGGTACTACAGTTCTAATGGGTGTATTTATGGTTTTATTTGCAGCTTTCTTATTAGTTATTTTAGAAATTTATAACCACTCTTTAATTTTAGACGACGTTCGTGTAAGTTGGTAATTTTTAACTCTTGGGTTTGTTACCACCTTTGGGGCTTCCTACCCCCCCCATAAAGGGGGGTAGGGGGTGCAACGCCCCCCCTCTTTTTACCCCCTCCAGATCGAGGGGGTAGAGGGAACCATTACCCCAAAGGGGTATGCAAAAAGCACTACCCAAGAACCTTGCACTACTTCAACCCCCTTTATGGGGGTTTTATTGAGCATAGCGGCCTCTTACTAGAAGGGCTCTAACCTGAGACTTCGATATAGGTTCCTTCCAAACTGGCCTTCGGTCGACCGAAGGCAAGACGAGCCCCCCTATTTAGTTCCACATCCACCTACGGTGGACGCACTACGTGTATAGGGGATTGGCTTATACCAAAGCGGTATGCACACTAAATATAATTATTCCACGTACTTTTTTAAAAAATTGACAATGTTTTTTTTTTAAGATATATATATATTATTAAAAAAACAACTCTAAATTAATAGCCCCCATCGTCTAGAGGCCTAGGACACCTCCCTTTCACGGAGAAAACGCGGATTCGAATTCCGCTGGGGGTATTTGTCTAATACTTTTTTTGATAATTCGATCTAATCTTGTTATAATATTATAAAAATATTTAAAAAAAGCAATTTAATTGTTTAAAAGGTTTTTTATTTTTAGTATTACTAATGTTTTTACATTTTCATCCAGCTATGCTGCCTTCGGTCGACCGAAGGGAAGACGACGCATTACATGCTACGTACATCCCCATCCACCTACGGTGGACGTACTACTACGTACAAAAGGGGACGCACTACCCCCGTAGGGGTCCCTTACGGGTGTTACACAGGAATACAATGTAATCCTATGTAAATACCCGAAGGGCCGTAAGGGCTGTTAAGGGCCGTAAGGGCCGTTAAGGGCCGTAAGGGCCGTTAAGGGCCGTAAGGGCCGTTAAGGGCCCTTAACGGCCGTTTAAAAAGTGGATGGGTAGAGATCCGAAGGACTCCTAGCGCCCTAGTGACAGCTGTTACACACCATGTTGGTTTGTGGGCGCTGTAGACAGGGTAAGGGCTTATTGTACCCTCTATTTTTAGTCTTCCCTTCGGTCGACCGAAGGCAGAACACAGATAAACGTAAAAATTTTTCCATTCCTCCTTTACAGGGCTAGAGGTATCCAAAAAGAATCCTCTATATTAATACTGTGGAACACGTCTTCCCTTCGGTCGATGTTACACACCGAAGGGCCCAAAGGGGTTAAACAGTGCTACTTCTGTCATTGTGTGTAACACGTCCCCCCTAGGTGGAAACAACCTCGAAGCTCTTCTATTTAGGGTGGAGAGGCATACATCCGCCGTCTCTCCCTGCTTTCATCCACATCCCCTAAAGGGGACGCACTCTGTGCGAAAGCGCTATGCGCCCCCCGACCCCCGTAAAGGGGGGTTGCTATGGTGGACGTATTATGCACCGCTCACCCCCCTTTACGCGGGGTAAGGTACGAAATATCCTAAGGCGGATGTACACCTTGGTGTAAAACACGTCCCTTAAAAGGGACGTGGATAAGGGGGAATGAAAAAATGTTTTTAATTATATAAAAGAACTTGAGCCGTGTGCTGTGTAAATAGCATGCATGGTTCTTCAGGTCTAAATAATGTCTATTTGCATCCACATCCCGTCTTCCCTTCGGTTGACCCCTACGGGCCCTACTGTGTAACACCCGAAGGGTTTCTTTTTACCCCTACGGGGGCCCTACTTTCCGCCGTAGGCGGATGTATTGCACCCCTCCGGGGGGCGCAAGCCGAAGGCAGCATAGCTGGCCGATAAGCGATGCTACTCTCTTTACAGCGTGGATAAAAGGGAGATGACCTGCTGTTTAGTAACAATTTAGTTCCTAACTATGTATTTCCATGGTGCACGTTTCTCAAACTACGAAGCTTGGTTAAGTGATCCAACTCATATTAAACCAAGTGTTCAAGTTGTATGGCCTGTTGTTGGTCAAGAAATTTTAAACGGTGACGTTGGTGGTGGTTTCCAAGGTATTCAAACAACTTCTGGTTTCTTCCAATTATGGCGTGCTAGTGGTATTACTAGTGAATTACAACTATATACAACAGCTATTGGTGGTTTAATCATGGCTGCTGCAATGTTCTTTGCTGGTTGGTTCCACTATCACAAGGCGGCTCCTAAGTTAGAATGGTTCCAAAACGTTGAATCAATGATGAACCACCATTTAGGTGGTCTTATTGGTTTAGGTAGTTTAGGTTGGGCTGGACACCAAATTCACGTATCTTTACCAATTAATAAATTATTAGATGCTGGTGTAGATCCAAAAGAAATTCCACTTCCTCACGATTTCATTTTAAATCGTGCTATCATGGCTGACTTATACCCAAGCTTTGCTAAAGGTATTGCACCTTTCTTTACTTTAAATTGGAGCGATTATAGCGACTTTTTAACATTTAAAGGTGGTTTAAACCCTGTTACAGGCGGTCTTTGGTTAAGTGATACAGCTCACCACCACGTAGCTATTGCCGTATTATTCTTAGTTGCAGGTCATATGTACCGTACAAACTGGGGTATTGGCCACAGTATGCGTGAAATGTTAGAAGCTCACCGTGGTCCATTCACAGGTGAAGGTCACAAGGGTTTATATGAAATTTTAACAACATCATGGCACGCACAATTAGCTATTAACTTAGCATTATTTGGTTCATTATCAATTATTGTAGCGCATCACATGTATTCAATGCCTCCATATCCATACTTAGCTACTGATTATGGTACACAATTATCATTATTCACGCACCATACTTGGATTGGTGGTTTCTGTATTGTTGGTGCAGCTGCACATGCTGCTATTTTCATGGTTCGTGACTATGATCCTACAAATAACTATAATAACTTATTAGACCGTGTAATTCGTCACCGTGATGCAATGATTTCTCACTTAAACTGGGTTTGTATTTTCTTAGGTTTCCACAGTTTTGGTTTATACATTCACAACGATACAATGAGTGCTTTAGGTCGTCCTCAAGATATGTTCTCAGATACTGCAATACAACTTCAACCTGTTTTTGCTCAATGGATTCAAAATACTCACTTTGTAGCTCCTCAATTCTCAGCTCCAAATGCTTTAGCTGCTACAAGTTTAACTTGGGGTGGTGATTTAGTAGCAGTTGGTGGTAAAGTAGCTATGATGCCTATTTCTTTAGGTACTTCTGACTTCCTAGTTCACCACATTCACGCATTTACTATTCACGTAACAACTTTAATTCTTTTAAAAGGTGTTTTATTTGCACGTAGCTCTCGTTTAATCCCAGATAAAGCAAACTTAGGTTTCCGTTTCCCTTGTGATGGTCCTGGTCGCGGCGGTACTTGTCAGGTTTCTGCATGGGACCACGTTTTCTTAGGATTATTCTGGATGTATAATGCTATTTCAGTTGATATTTTCCACTTTAGTTGGAAAATGCAATCTGATGTTTGGGGTACTGTTACTGCTTCAGGTGTATCTCACATTACTGGTGGTAACTTTGCTCAAAGCGCTAACACAATCAACGGTTGGTTACGTGACTTCCTTTGGGCGCAGTCGTCACAGGTTATACAATCATACGGTTCAGCACTTTCAGCTTATGGTCTAATCTTCTTAGGTGCTCACTTCGTATGGGCCTTCTCACTAATGTTCCTATTCTCAGGACGTGGTTATTGGCAAGAACTTATCGAAAGTATTGTTTGGGCACACAATAAACTTAAAGTTGCTCCAGCTATCCAACCACGTGCTTTAAGCATTACTCAAGGTCGTGCTGTTGGTGTTGCTCACTATCTTTTAGGTGGTATTGCAACTACTTGGTCATTCTTCTTAGCTCGTATTATTGCTGTAGGTTAATTTTTATTTTTACATTCCACCCATCCCCTAAAGGGGACGCACATCGTCTTCCCTTCGGTCGACCGAAGGGAAGACGAGCCCTTCTATTTAATTTAGGATAGGGGGGCGCCAACCCCCTCTTTATGGGGGGTTTTTAAACATAGTGCCCTCTTAATGTGTAACACGTCGTCTTCCCTTCGGTCGACCGAAGGCAGCATAGCTGGATGCACGTAGTGCGTCCGTTTTAGGGGATATGTGTAACAGCTGTCAAGAAGATCGTAGATACTTGCGTATCTACATCCTTGTAGATACACAAGGATCCTTTGTATCTACAAGGATGTAGATACGTAAGTATCTACGATCCTCCAATGGAGCATCTCGTAAACCCCTCTTTACGGGGGGTTTTTAAACATAGTGCCCTCATCCAGCTACGCTGCCTTCGGTCGACCGAAGGGAAGACGAAAGAGCGCTCGATCTTTACGTAAGGATATAGACAAGGATGTCTATACAAGAGTATAGAAGATCCCTTCCCCTTTAGGCCCTTCGTGCTGTGTAACACTGTGTAACACCCTAAAAGCCCTAAAGAGGATTTACACCCCTACGGGGAGGATTATATAGTGGATACCCTACCTCTCACCCTTTTATCCACCTTTGGTGGACGTACATCCCTTAATTTCATACTACGTACCGCCATAGCACCCCTGAAGGGGGTAGGGGTCTCCCCACGGTATCCTCGTGGAGACACATGAGGATGGAGCCCTCCTCTCGAAGGTAGTTAAAAAGTGGATGGGGGACGTATACTTATTAAAATGAATCTATACAAAAAAATTAAAGTATGTTAATATATATCTAACGTAAATATATAAAATTAAGGGGATATGGCGGAATGGTAGACGCTACGGACTTAAAATCCGTTCTTGTGCGAACAAGGTGAGGGTTCAAGTCCCTCTTTCCCCAAAATACAAATAGACTAGTGTTTTTGGGTTAGACTCGTTTTCCAGCCCCCTTTGTGAGGATAAAGGCTCGGTTATAACGGAATTCTTTGCAGTTATAACCCTTCCAACCTGGTGCATAGCATCCCCTGACGGGGGAACTGCGTCCCCTTTAGTGTGTAACATCGGCCAAAGGGAAGACGGGATGTGGATGTAACCCCCCTTTACTTCTTTTTACCCCCGTTGGGGTGTAAATACGATGTAATCCGTCTTCCCTTCGGCCTTCGGTCGACCGAAGGGAAGACTCGATGTTACACACCGAAGGGCCGTTAGGGTGTTACACAGCACCTACGCTATGGAAAACTATGTTAATACATCCGCCTACGGCGGAAAGTAAGGGCCCGTTGAGGTAATAAAGTGGATGTAAGGCCTGGCCTTCGGTCGATCGAAGGGAAGACGAGCTCTTCTATTTAGAGTCCACCGTAGCAACCCCCCCTTGTGTATAATAAATGCACATCCCCTAAAGGGGACGCACTACTTTCCACCTTGGTGGAAGCTACGTGCCCCCCAATCTGGTATTAACCCCCTTTACGGGGATACGGGGAGGGGTAAGGGGGCTTCTATGTAATACTGTGTAACACGATGTAATCCTATGTAAATACATCCACCTACGGTGCTATATAATACTCCCCGTAGGGGTGTAATCCCCTTACGGCCCTAAAAGCCCTAAAGGCCCTTCGGTGTGTAACATCGAGTCTTCCCTTCGGTCGATGTTACACACCGAAGGGAAGACGGATTTCCATTGGATTTAAATAGTAAAAAGAAAGTAAGGGCCGAAGGGCCTTTAGAGCCTTTAGGGCCATAAGGGCCCTACGGGGGGAAAAGTAGTGCCCTTGAAGGCGCTTTGCGCCCCCTACTCCCGTTAAGGGGGTTGCGTCGACCTATGGTGGACGTGCTACACACGACGGTGCTATGTAATACTGTGTAACACATCCACCTTTGGTGGAAGAAGGGCCGAAGGGCCTAACGAGTATTTACACAGTAAAAAAAAGTAGTGCATGAAGAAATCGACTAATTAGAAAAAACTTAAGATTTAACAACTTTTTTACTAGGGGAAATATTTTTACCAACCTGGTGTGTAACACGTCCAGCATAACTGGATGCACGTCCACTATAGGTGGATGTAAAAAACCCGAAGGGTTCTAAGAAGACCAACCCCCCTTGGCGGAGGGTTGAAAGGCATGTAGCTTCCACTTTTTACCCCGCAGGGGCGTAGGTGGATGTGTTTACACGGTGTTACACAGTAGTGCGTCCCCTTTAGGGGATGCGCATCCATCCAGAGTTTATCTAAAAAAGTGGACCCTAAAGATAAGGGCTCGTCTTCCCTTCGGTCGACCGAAGGCCAGGAGAGCGCTATGCGCCCCCTCACCCCCCCGTTAAGGGGGTTGGCCTTCGGCTGCAAAGCAAGGCGGTGCATCCACAGATTATCTCAAACGTAGAATCCCTTGTAGCTGGATCCATTACCCCCGTAAAGGGACGTTAGACGTGTTACACACAACGCACCGTCCTACCCCCCCCCAGGGGGGATGGAAAGCGGATCCTCCAATGGAGCATCTCGCCAACCCCCTTTACGGGGGGTTTTTAAAGATCGAGCACTCAATGTTATACTATGTAAATACAATGGAAATCCGTCTTCCCTTCGGCTTGCGCTATGTTAATAGTCGATGTTACACAGCACGAAGGATTTCTTTTTACCCCGTAGGGGCAGCGTAGCTGGATGAGGATCCCTTCCCCTTTGGGCCCTTCGTGCTGCGTAACACTGTTTAACACCCTAAAGGCACTACAGGCCCTTCGGACCTTCTTTCTTTTTACTATGTAATACCCCCCGTAGGGGTGTAATACTGTGTAACACATCCACCTAGGGTGGAAAGAAGGGCCTTTAGGGCCTTTAGGGCCGTAAGGGCCATAGGTGGATGTGTTACCCAGTATTACATAGTATTGTGGAAACCTCTACACCCCCATAAAGGGGGTTGGCATCCACCTATGGTGGACGTGTTACACATGAGATGCTCCATCTACAGATCCTTTCCCCTTTGGGCCCTTCGACCCTTCGGTGTGGAACATCGACTATTAACATAGCGCAAGCCGAAGGGAAGACGTATTTACATAGTGTTAGACAGTATTAACATAGTGATATTCCCAGGTTCGAGGGGTTTATAAAATAACCTCCCTTTACTCTCCCAGAAAAGGGGGGTTGAAAAGTTTTTGTAATTTTTAAAGGACACTTTTAATCTTTTAATAAAATTTAGATATGTTTGCAATTCAAAATTTAGACGAACTAGAAAACTTTGTCCGCAATTTTACATTTTTAGCACTTTTTTTTACAACATTTGTTTATTGGATTTATACAGCTTTTTTTACAAGTGATAGTTTGCCATCAATAGCACCCTTGGTTCAAGACACAAGTCCGCCTACGGCAGATGAAAATGAAAAACTAGCCATTGTCAACCCTCTCTTACAGTCAAGTCTTGCTCAAGGGCAAGGGGTAGGGTTCGCCCAAGTGGGATCCTTACAAGGTTCAGGCCAAGAGGGAATCAAAAGTCAAAATTCTCAGACCAACCTAGGAGCCGTCCTATCTCCGGTAGGGCCCCAACGGGGCTCATTGGATATACACATCCACCCCTTAAAGGGGACGCACTACGCGCCACGTATTTGTATGATTATTTCAAACATTTTACTAATTATATTATTAATCGTACGCTGGGAAAAATCAGGGCATTTTCCATTAAGTAATTTATATGAATCTTTAATGTTTTTAGCTTGGTGTTGTACGTTTTTATATTTGGTATATTCAATAAGTTTCAAGCTTTCAACTCCACATCCCCTAAAGGGGACGCACTACGCGCCAAAGGTGGAAGAAAAAATTTTAGGTTCACTAACAGCTTCAAGTGCTTTATTAATGAATGCGTTTGCGACTTTTAGTTTACCTAAAGAAATGCAACAAGCAACACCCTTAGTACCTGCTTTACAATCAAATTGGTTAATGATGCATGTAACAGTTATGATTATTAGTTATGCAACTTTAATTATTGGTTCACTGTTATCAATTTTATATTTAATTTTAACACTATCTTATAATATCCGTTCTGATTTGAAATTGCCAACTTCGGTCGAGGGGAAAGGCTTAGCTAGTTCTACTACTGGCAATAATCTACGTTTAAACAATCTAATTTCTAACCCCCCGGTACTTTCCACTGTAGGGGGATGGGGTAGGGGCCCTTTGGGCTCTTTTTTAGATTTATTAAGTTACCGTATTATTGGTTTAGGATTTCCTTTTCTTACCATTGGTATTTTGTCAGGAGCTGTTTGGGCCAATGAAGCTTGGGGATCCTATTGGAGTTGGGATCCTAAAGAAACATGGGCTTTATTAACTTGGTTAGTTTTTGCTATTTATTTACACACACGTCTTACAAAAGGCTGGCAGGGTAAAAAACCTGCTATTATTGCTTCTTTAGGGTTTTTAGTTGTATGGTTTTGTTATTTAGGGGTTAATTTAATTGGTGAAGGTTTACATAGTTATGGTTTTTTTAGTTAAAATATAACAAATATTTTTTTAGTTTTTATAAAATAAATTAAATGTTTTTAACTAAAAATTTTTTATTTATTTGATTAAGCATCTTCTAGAAGCTCTTGTGTACCAGCCGAAGGCCAACCCACCCCCCCCCCTACAGGCGGGGGTTTTAAGCATAGCACCTTCTTGTGTAACAGCCTATGCACTTTTCCACCTACGGTGGATGCTACCTTCCTTTAAGGGGGGCGGGGGCACTATGTGCCCAGCTATGCTGCCTTCGGTCGACTATTAACATAGCGCAAGCCGAAGGGAAGACGTGTTACACAGTATTACGTAGTCGTGCGTCCCCTATAGGGGATGTGGATTCATGCTACCTGGGAGCATACAGGTAGCGGTATCCAAAAGGGATTCTCGATGGTTCATCCAATTGAATGAGAGGTAGGGGTATCCACTATGTAATACCCCCCGTAGGGGTGTAAATACCCGTTAGGACACGTAAGGGCCTTTAGGTACATAGTATCCTTACGACCCTAAAAGCCCTAAAGGCCCTTCTATGTAATACGATGTAAATACGTCTTCCCTTCGGTCGACCGAAGGCAGCTATGCTGTACGCATTCCATGCTACGTGCCAACCCCCTATAAAAGGGGTTAAAAAGAGGTATGTAAAGAAATCTAGCATTTTCAACCAAATACTAGCATTAGGTCTGTTGAAAGAGCAAAAAAACTTTTGAGTTTTCCTTATTAGGTTCTAAAAATAAGAGGATGTGCATACGCTCGCTTTAATCCAATTTGCTCTCAACAACTTGGTGTGTAACACGTCGTCTTCCCTTCGGTCGACCGAAGGCAGCATAGCTGGATATACGAACCCCTTTCCCTTTTGGGGGATTAACATAGGGGTATACACATAGTGCGTCCCCTTTAGCCTTCGGTCGACTATTAACATAGCGCAAGCCGAAGGGAAGACGGGATGTGTGTAACCGTTGTCAAGCCAACATGGTGCCAACCTGGCCTTCGGTCGACCCCCCGTAGGGGGGCGCAAGCCGAAGGGAAGACGAACCCTTCGATTTAGGGTAGGGGTCTCTAACTCCTTTTACGGGGGGTAAGGGGTTATTAATAAACTCCACTAAATACCCCAAAGGGGAAGGGATCATCTATACAAGTGTATCTACCATCGAGCACTCTTTCGTCTTCCCTTCGGTCGACCGAAGGCAGCGTAGCTGGATGAGGGCACTATGTATAAAAACCCCCCGGAAAGGGGGGTTGGCAAGATGCTCTAACGGAGGATGGTAGATACTCTTGTATAGACATCCTTGTAGATACAAAGGATCCTTGCGTATCTAGCAAGGATGTCTATACAATACAAGAGTATCTAGGATCAAACACTTTTGTTATTACACCAAAGGGGCGAGATGCTCCATCTACGGATCCTCGTAGCAGTTCATCTCTCCCTTCTTTTTTCCCAAGTAAAACCAAGGGGGTTATCATTGGGTAAAAATAAAGGGAATACGTTAGGCCAGAAAACAACTTATAGCACTGAAAAAAGTTTATTACCGTTATCCTTTGTCTCCTCCCCTTTATAATACTATGGAATACAATGTAATCCTATATAAATACTTCCCCGTAGGGGTCCCTTACGGCCCTTACGGCCCTAAAGGCCCTAAAGGCCCTAAAGGCCCTAAAGGCCCTAAAGGCCCTAAAGGCCCTAAAGGCCCTAAAGGCCCTAAAGGCCCTAAAGGCCCTAAAGGCCCTAAAAGCCCTAAAGGCCCTAAAGGCCCTAAAGGCCCTAAAGGCCCTAAAGGCCCTAAAGGCCCTAAAGGCCCTTCTATGTAATACCCCGTAGGGGTTTCCACCGTAAATGGATGTGTTACACAGTATTACACCCCGTAGGGGGTATTACATAGTAAATCCGTCTTCCCTTCGGTGTGTAACATCGACCAAAGGGAAGACTCGATGTTACACACCGAAGGGCCTTTAGGGCCTTTAGGGCCTTTAGGGTTTAGGGGATGTGGATGTAAATAATGCTAAAATAAATTTAACCTTTTTTACAAATCGCTTTTGCAATGTAATTGCATACATCTTGCAATCCAATATATTTTTTCCTTGGTTACTTACCAATCCCTTTTACTCAACTCCCCTTTACGGGGGTAGTGCATACGGGGCTTTACTTCTACCTATGGTGGACTTAGTACACACATCCCGTCTTCCCTTCGGCTTATGCCCCGTAGGGGTCGATGTTACACACTAAAGGGGGATTGGTAAATAACCCAAAGGGTTATAACTGCTACGCAGTAAAAAAACTAAAAAAGTACTTTTTTTCTTTGGTTAATAAGCCATGGTCTTTTTTAAAAGGTACTTATTTGTGTTTAAAAACAAATAAGTAATAATGCGATTGTAGTAAGCTTCGTTTTCCTTCTAATTGCCGGCTCAAGATAGGGTATATTCTATATTCCTAAAGAACACGCGTGATTGTTCAAGACCTACCCCCTCCATAAAGATAATTAGGGGCTTTATACTTTACTTTTTACTATGTATATACCCCTATCTTAATACATCCAGCTATGCTGGACGCACTACGTGCTATGTAAGGGCCCAAAGGGTAAAGGGTAAAGACAATGCAACTAACCTGGTGTGGAGCAGCTGTCAAGCCAACCCGGTATAGGAGAGCTCGTCTTCCCTTCGGTCGACCGAAGGCCGGGTTAAAGTACGCTATGTTTAAAAACCCCCGTAAAGGGGGTTGGAACGTAGTGCATCCATAAGTATCCCTTTTGTATACGTCTACCCCCCTTTTATGAGGGGTGCTATGGCACGTAGCTTCCACCAAGGTGGAAACCCCTTCGGGGTATTCACATAGTAGTGCGTACCCTTTAGTGTGTAAACATAGACCGAAGGGAAGACGGGATGTGCGGCCACCATAGGTGGATATGGACGTGTTACACCCGAACCTGGCTACCCCTTTAACGGGGGTAGGGGGTGCATAGTGCCTTTGAGGATCCTTTGTATCTACATCCTTGTAGATCCAAAGGATCCCTGGTGCCCCTGTAAAGGGGGAGGTTGGAGTGTTAAGTTAAAGCTTGCATCCACCGTAGGTGGACAAAACTTCTATTGCACTATATAAGTACAATGGGAAAGTTCGAAGGAGAGTGCATCCACAATTTATCACAAAAGTGGACGTGTTACACACTACGTACTCCCGTATCCCCCCATAAAGGGGACGCATATCATGCCAGGTTGGAGGAGCCTCTAGGGAGACCCCTACCCCTGTAAAGGAGGTTTGCGCCCCCTTACTAACCCCTTTTACGGGGGGGTATAAGCCCTTCTTTCCACCGTAGGTGGATGTGTTACACAGGGGCGCATAGCACCCTCCAGAAATAGGAGGGCTCCCAGGTTAGCAAGTTTACTTTTCTTAATTTTGTAAAAATTATGACATCAATTCTTCAAGTTTCATTACTTGCTTTAATTTTCGTTTCTTTTGCATTAGTTGTTGGTGTACCTGTAGTATTTGCAACTCCTAATGGTTGGACTGAAAACAAAGGTGTTGTATTTTCAGGTCTTAGCTTATGGTTATTATTAGTTTTTGTTGTAGGTATTTTAAATTCATTTGTTGTTTAATTTTTTTACCCTGTTATAAAAAGGGATGAAAATTAAAAAGAAAAACTAAAAAACAGAAGAATCTCGTTTTAGCCGTTGTCTTTTGTTTGGAGGACGCTATGTCCAATATAACTATTATGGAGGGTGCATCCACAATTTATCTCAAAAGTGGACGTGTTAGACACTATGTAATTGCCGAAGGCCAATCTCCCTTTACGTCCACCTCTGCTGTGTAATGCTATCCCCTACGGGCCCTTACGGCCCTAAAGGCCCTAAAGGCCCCTTTGGGGGATTACATTGTATTTACATAGGATTACATCCTATATACATAGTACTACTGTGTAACACTATGTATATACCCGAAGGGCCGAAGGGATCCTCCGATGGAGCATCTCGCAAGAGTGCTCGATCGTAGATACTTGCGTATCTACATCCTTGTAGATACACAAGGATCCACCTACGGTGCCCCTGCGGGCCCTTCGGGTATTACATAGTAAAAAGAAAGAAAGGCCGTATGGCCTTAAGGGCCTTTAGGGCCCGTTGGCGTAAATGGGGTCGGGGGCCTAAAACGCCTTCCTGGAGGCACTATGTGCCCCCACGACCCTTCGTTCAGCCGGAGGGGGGGTTAAAGCATCAGCGAGATGCTCTATCCCTTCCCCTTTGGGTCCTTAGGCCCCTCCGGGCCCTTCGGCCCTTCGGTGTGTAATATCGACTATTAACATAGCGCAAGCCGAAGGGAAGATGTATTTACATAGCATATACATAGTGCAGACCCTTAACCTCTGTAAAGGGGGTATGAAAAGGTGAGCACTCCATTTTTTATATAATAAACCTTTTAGGTAAACCTTATTTTTTCTATTATTTTGGATTTGATTTTATATGTTTTTACACCCCCATCCCCTAAAGGGGACGTACATCGTCTTACCTTCGGTCGACCGAAGGCAGCTATGCTGGACGCATTACATGCGACGTACTAAAGGGGACGCACTTTTTTAATAAAACAGTGCATCCAGCTATGCTGCCTTCGGTCGACCGAAGGGAAGACGACGTGTTTCACACTAACTTGCATCCACAGCCCCTAAACCCTGAGGGCCCTAAAGGCCCTTCTATGTAATACCCCGTAGGGGTTTCCACCGTAGGTGGATATGTTACACAGTATTACATAGAATTACATGGGGGACCAACCCCCCGGAAAGGGGGGTTGCTATGGTGCACGTAAGGGAGTTGGTATTTTTAGTCAAGATTTTTTGAAAGAAATTTTAAATCTTAAAATTTTTATAAATTTGTTTTTTAATATAACATGGAAGTAAATATTTACGGATTAACAGCTACTGCTTTATTTATTATTATTCCTACTTCTTTTTTACTTATTTTATATGTTAAAACAGCTTCTCAACAAAACTAAATTGTTTGTTATAACCCAAAGGGGTTCTTTACCGTAAGGCCAACCCCCTCCCCCTTTATACTTTAAAGTGGTACGGAGTACCTCCACTATCGCACCCCTGAAGGGGGGTAGGGGGGGGCGCGGGGCGCCTTCGTGGATGCACATCCCCTAAACCCTAAAGGGTATTTACGTAGGGGACGCACTTTCCCCTTTGGGCCCTTACTATGTAATACCCTTTAGGGCCCCCGTAAGGGTCCCTTACGTGCTGTGTAACACCCTTCGGGTGTTACACAGTATTAACATAGTGTTACACAGTAATACCCCCCGTAGGGTGTAAATACGCTGTAATCCGTCTTCCCTTCGGTGTGTAACATCGACTATTAACATAGCGCAAGCCGAAGGGAAGACGGATTTACACTCCTACGGGGGGTAATACATCCAGCTATGCTGCCTTCGGGCGACCGAAGGGAAGACGACGCACATCCAGCTACGCTGGACGCACTATGTGCTACGTGCTATGTATATACATCCACCTACGGTGGAAACCCCTACGGGCCCTAACGGGTATTACACCCCTACGGGGGGTATTACATAGTAAGGGCCGTAAGGGACCCCTACGGGGAAGTATTTACATAGGATTACGCTGTATTCCATCGTATTTACATAGTAAAAAGAAGAGCGTGCTATGCTTAAAAACCCCCCGTAAAGGGGATTGGCACCCTGTTAGAACTAAAAAGTAAAAGGGAACCACAAATAAAAATAAATATATATAATAATAATAATAGATAAATCGTGTCAGTTTTTGAATTGATAACTATAAATTTCTACCTTTGATTTTTCACTTTTATTTTAGGGATAGAGGGTGCTATATTCACCATCTCTTTCTTCTTTCATCCACCTATGCCCCGGCGGCGTAAAAAGTGGAGGTTGCTATATCCACTGTGCGGAAAGACCCCTTACCCCCGTAAAGGGGGGTTAGACATACATCCCCTAAACCCTAAAGGCCCTAACGTGTTTCCCCGTAGGGGTGTAATCCCCTAAAGGCCCTTCGGCCCTTCGGGGATTACATCGTATTTACACCCCTACGGCCTTCGGTCGACCGAAGGGAAGACGGAAATATTTACACCCCTACGGGGGGTAATACATCCGCCTACGGCGGAAAGTAAGGGACCCCTACGGGGGGTATTACATAGGGGACGCTTTTCTCCCCCTTCAGTAGGGCCAAAGGGAGAGACGGTGAATGCTACCTAGGGGCCCTTGTAGGGACAAATTAAGGTATTTTTTTAAAGAATAATAAAAAATTTAGCACATAGTGCGTCCACAAGGGCTTCCACTTTTTACCCCGCAGGGGTGTTGGTGGAAACCCCTACGGGGTATTACCTCCGCTTTGCGGGTGTAGTGCGTCCCCTATCCCCTTTGGGCCCTTACGGGTATATACATACCCTTACGGGTATATACATACCCTTACGGGTATATACATACCCTTACGGGTATATACATAGTATTTACATAGCACGTAGTGCGTCGAGCATAGCTGGATGTAATACCCCCGTAGGGGTCCCTTACGGCCCTAACGGGTATTAACATAGCTTCCACTTTTTACCCCGCAGGGGCGTTGGTGGAAACCCCGTTGGGGTATATACATAGTAGTGCGTCGTCTTCCCTTCGGTCGACCGAAGGCAGCATAGCTGGATGTATTACCCCCGTAGGGGTCCCTTACTTTCCGCCGTAGGCGGATGTATTACCCCCCGTAGGGGTGTAAATACTTCCGTCTTCCCTTCGGTCGATGTTACACACCGTAGGGGTGTAATCCTATGTAATACTGTCTAACACATCCACCTACGGTGGAAAGAAGGGCCTTTAGGGCCGTTAGGGCCTTTAGGGCCGTTAGGGCCTTTAGGGCCGTTAGGGCTTTTAGGGCTTTTAGGGCCGTTAGGGCCGTTAGGGCCGTTAGGGCCGTTAGGGCCTTTAGGGCCTTCAGGGTTTAGGGAATGTGGATGTATTAACCAATATTTTCTTAACTTATGGCAAAAAAAAGCATGATTCAACGTGAATTAAAACGTCAAAAATTAGTAATGAAATATGCTACAAAACGAGCAGCTTTAAAAGAACAAATTAAAAAAACTTCTTTTTTAAAAGAAAAATTAACATTACATAGAAAACTACAACAATTACCACGTAACAGTTCAGCGGTACGTTTACATAATCGTTGTATGATTACTGGTAGACCAAAAGGTTATTTTAGAGATTTTGGTTTATCTCGTCATGTTTTACGTGAAATGGCACATCAAGGTCTTTTACCTGGTGTATGCAAATCTAGTTGGTAATTTTTAATTTAAACTTTTGCATCCACCCAGTTGCTGTGTAACACTATGTATATACTGTGTAACACTGTGTAACACCCTTCGGCTTTCGGTCGACCGAAGGGAAGACGTATTTACATAGGATTACATAGTGTTACACAGTATTTACATAGGATTACATCGTATTACTGTGTACCACATCCACCTACGGTGGAAACCCCTACGGGGGGTAGTGCGTCCACCGTAGGTGGATAACGGGGGGTTGCATCCACCTATGGTGGACGTGTTACACACATCCCGTCTTCCCTTCGGTGTGTAACATCGACCCCTACGGGGCATAAGCCGAAGGGAAGACTCGATGTTACACACTAAAGGGGATGCACTCCTTGCTACGGTGGAACTAAGTAGAAAGGCTTGTCTTCCCTTCGGTCGACCGAAGGCCAGGTCAGCAGATGAGGATGGAGCCCTCCTTTTTAGGGTAGAGGGAGGGCCTGTTGGGCCCCTTTAACTAACCCCCAAAGGGAGAGATGACCTTTTTTTAAATCCTGTTTTTAAATTTTTAATAATAGTAGAGAATATTGCTTATTTGGTATAAAAGATAGCATCTATATGAAAATATAATGATGCTTAAGACCCCTTTAGGGGCTTTTAAAAAAAATGCCACGTCGTCCCATAAATAAAAAACGTACTTTATTGCCAGATCCAGTTTATAATAGTGTTTCAGTACATATGTTAGTAAACCGTGTCTTAAAAAGCGGTAAAAAATCAATCGCATATAGAATTGTATATAATGCTTTAAAAGAAATTGGTGATATTACAAAAAAAAATCCTGTTGAAGTTTTTGAAAAAGCTTTAGATAATGTTACACCACGAGTTGAAGTAAAACCACGTCGTCGTGCAGGTGCTATACAAATGGTTCCGCGTGTTTTACGTTTAGGGGATCGTGCTAAAGCAAATTCTTTACGATGGATTATGGAAGCTTGTGAAAAACGTGCAGGTCAACCAATGGTAACAAAATTAAAAACTGAAATTCTTGATGCCTATAAAAAAACAGGTTATGCTATTCGAAAAAAAGAAGAACTTCACAAAATTGCAATTAATAATGCTATGTATGCTAAAAAACCACAAGTAATTATTAATGCTATTAATTTATTAGTTGATTAATTTTTTATATTGTTAAAGTTTAGTTTAGAAAATCTTTGGTCTAATCTTCTATACACAAGTATCTACGATCGAGGACTCTATCCCTTACGGCCCTAACGGCCCTTACTATTTAATACCCCGTAGGGGTTTCCGCCGTAGGCGGATGTATTACACCCCTACGGGGGGTATTAACATAGCTTCCACTTTTTACCCCGCAGGGGCGTTGGTGGAAACCCCGTTGGGGTATATACATAGTAGTGCGTCGTCTTCCCTTCGGCTTGCGCTATGTTAATAGTTGACCGAAGGCAGCATGGCTGAATGCAAGGATGTCTATACAAGAGTATCTACGACCCACATCCATCTACCGTGGACGAGTTTATAAATAACCCCCTACCCCCGTAAAGGGCGTTAGCACATCCAGCTATGCTGGACGCATTACATGCTATGTACCAAAGAGAGAGATGGTGGATACATTGCCTAGTTGGTAATCTAATAAACGTATTTTAAATTAGAAAATTTTGAAAAAATAACATTGGTTTTGGTTTTTCTGCCTGATGGGGGATCCCTTATGTGAGGAGGGGGCGATCCTCTCGCCCTTTTTGCCATTTTCCTCCTTAGGGTAGGGGTATACACAAGGGATCTTCTGCATCCACCTATGGTGGACGTACTACGTACTGTGTAACAGTGCATGCAGTTATTCCCCCGTAGTGTGTTACACGTCCACATCCACCTATGGTGGGCGAGGGCGCTATGTTTAAAAACCCCTCATAAAGGGGGGGTTGGTGTGTAACACGTCGTCTTCCCTTCGTTCGACCGAAGGCAGCATAGCTGGATGCAGATCCCGTCTTACCTTCGGTCGATGTTACACACTAAAGGGGACGCACGACGTGCGACGTGCCGTAGCAACCCCTTTACGGGGGTCGGGGGGCACGTTCTGTGTAACACCCTTCTTTCCACCGTAGTGTGTAACATCGACTATTAACATAGCGCAAGCCGAAGGGATGACGTGGATGTATTTACATAGGATTACACCCCTACAGGGGAGGATTACATCGTATATACATAGTACGCTAGTAGTGATTTACTCTCAATATGATATGATTGTAGGATTAGCTAGACAAAATTTCTAATTTTGAATAAAAATTTTAAAAATTTATATGAGTTTACAAATTTCAATTTTAACTCCAGAACGTCCGTTCTGGAATGGCCAAGCTGATGAAATTATTTTACCAACAGAAACAGGTGAAATGGGTGTTTTAAAAAATCACGCACCGATTATTACAGGTTTAGATGTAGGCGCTATGCTTATTCGTGGTGGTCAAGCATCTAGTTCAAAAGATGAATGGAATTCTTATGCTATTATGGGCGGTTTTGCTTTAGTAAAACAAAACCAAGTAACTATTTTAGCTAATGAAGCTGTTTCTGCTGAAAATATTAATCCTGAAGAAGCTAAAGAAACTTTTGAAACAGCAAAAGCAAATTTAGAAAAAGCTGAAGGTGTTAAAGAAAAAGTAGAAGCAAATTTTGCTTATAAACGTGCTAAAGCACGTTATCAAGTTGTAAAAGTTCTTAAAAAAATTTAACTTGCATCTGCATCCCTTAAAGGGGGCGCACTACCCCCCGTAGGGGTCCTTTACGTGCTGTGTAACACCCTTCGGTGTGTAACATCGACTATTAACATAGCGCAAGCATTAACATAGCGCAAGCCGAAGGGAAGACGTATTTACATAGGATTACATCGTATTAACATAGTGTTACACAGTAATACATCCAGCTATGCTGCCTTCGGTCGACCGAAGGGAAGACGACGCACTACTATGTATATACACCAACGGGGTTTCCACCAACGCCCCTGCGGGGTAAAAAGTGGAAGCTATGTTAATACCCGAAAGGCTGAAGGGATCCGCAAAGCGGAGGTAATACGATGTAATACTGTGTAACACATCCACGTCATCCCTTCGGCTTGCGCTATGTTAATAGTCGATGTTACACACTATAGTGAATGCAAAGGCACTATGCTTTATATGTTACTTTTTGATTTTTTATAAAAAAAAAATTTTATTATGACTCTTGAATTAGCTCTTACGCTTGTTAGCTTAATCTTAGTTGTTTCTGCAGGTCCTCTTGTTGTTGTTTTATTATCAGCACGTGGTGGTAACCTATAATTATAGATAGAGGAGAGTGCCAACCCTCTTTACTTCCATGAAGGAGTGGGCTTCCACCTTTGTTTGTTCGTTTTCCCTTCGGTCGACCCCTACGGGTATTCCATAGCGCAAGCCGAAGGCAACGTCCCCTTTAGGGGACACCAACCGCATCTGCTAATTCCCCTTTACGGGGAGTAAGGTGCGAAGCATCCTTCGGCAGAAAGAATGAGAGGTAGAGGGGGCACATAGTGCCCTCTTCGCTCTCCCTTATCCCTCCCCTTAAAGGGGGACGGGGGACAATGTGCTTCCGACCCCCCGTTAAGGGAGGTTGCTTCTACATCCACCCTAGTGCATACAGCTATGCTGCCCCTGGCGGGCCCTGACGGCCCTTACTTTCCGCCGTAGGCGGATGTATTACATAGTATTAACATAGCACATAGTGCGTCCAGCATAGCTGGATGTAAAAAGAGGGGTTTATAAAATAACCTCCACTCACTCCCCGTTAAGGGGGTTAGATGTGTTACACACCAGATTAGCGCCCACGGTTAAGTGAGAACCCTTTAAGAAGTGGGGATATTCCTGCTTTTTACTACCCAGTTTGCAAAGAAGGTTGTTATATTCCCCTTGTAGGGAGTTAGCAAGGATGGCCAAGAGCTCCCTTCTTCAGCTAAAAACAAATGTGCTTTTAAACATATGTAGTTGTCATTTCTGTTTTTTTTAGATAAAATATAAGATATTCTTTTTTATTAAATATAATATGCCAGGAGAGATGGCTGAGTGGTCGAAAGCGGCTGATTGCTAATCCGTTTAAGCGCGACATGCGCTTACGAGGGTTCGAATCCCTCTCTCTCCGTAACTTGTGCTTTTTAGTTGTAACCCCCTTCTGTTTAGGGTAAGGGAGCTTTCACCTACGGTGAAAAGAAGCCTTCGGCTGCTACGAGGGCGCCACGTAGTGCCCCATCCACTTTTTATCCGAAGGACACTTAACGCAAAGCGTAACGCAAAGCGTTTAACCCTGCGGGTTATTTAGCTTCCACATCCCCTAAACCCTAAAGGCCCTAAAGGCCCTTC